CTCTGGGTCTCCAAAAAAGTAGTATCCTTCGGACCCTGTAAAGCCAAAGAAGCACGTAGTGCCTGTAAAGGCAGAAATGTCTCCGCCGGACCCTGTAAATCCGTCTCTCGTCCAAAAGTGCTTACGCACCTCCGCACTCAGGACTTGGTTTTGTCGTCGGACACAACGAAACGACGAAACAGTCCGACAAAACTTTGGACCCCAAGCAAGGGACTTGGTCTTGTCGGACGACACCACAAAACCAAAAAACTGTGCGACAAAACCAAGGTTTTGATTGTGTTTCCGGGCACGCAAATAATAATGGGTCAGGTACACAAGAAAACTGTAGGACGATATATATTGATAAGTTATGATTTCTCCATTAAACTCCTCCATTGGAGTTTTATTCGTGGTGACACATTTTTTCCCATGATTTATTACAATTAAATCCTTATTGCGATCGAAAAAAGGAAAAATACGAATGCGTGAAATATTAATATTTGCAATTTTAAGCTTTAGCGTTTTGAGTTCGAAAAAAATCCTAATATATAATGAAGAAGTTATTGTAGCTTTAAGTTTTGTCTGTTTCGTTATATTCAGTCAAAAAACATTTGGTGAAACTATAAAAGCTACTCTTGATGCGAGAAGCGAAGCTCTCCTTTCCGATTTACAGCAATGGATGAGTTATCAAGAAGCTATGTTGTCCGAATTGAAGAAACAGCATGAATTACGTAGTATAAGCTTGCGTTCAAGTACACAAATGATTGGAGAATCATGTATAAATGATATGGTTACGCGCTGTGCGCCGAAGTGCGAACAGACGGTGAAATCTGTGTTATGCCAACAAATAGAACAAAAGTTGAAAACACTGTTAGCTATTCAAGAGCATTCCCGTATCAGTTTACAGGAGAAGATAGTAACTTGTTTTCGCGAAACAGTTTGTGACGAATTTCGCTTTTCCAAATTGCGAAAACATCAGTCAAAACTAGTTCAACAAAGCATGGTATTATTGAAAGATGGGGTTCCGAAATGAACAATTTTGCACAAAGATGGCTGTTTTCCACGAACCACAAGTGCGACGCTATGCATGCTATAATCGCTGGGTCAAACCGCGCCGGGACGACTGGCGCTAAACCTCACGCAACTCAGCCGAAAGTTAGTAGGAGGGTGATGTCCTGCGTTGGGGTAGACGGTCTGGTAGGTCTAGGGAAACGAATACTAATGATGCGCCCTCCGTTTCTGTGGAGCGTAGGCGGTTTCATGCCTACGGCTTACGAGTGCCGCCGTTCTCATCCGAATATCTTACTTTGTGGGGAAAAAGGAGCGTCCCTGAGAACCGGAACGAAACGCTCGTACTGCGGTGATGCTACAAGCTCACCTGATGCGCTAGGTAGGACAAGCCAGTCTGCGCGATTTGGGCATGACGGCGGCGAGGGTGGGGCTGGGTCACGCCCCAGGATGAGTTGTAAACCCCATGCCAATGGCGGACGGGACAGTTACTCAACTGAGAACCGGTCGGGTAATGAACCCCCTGCTGTAACCGCCCATATGGACGGTGGCGGTTGGAGGCGGAAACTCGAAACTCTCGAACGAAACGAAAAATCCGGGAAAGTTAGAAACATCTACTCCATATGCACGGACCCGAACTTCTTGATTGCGGCCTATGAACAAATTAAGTACCACACGGGTAACATGATACCGGAGGGGGGGGGCCAGGAAAGAGAAAACCTCTTCTTTCGTCGAGTGGCTCCGCCCCCGGAAAGTCTAGATCGCGCGTGGTTCGAAAGAACCGCCGAATTACTTCGAAGCGAACAGTTTCGCTTCAAACCCGCCGCACGTGGGATACCCACGCCTAACAAGCCCAGGGAATTCAGACCTTTAACTATCGGGAGCGACGAGATTGTTCAGCAAGCCATGAAAATAGTGATGGAACATATATACGAACCCAGATTCCTGGACATCTCCCACGGGTTCCGTCCCGGAAGAGGATGTCACTCAGGGTTAGAACAAATTTGCCTGAAATGGAAAGGAGCGTCGTGGTTCCTTGAATTTGGCATAAAAAGGTGCTTCGATTCCATAGATCGACATAAGCTGGTCTTCATCTTACAAAAGCATATAGAAGATCAGAGGTGGATGGATCTCGTGCATAAACTGTTCACCGCGGGACTTGTTGGCGGCGGTCCAGACCCCCTTCAAGGATCAGTCCTCTCCCGGTGGTCGACTGCCCCTTGGGCCCTCGCCCCTCTACTTTGTAATATTTACCTGCACGAATTGGACCAAGAAGTGGCCAAGATGGCTAATGAACTCTCACGAAGCCGCTGCAAGCGAAGAGTCGACGAAGGAACCACGGCGACTACGAGGAGGACGCCCAGAACGAAGGCGTTCAGAGCGCTGACCCCGCCGCAGGCGGAAATCATGACGGTCCGTAGAAAAGCCGCCTGGGGGTCCCCGACTGATTGGAAGGACCCGACCTACGCACGCGCATTTTACGTTCGATATGCGGGCAATTTTCTCCTAGGTATTGCCGGACCCAAGGAACTGGTGGTCACGGTCAAGAGTAGGATTGTGCAGTTCGTTAATTCGAAGCTGCACCTAGAACTCGCCGAAGGTAATATATCCCATATAAGCGCCGAAAGCGCGAAATTTCTGGGAATGGAGATCAAGCCCTCCTCGAAACTTCGAGGGGGATTCGGCAAGGCCATGGAGAAGCGACGGAGGGTTAGGAACCGTATCTCTACCCTAAGAGTACGAAAACGCAAACGCCAAGACTCCTTGATCCACGATGCCTTGGTTAGGGCGCTGGGCAAATTGTCGAGGAAGCAGAACTCTGCGGGACCGACAAAACTCCTTCCTAAATCCCCAGAAATGGCGGAGTTAGCTAAAGCCTTGTTAAGAGAAATGCAAGCCGATAAGAATCTAGTAACCGACATTCGGGACTCGCAGAAAAACTTCCACTTGGCTTTATCGAGCAGGCTAGACTTTGCCCCGGATGAGGCGCGGGAAGCAATGGATAACCTCGAGAGGATACTCGACAAGTGGTGTGATGAGTCTAAAGTCCGAACCCCTTTTGATAGAGAGAGGGGAGAGGCTCGACGCGTGGGAAGATACGAGGCGCTATCCCTGCAAATTTGGGCTCCGTTGAGAAAGATAAGGAAAAAGCTCAAATCGCGGGGCCTGATTACGGAGAATAATAAACCTCGTTGTGTGGTTAGATTGATTCAACTCAACGACAAAGACATTGTGCTTTGGTTTAACTCCGTAGCCCGAGACCTATTGAGTTATTATCGTTGCTGTGCCAATTTTTACAAGGTACGAGACTACGTGGATTATTTTTTACGCTGGTCCTTGATACACACAATGGCCAGGAAGCATAAGGCATCGGCGACGGAGCTCATCGGGGCATTATCGAGAGATATGGTCATAGAGGATGACGAGGGGAAAAAAACAATAAGCTTTCTAAGCTCCAACGAAATTCGACGGATGGGAAGAATGTTCTTGAGGGGCATCCAATGTGGCTCCGATATGCGGACTCTGGACCGTATTTACGCCACGTTCGGGCGCTCCTCCCGATTACGGTGCTCCGTGGAGGCGCGGTCTGAGGATAAGGTGTAAATGCACCATGTGCACAAGAGACAGCTTGATGCTTTTTTCTTTTGGGGGTAGTGACCAAGGTTACGGTAATGTAAGCGTTGTTCGAGGTTGCCATCAAATCAATATAAAGCAAATACCTTCGTGTATGGATCATATCACGATGAATTGCACAAGAGGTTATTGTAGTTTGGGGAATTGGATCGGGAGTAGGCCCCATAAAATTCCAGGTGCATACGTCCAATCGAGAGTGGGCTCTTGGAGAGCCGTGTGATGGAAGACTATCAAGCACGGTTCCACGAGAAGGGCGGGAGCGCCTTTACTCGACAGATATAGGTACTCTATATTTAATTTTCGGTGCCATTGCTGGAGTAATGGGTACATGCTTTTCAGTACTAATTCGTATGGAATTAGCACAACCCGGCAATCAAATTCTTGGTGGAAATCATCAACTTTATAATGGTGCGCCCGGATATACATCGTCCGACAAGAAGAGCTATCCACTCTTCTCTGTGCCATCCAGGCTAGCTAACAAGCTAGGGCACAGGCTCAACTTGCAGAGGCGCCATAGTAATATGGCTTACTCGGGAGCGGCAAGTTTAAATCGGGGAACGGTAGGGCTGCCACCGCTAGGACGCCCTGAGAGAGCAGAAGGTACGGCCAGGATAACTGACTTGACACGCAATGCTCGTATTACAGTAGACCTCTTGTCTCGAGCAGCACATTATGGCAAGAGCACGATGAGTAAGCCTCTACGGAGGTCGGAACTGTGCACAATACATTGTGTGTGCACAGTCCCTGGAAGAATGTGGGGCACTCTACACAGATATCAGCTGAGTAATCAGCTAATTGCGCAAGGGCCTAACCCTTCAGGATCTAAGATCTTTCTCGGCTTTACGAAGAAAGGATCGAAGTGTCTTCCGGACACGAATGACAAGGACTATGTAGGAGTCGGGGAAATAACCCGCCCCAATTGGGGTGGGGTTCGGAGGGCCCGTAATAGCTTCGGATTTTTGCAATCCAGCCTGGCAGTTAAGGAGCCTAGCTCTCGATCGTACTGTTCTATCCCGGAGGTCTCGGATAACGAAACATCGTCTCGTTCCAACGGCTCCGCCGGCTCAGCCCCCAAAGCTGACCGGTCTGACCGTGTCCGTATGTCCGTTTCGGAACAGATTCAAGCTTATTTAGGCCCGGACAATAGATACAATGGGCTGATTCATCTCATATCAGACCCTACATTTTTGGCCTTGTGTTATGAATCCATCCGAGGTACGCCAGGGACCCCCGGGTCTAATGCGAAAACTTTGGATGGTCCAGAATGGTTTGTACAAGTAGGTGAGAAACTTAAGAAGGGCCTGTTTGAGTTCTCGCCCGCACGAGGACTTACAAAGCCCGGCAGGAAGGAGAAGCGTCCCTTAGGTATCAACGGCGACCCACGAAAAAAGCGCTACGGGGAACAGATCGTACAAAAGGCCTTACAGCTTGTGCTTGAGGCCATCTATGAACCTATTTTTCTAGATTGCTCGCATGGATTTCGTCCCCACCGCAGCTGTCATACAGCATTAAAGAGGCTCTGCTTAGAAGGAGGTCACTATCCCTGGGTTGTGAAGGGAAACATTCGAAAGTTTTTTGATTCGACACCTCATAAAGCGATCCTTCACAAAATTTCACAAAAGGTAAAGTGTCATCGTACGCTGGAATTACTCCAAAGGGCTCTCCGTGCGGGTTACAAGGATCCTACTTCCGGTCAGGTTATAGGTGACGAAGGCACTTCGCAGGGCTCGGTGCTGAGTCCGCTACTCCGCAACATCATACTCCATCACCTCGACGAATTCGTGATGAAACTTCGTGATCGATTTGACAAGGGGAAAAGTAGAAGACTTAACCCGGAGTACAAGCTATTGACTCGTCGTATGAATGCGAACAGACAGTATAGATCTCTCCTGATTAAGCGCGGATTAATCCCGTCGAAAGCTGATGATCCCTTGGACCCTTACTTTCAAAGAATTTTATATGTACGATATGCCGATGACTTTGTCATTTTAGTAAGCGGAACTCGGTTAGAAACTTTCGCGATTCAAGCGTCGTTACAGAACTTTATGCACCGGAGTCTTGGGTTAGAGCTTGGTTTGGATAAAACCATGGTCTCACACCTTGCAAACAAGGGATTCCATTTCTTAGGTGCATACTGCAAACGCACCCGATGTAGTCATCGGATCCTCCATGTGCGCACGAAGACGATTAAGCAGCGCTCAACAGAACGTCTTCGGGTTTGTGCCCCCATTACCAAACTTTTTTACGAGTCGAAAGAAAAGGGTTTTGTGAAACGGAATGAAATGGGGAAACATGTACCCACGGCGAGGAGTAATCTAACCCCATGGGCTCATGCAGACATTTTGGAATTCTACAATCAGAAAGTTCGGGGAACCCTGAATTACTACTCGTTCGCGTCGAATCGCAGTAGTCTTAATCAGATTGTACATGTGTTGTATATGTCCTGTGCCCTGACCCTCGCTTCGAAATACAAACTGAAGACAGCTAGTAGGACTTTTCACCGCTTTGGTAAGTGCCTTGCTTGTCCCGCTACGGGTATGAGTCTATTTCGACCAGGTGCGTACGAAGCCATACACCTATACAATCCCGACCCGATTGCCCGGGCTGAGCAGGTTATTGATATTAGCTGGAGGTCGACCCGAGCCGCTCTTTTTAGAGCATGTGCTCTTTGCGGATCAACAAAAGGCGGGGGGACGCATCATATCCGTTACGTAAAAGACGTCAAGGCCAGGATCCGATACGTCACTTCCGCTTCTCATTCCGAGTGGAGGGGCACCTTGAAACGAAAGCAGATCCCCCTATGTTCTCACCATCACAGTGCGTATAACAACGGCCAGTTATCTGAGTCAGAAATGTTAGCACTGTCTCTGTACACGATCCATGGAGAGATGTTCAATTGTAAGATTGAAAGTTCATAGCAATAAGTGGAGACCGGAGTTGCGAGCCGTTTGAGGTGAGAGCCTCACGTACGGTTCTGGGGGCAGTTGTGTCGGAAGAAGACCCGACTGACCCCCTACTGTTAATAACAGCTCACGCTTTTCTAATGATCTTCTTTATGGTTATGCCGGCGATGATAGGTGGTTTTGGTAATTGGTTCGTTCCCATTCTCATAGGAAGTCCGGATATGGCATTCCCTAGATTAAATAATATTTCATTTTGGCTTTTGCCACCATCATTGTTACTTCTTCTAAGCTCAGCCTTAGTAGAGGTGGGTTGCTAAAGCCGCAGCCCACCCCAAAAACTTCACTATATGCTGGAAATCCTTCGGACAATCAGCAGGGAAGTCGAACCCCCTCAGAGACTATACGTGAAGCGAGCTTCCAGCTTAAAGAAATAGTCCAAGAAACTCCAAAAGAGTCTAGTTCGGGCAAATATCAGGCACCAGGCGATAAGCTTGATGCTTATTTGGCTGGTTTAATGGGATGGTTCTCTAATAACTCCTGACAGCGGAAGGGGCGGCTGTGGGGATCGGTATCCCAACCTAAAGATTGTGTTCCGTTGTGAAGACGAGTCCCCTTTCGTTCCAAAGCTTCGCGCAAGGATTGGAGGTACCGTCTTATACGATGCTAACCATTTAGGCGAATAAATCGGGTGCACAATATGCCTGCAGTATTCGGAATAGTCACTTGCATCAACGGCAAGGGGCGCACCCCAAAAATAGAAGCGCCTCACCGTATGATTGAACGGGTACTTTGCAACCTAGAGATCGATAAACAACGCCCCATCTTGTCCAATGGTTGGTTTTCGAGGATGTTATGGATGGCCACTTCGCTGTTTAATACGACATCAGTGAAGAAAAAGCCGTTGCATTCACATGCATATACGGTTTTGTCCCACGCAAAGTGCGAAAGGCATATAAGATCTCGCTTTGTTGCAACATGTTATGACAACCATTGCTTGGACAATGCGCTGCACCATCCCGGAGTTCGAAACCCGTCAGCGGGGAGCGGGTTTTCTGTATTTCTGGCACTAGCCTGGAATCAAGAAACCTGTTAGAGACTTATTTTACGAGGTTTTCCCAAAAAAATATCTCGACTTCCGTGATTGGTCACGCGTTTGCTTTTTGCATAGAAGCGAACTTAACAAGAGCGCGTCGGGTACCCAAAAAAGAATAGCTTTGAAAGCTACTATGACTACTACTGATCGAAAAGATTCGAGCTTTCCAAATCTGTACTGGCTAAATGCCGCCGATTAGACCCTTACATGAGGAGCTTCGATGTGCGGTTCGGGGTGGACGGTCTATCCACCCTTAAGTGGTATAACCAGTCATTCCGGAGGCTCTGTTGATTTAGCAATTTTTAGCCTTCATTTATCAGGTGTTTCCTCTATTTTAGGTTCTATTAATTTTATAACAAGTGCGCCGTGCGAGGCTCGTTTTCGGTTAGGAATAATACCCATATTCCTGCGCGTATGTCTGACTTCCATAGGGAAATACGTGCAGCAGGCCGATGCGGCAGTGGGCTAATAATCCATCATGTTTGCGAGCAGTTGGTCGAAGGGGACGCCAAAGGGGACTGCCCTTCTTGGTGGTGTCTCCTAGCTGGGGTGGTCAAGGTCAGGTTAACCAACTTGATACGCACCCACTGCCCGAGAAGGGGCTACATATCCCAAGCAGAATACGTCGGTATGTATGTGGCGGAGTAACCCAGGGAGGGATCCAGCTGGGCGAAAGCTTTGACTGATGCTGTTAGCGGTCGGGGCTGTCGGACAGTCACAAGTAATTCCAGCATAGGAACTGACTTGAGCAATCAAGCAAGTGCGCAAGGACCTTACACCACTAGGTGCTCTGGGGAAGGGCGAGAACACGGAGATAGAGCAACCACGGGAAGTAACCGACATCGTCCAACAGACAATGCGCGGGTTCAGAGGTCCCGTAGTAGTGAGGGGGAGGGAAGCCAACCCAGCCAGGCCACGAAGGCGACTAGTCAGAACACGATCCATAGTTCTTCAAATGTCTCGGGCAAATACTCTCGTCAGCCTACCCAGAAGAATTGTTGTCAGAGGGACGCCGGTACATATGCTAAGAAAGTGGTGAACAATTGTAAAGCTAACCAGGGGCCCTATAATGGACTTATAAGAATTATACCGAATCCAATGTTTCTGGTTCATTGCTATGAGAGAGAGTATCAAAGGTAGGATTGGCAATAGGACTCCAGGATGAGCAAATGGTCAAACCTTAGATGGGCTAGACTAGACCGGAATTCGTTTGTACAACTTGCGGAACGTATAAGCAAGGGTCAGATCCAAATTTGACCTGCCCAAAGAGTACTTATACCTAAGCCCGCTAAAAGCCCCTCCCAAAGCCGGACTTTCTCTGTCAGACCCGAACGATGCTCCCATCTTGCTTCAAATTGAAGGGGATTCCAAAAAAAAACCATATGACTATAATGTACCCAACTGCGATGATAAGACTAGTGGGACTATCGCACTCTGATATCCTGGCTTTATACAATCATAAGATTAGAGGACTGCTTAACTATTACTCTTTTGCGGGTAATAGGGGGAATCTGCAAAAAGTGATATCGTTCCTAGTTACCTAATGCGCTCTAACCCTAGCTTTGGAATGGAAGCTCCGAACTAGAAAAAAGGCGTTCAATAAATTTAGAGCTCATTTTATGTGCCCGAATACCAAGAGCAGCCTGAACATTCCAAATAACTAGAAGGTTCTGCACCATTACGAAATCGAGAGTCCAATGGCTACTCCGGATTCGGTTATCCAGGTTCCTTGGGCTGGGAAACTTTACAAGTCTGGGTTAGGGCAGGTTTGCGTCATCTGTGGTGATGGGTAAGAAGGTGGAGATGCTTCACCTAAGGGCTATTCGCGACATTCGAGCCAAAATTAGAATAAATGAGGCAACTTACCAGGGATGGTTAGGGGCGTACGAACGGAGACAGATTCGATTATGTGGAGCTCACCACCAAGCTTATCATGCAGGGGAGCTCAATGGGGAGGAAATTCAGATAATATCATCCTATTAGTAAACCCGGTTAAGCCCCGAGCTCCCTCTATAAATAAAGTAACCCATCTATTATAGAGATAGACTTGATACGATAAACTCAGCAATTTAAGTTTTCTGAAGGAGAGCCATATGACGATAAATCGTCACGTATGGTTCGGAGGGCAGCATCGACTGACCCTATCTATTTTCAATATGAGGGGCCCCGGATTGACTATGCATAGATTACCTCTATTTGTGTGGTCCGTTTTAGTCACAGCTTTTCTACTTCCATTATCCCTTCCAGTATTGGCAGGTGCAATTACCATGTTATTAACTGATAGAAACTTTAATACAACCTTTTTCGATCCTGCCGGTGGCGGGGATCCCATTTTATACCAGCATCTTTTCTGGTTCTTCGGTCATCCCGAGGTTTATATTCTAATTCTGCCAGGATTTGGTATCATTAGTCATATCGTCTCTACCTTTTCAAGAAAACCGGTATTCGGTTATCTAGGCATGGTGTACGCCATGATCAGTATTGGAGTTCTTGGATTTATTGTATGGGCTCATCACATGTTTACTGTAGGGTCAGACGTTGATACACGTGCTTACTTCACCGCGGCTACCATGATTATAGCCGTGCCTACTGGAATAAAGATTTTTAGTTGGATCGCAACCATGTGGGGGGGGTCAATACAATACAAAACACCCATGTTATTCGCTGTAGGGTTCATATCTTTGTTCACGGTAGGGGGGCTTACTGGAATAGTATTGGCCAATTCTGGGCTAGATATTGCTCTACATGATACTTATTATGTGGTTGCACATTTCCATTACGTTCTTTCTATGGGAGCCGTTTTTGCTTTATTTGCGGGATTCTATTACTGGATAGGTAAAATAACCGGTCTTCAATACCCAGAGACTTTAGGTCAAATTCATTTTTGGATTACTTTCTTTGGTGTCAATCTGACTTTCTTTCCTATGCATTTCCCAGGTCAATATTAGGCCCACTTCCAAAGTAAAATTTGGAGTGAAACATCACTATACGCTGGAAATTCCTTAGAGCCCTTGGTACTCACTTCGAGCAGTAACCATCTCAGGGATTGGACAATCAGCAGGAAACCAAAGTCTAATCTCAACGCCGACGAATAAGATCCTCAGAGACTATACGTGATGCTCCCAGACAATTAGGGTGAAGATATAGTCCGGCCTCGTTAGAAATATCAAGGATATTCCTTATTTATCATTGGACTAGTTCGCCTTTTGAAGCAAAGAAGGATAATTAGTGGTGGACTCTTGAAATGGTAACTCGCTGCTAATAGGATATACTACTATTCGGGATAACCTTAATTCGAGCGTAAATTATATTCGAGAGTCCCTATAATTATCCGATGTTAAACCGAAAAAGATTTGGAACTGGCGATCAGTCCGCCGGGTCTAATGGTAATTCAGAAGAGCCAAAAGGCTCTGGAAATAGTTCTATCGTTAATTCTGACGGACTAATTACAGTCAAATTAGATCACAAATTCTCGATTAATTACCCATTAATTATTGATAATTTACGAGGGAAACCACTTACTTCCAATATATGATAAGCTTGGTTAAATGGAGAGCAAATCGTTTCTTATTATCCAACGGAAACTGGAATCTATCTTTGGCATAATTTAGTTAATGGGAAACAATATGTAGGTAGTGGTTATAAATTAAGCGATAGACTTGCTGAATACTATCACCCTTCTAAATTATCTGATAACAGATATATTTATAATTCCATTTGGAAATATGGTCATGACAATTTTAGTTATTATTGAGTCATGTGGTTCAACAGGTACTATTACTGAAAAGGATTATTTGGCTCGGGAACAGTACTATTTCGATCTTTATGAACCAGTTCTTGATACCAAGAAAAGAACTGATTCAACATTGGGATTTAAACACACCGAAACGTCTGAAAGACTAATTCCAGATGAAGTTTACAAAAGAGAAATATTTAGTCACAATCCATTAACATTTGATAAATAAGGAAAAAACCGCTTGCAGGTATGCCACGTCGCATTCCTGATTATCCAGATGCTTACGCTGGATGGAATGCCTTTAGTAGTTTTGGCTCATACGTTTCTGTAGTAGGGATTTTTCGTTTCTTTGTAGTGGTTTTTCTTACTCTAACTAGTGAAAACAAGTGTGCTCCAAGCCCTTGGGCTGTTGAACAGAATTCAACGACACTTGAATGGATGGTCCCAAGCCCTCCAGCATTTCATACTTTTGAAGAACTTCCAGCTATCAAAGAAAGCATTTAGACGTCTCAGCAATTCGTGCAGCTTAAGCACCGATCTGCTCCGCCCTATACAGACTTAGTCCTTATAGGGCGGAGCCCGCCCTGTTAGGGACTTGACCGAGGCGGATGCGGATTTAATCCCTCCTGGGCATTCCTTCGAGTTTCATTTGTATATTTGATGACAATGTCATATTTTATCTATCTATTACATTTTTATCTCCGAAAACTCGGGTCCCGCCCTAAAGGCGTAGGCCCTTCTTTGATGAAACTATTGCAAGTTCCGTGGGTATGGTAAGAATAGGTGCGTAGCGATAGCGAGTCTCTACCTTAGGCGCCGAAGGCGCTCTCGACCTTACTCTCGACCTTACGGGGAGGCTAAACCAACCCGAAGGGCCGTAGGCGCGCCGAAGGCGGTAGCGGAGGCGCGTAGCGATATTAAGGACCGCGTAGCGGTCGGTCTAAAGTGGGAAAGGCGCGTAGCGCGCATTATTTCAGCTTTGTATGGGCTACGCTCCTTTAGCATTATTTTGACCGCTACGTGCCCCTCCCATACTACGTACCTTAGAACGCGCCGATAAATAATTAATAAATCAAATTCAACATCAAGTACAGAACCCAAGATGAAAGCCGCGCTTGAGTAGGCGCCACGCTTCTAATCAATCCCGGCAACCGCGCTACCGCCTTTCTTCGGCGCGGCCTACGGCCCATGCTCTCCCTTTCTCATAAGCCGCTTCAGCCACACGGCTACCCGGTACCCTGAGAGGGGGGGGAGGGGTGAAGCAAATAGACGCTGCTTCGCCCCTCTTCGATCGAGGCCTACCGCTACGATTTCGCCTCTTCGGCCTATTCATTCGCGGGGCCCTCCTCTTTTTTTACGATTGATGAGTTGCTAAGAAGCTCTGCGTAAATTTCTGGCAAAAGGTAGCCAGTTGACTACTAATTTGCTCAGTGATGTTTTTTTGTTGTACAATAGCGGAAAGTATACCTGGGTCGATAGATTTCAATAGCTCTTGCTCATATTGCGTTATGAGAACGACGGGTATTTGGTCTAAGTAACCTTTGACAGCTGCATAAATAACCACGATTTGTTTTTCAATAGGAATTGGGCTATATTGTGGTTGTTTAAGTATCTCAGTTAACCTAGCCCCACGATTTAATAAATACTGAGTGGCAGCATCAAGATCTGAACCAAATTGAGCAAAAGCGGCTACTTCACGATATTGTGCCAATTCTAGTTTTAAGCTACCGCATACTTGTTTCATAGCTTTCAACTGAGCCGCAGAACCGACGCGACTCACAGATAATCCCACGTTAATAGCAGGTCGACTTCCACGATAGAAGAGTTCTGTTTCCAAAAAGATTTGTCCATCCGTAATGGAAATCACATTGGTAGGAATATAAGCGGATACGTCTCCGGCTTGTGTTTCAATCACAGGTAGTGCAGTCAAGCTACCCGCACCAGTCTGGTCTGACATTTTAGCGGCTCTTTCTGGTAAACGAGAATGTAAATAGAACACATCTCCTGGGAACGCCTCACGACCTGGTGGTCGACGTAATAATAATGACATTTGGCGATACGCCACTGATTGCTTACTCGGATCATCATAGATTATTAATGCGTGCATTCCATTATCTCTAAAATATTCTCCCATAGCACGACCTGAATATGGTGCTAAAAATTGCAGAGGAGCTGGATCCGAAGCAGTGGCTGCTACAATAATAGAATATTCTAAAGCACCCGCTTCTGAAAGAATCTTAACTAATTGTGCCACGGTTGAACGTTTCTGTCCAATCGCTACATAGACACAATACAATTTTTCACTATCAGAGGTGCCCTGTGCGTTGATTTGTTTCTGGTTCAGTATGGTATCAATAGCTATAGCGGTCTTTCCAGTTTGTCTGTCTCCTATTATAAGTTCTCGTTGACCACGACCTATAGGAACCAGGCTGTCCACTGCTTTCAATCCCGTTTGCATTGGTTCGTGCACAGATTTACGTGCAATAATCCCTGGGGCTTTCACTTCTACACGTCTTCGTTCTACAGCGCTCAAAGCACCTTTTCCATCAATGGGTACTCCTAACGCATCAACCACACGACCTAACATGGCTTTTCCTACCGGAACATCCACAATAGATCCAGTGCGCTTTACAATATCTCCTTCTTTGATGGCAGTATCACTACCAAATATAACAATTCCTACATTTTCATTTTCCAGATTTAAAGCCATTCCTTTTACACCGCTGGCAAATTCAACCATTTCCCCCGCTTGAATCTTGTTCAATCCATAAACACGTGCAATTCCATCTCCAACTGAAACCACTCGACCGATCTCGTCGACTTGCAATTTGGTGTAATAGTTGGTAATTCTTTGTTCTAATAAAGTGGAGAGTTCAGCTCCAGCCAATTTGTTCATAAATGAATGGAAACATCGACTAATCCATAATTCCGCAATCTGAACCTTAAGATTGTGACCAATTTCTCATCTTAGATGATAAATCGAGACAGGGGGGCCCCAGCGCCTTAGGGCCAATCAAACGCAAAGGGTCCAGGCCGCCGCAGGCCCATATGGCAAAGGGCGCGAAGCGCAGAAATATACCGCTGTCGGAAATCTACGAGCCATCGCTACGCGCCTTCGGCGCTTCTTTCGCAAAGCCAAAGAAGTCTCCTTCGGACTCAAAAGCTCAGCGAAGCTGAGCTGTTCCAACTTGCTTGTAAAAACCTAGTTTGGCTAGAAAAAGACGAAGCGGATGCCTACCGAGCCAAGCATGCGATTCCGTAGTCATTCAGGAGGGCTTTGAGCAACATGAAATATTTTGGTGCTGGCTTACTTCTGATTCGATCCGTTACTACGCGACATTTGTTCCCAAGGACTTGCAAAATCAAAATAGCGAAATTCTTGAGTCATCTCAATAGGTTCAGAAACCACACGTTTCTCCGAATCATCATACCGTACTTCCACATATCCACTTAAAGGAAAGTCTTTTCTTAATGGATGCCCCTCAAAACCATAATCTGTTAATATACGTCGTAAATCGGGATGATTGGAGAAATACACACCAAACATATCCCAAGTTTCTCGTTCCCACCAGCCGGCCGATGGGAATATACCGACTACCGAACAAATTGGAGTGATTTCATCTACACCTGTTAATATACGTATGCGCGTATTATAGTCAATACTAAGTAAATTATAAACTACTTCGAATCTTCGTTTTCGAGAGGGATGATCAACTCCACAAATATCAATCAAAACTTTAAAACGCGTATTGGTATGATACTTCGGAAAATATAATAATTGAAATAGACTGTTCGGGTTGGTATATAATATATTTTCATGTTTCGATGTTTGACATTTATGTATCCATTTCGGTAAAGTGGCTATCAGAGATTTGAAAAACAATTGGTTATGCATAAATCGTCTCTTTTTTTCCGTAAAACCGGTAGATATATTTTTTCCATTTATATATATATATATATGTATTTGAAAAATTGATATATATTAATTTTTAAGCGCCTTCAACCTGATAGGTTAAAAGCGGCCCCTTTTTCATATCACTGGCTTTCACTGAACGAAGGCAGCGCGTACGAGAGAGTTTCCTCTTTTTACGGACCCTGGCCTTCGGCGCTTCTTTCGTGAAGCCAAAGAAGTATGTTGTATCCCGCGGGATTAAAAAATTTTTTTTTTTTCTCATCATAATTACTTATTTCCCGAGGACAACGGAAGACATAGAATAAAGAATTTAATTGCGGAGCCTTTCCCCGTGCACTCGCACGATATCATCAGCAAGTGCTCGGATGATTAGCCATCACCTGGCTCTCCGACTCAAGTTTACCCGTGGTTATAAAAATCGTATGCCTCTAAGCGTTTCCCCAGTTTTGGCGGGCAATGAATTGGCCCGGTTGCCAGTTTTTGGTTAGCGGTTTCGTGTCGGGTAGCTTTATTTGCCCATATCGCGTGTAGGGAATGGCTGGCGAGAAGTGCCGTTCACTCCCCGTCCCCACCCACACCCCGGGGACCTTGTTGAGGCCCTTCCTAGCCTTAATTGGTTTTGACAGGTCCCTGCCACCCTTGGCAAAAACCTTAGCTGCTGTGCCTAGTTTAAATTTGGCCGCATATGTTTTAGCCAATGACGTACGTAGTATGTAGCTTAAGCGTGTGACACATCGGCGTTTGGAGTTTGCAAGATGGTAATAGTTGGCAAGGCCGCGTGGAATGGAGGCTATGCGGGCAACCGAATAGGTTTGGGGATACTGAAAGTAAGCAAAATTTGGTTTTGGGTGACCCGATTTATCACAAAATCCATTTTCCGCCAGACGGTTTATAACTCCACGCATATCTACAAGTGAACTAAGCCCACCAGATCTACGTATTCCGTACCTTCGTCCTTGTCTAAGGCAGGTCGAATCGCGACTAATAAGGTATCCAAGGAAAGCAATCTTCTTCGCTCCGCCCCTTATGCAAAAAATTTGTTTCTTCCTTTTGCCCGTAGGCGCGTGTGCGGAAATTGTAAAGTTATTTCCGGCCTTCGGCGACCCTGTCTCCTTCGGACCCATAGGCACGTAGTGCGCGGGTAGGGTGTTCGAGCGAGATTGAATGGATTCACGGGTCTTATCCAGGCTAAGCTTGAGCCGCACTTCAAGAAATCGTGTGACCAAGCCGCGTATCCTTTCTGCCAGAGCTCTTGGACCAATGACTCCAATGAGAAAATCATCTGCGAAGCGCACATAGTTTATTTGCCGGGTTCCTTGCTGGTGGCCTAGACCGGGGGGGCCTTCGTCGGTCCCCCCCCGGTAGGTCACCCTGGCTCTGTGTGCCGGAGTGCGGTCGGTTAGAGCCGCCGCAGACCGACGCCACAATTCCTTAGACTCCAGATTGACTGCCCAACGCCGCCCCCTGTCAACGATACGTTTCGGTCGCATAACAAAAAGGTCTAGCTCATGCAGCACTATGTTGCATAGAAGGGGGGCAACCTTTTTGGCCTTGGTGGCGCCCTCAGCTCCTCCGGCCTTTAGGCCCGTTTCTAGCTCCTTTTGAACCAGGTTCAAGAATCTGTTGTCTCGAATTCTTCGCCGCATGAGGCCCATAAGCACTTGCTTATTTATTTCATTGAAGCATTGCGTTTCACCTTCCACGAACCAGACGGTACCCACGAAGTCACGGCGTATCTGCTTCAAACAGGTATGTTGGGAGCGTCCCGGTCGAAATCCATGGGAACACGAAAGGAAGTACGGTTCGTAAACCGTCTCTAGGATGCTGCGAATCACTTCCTGTACCAGTATATCTTTGTCCTTTTGGGTAAGCCCCCGCCGTAAAGCCAAAGAAGCGTCTGAAGGATCTACGACCCAAAGGGCACGAGACACTTTGTGGGTCCGAGGGGGACGGGGCGAAGAAGTGTGCGAAAATAGACGAGCCATTTCCGGTCTTTGGCTCTTCTTTCGCAAAGCCAAAGAAGTTTCCTTCGGACCCTCCGGACCCGGGGCTTGGCCCCCTGTCCCTGGAGTCTCGTGCCCTTTGGGCCAACTCCGGCGGCGGCCCGTAGGGCTCCCCCCGTTTATCACAGAATCTTTCAGTGTTTCTAGTGCTTTGATCGAAGTGCCTTTCGGCCTTTCACCACCGTTCTTCGAGCCTGGTGACAGCTTCTTATAGGCCGCTATCCACAGATTTATGTCTTTCATCAGCCGAAACAGGCCTTCTGCCTTGAATTGCTCTTTTTGACAGTGTTTCCAAAGGGCACGAAGACGCTCGGTCCAAGCCGAACCGGGGCGGGGAGAGCTGAAGCTTAGAAAGGCCCTTGGCCTTTCAGAGCTAAAGGCCCTCTGCCCCATTCGTAAATCCAAACGTACAAATGGTTCACCGGTTCCACTGAATGCTCGGAATTGGATGCTCTCGGGCATCTTCGCGCAGTTTTCAGGTGCTTTAGATACTGTTCGACATTCATGTATCCTTTTCGGTGGAGTAGCTATTAGAGATTTGAAAAACAATTGGTTATCCATAAATCGTATCTTTCTTTTTTCGTAAAACTGGTAGATATTTATATATTTGTTTTTCATTCATATATATATTTTTCAAAAATTGATATATATCAATTTTTAACCGCCTTCGAGCGGCGCCGGCTCCTCCTTTCACTGGACGAGGCACCGAGGGCGCGGCGCGAGAGAAGGCGCCGAAGGCGGCGCCCGCTACGCGCCTCCTGTGGTAATGAATAACACAGCGCCTAACAATAATTGTAGAAAGCCCAAAGTAAAGTACATCATTGCTATTTCTCAATGTAGTAGGCCCGGAGGGGTTCCGCTACTCAAGCGCCTTCGGGGCCTTCGGGCCGCCCTTCGGGCCCTCCGATGCCGCTACGATAAAAGGCGCCTTTTATCGTTGGATTAGACACGGGCCTTTGGCGCGCGCTTTTCTTTCTCTTACGAGGCCTTGCATAGGCCCGGAGGCGCGTAGCGCAGCAATAATACAATAACCGAAAGAAAGCTTGCTAGCCCTATGGGCCTAGCAAGCATTAAAATTTTTGATTAATCTGGCTTCACATTTGCCAAGAATGGGCATTATAGCGAAATAGAAGAAAAAACCCACTGAAGCGATTTGTCCAATAGTAACATATGGTGCTTCCACAGGTTGACATCCAATCCAACCTAAAAGCAAGCGATCTGCTACAAGCAACCGAAACAATTTTTGGTGAATTGGTCGAAAACTTGAACTACGTACATATGAAGTGTTAATGAAAGGTAGAGCCAATAATGACACAAAAACTAGTCCTATGGCGGCTACACCCCCTAATTTGTTAGGTATACTTCGAGGAATCGCATAGACTGGTAGGAAATACCATCGAGAGTAAGGGAATGGGGCCATTTCCGTTCCCAACCCTTCTCACAGAACCGTACGTGAACGTTACCGCTCATACGGCTCCCACCCCCAATCTTTTTCGTTGTAGAATCTAATCATCGAGAGTCACAGGCCTGCCCTCTTCTCGGTTTCGGGTTCAGAACCACAGATACATCTATATCCTGCAGACTGATATCCCCCGCATGCATCGCCTTGTGGTGCTCCCTGCATAGGGAAATTTGTTTCCGGTTAAGCGCCGCGTGAAGAGCTTCTAGCCCACTGATTCGGTCGCTGCTAGAGTTGACTATCGACAGGGTGTCCGCTCCACTGCGTTTCAGCGCACGGATATGGTGCATTTCGATCTTACTCTCCAGGCAACCCATAACCGAACATCTATCGGCCGGGTGCCTAGTGGTGCGTAAGAACATCAGACAAAGAATTCTCTCCGGGTCTTTGATGCTCTTCACCAAGAATTGTTTCCCCATAACCCTCAGTTCGGTAGGTGTAGGGAAATATACCCTTGGGCCTTTCACCGTTTCCACCCGCAGCTCGTGGGTATATTTGTCTATGACTTTCCCCACGCCCCTGGCTTTCATCTTGTGTGATAGGGTGTGTAGGCAGGACCATCTGAGCTGATAGTCTACTACCTTTTTGACCTTGTAGAAGTTATCACAACATCGGTAATAACTTAGGAACCCGTGTGCCACACTTCCGTACCATTGCGTGATAGTGACATCGTCTTGGGTCGCGAGGACAGGTACGGAGGTTGGTCTTCCCTCAGCGTTAATTATTCCTATCGCCCTTAACTTGTCCAGTATCCGCGAAAGCGGTGCGTATATCTGTATTCGGAACGCCTGGCGTTGGTTCGTGGGGACATACTTTGCGTTCTTTTCGGGGCCTGGACCCGTTTCTTTCCGCTCAACCTGGGACTCTGGGTATAAGAGCTCGTGCACCGATACGACGAATTCGTCGAATTCTCTCACCACTCCCTGCCCATCCCGCTCAATAATATTCGTGTCCCCCTCACTCAATTCACGTGCCCACCGGAACATGGCGTCCCGACGAATCCCCGATGGCCTTTGTACCTCACTCACAATTTCCCGACAAATCTGTTCTAGCATTTCCCGCACCTCCCGGTCGGGTTTAAGAAGTTTAAGGTTTCTACCAGCCTCCTTCGAGGCCCTCTTGAGGGCGCACACTAGTAATTTCTCTCCGAGCTTCTTAAGCCCCTTTTCCCACCCATTCGAGAGCTCCGACGCGGCCTTTCGGACGCGGCCCCGATATTTCCTCCCGGCCCGAGTCGCTTTGTCCGACCCTACGTGCAATTGACTCGGTTTCGGACCCACGAGATTCATACCTAAGAAGGTTGCCTTCTCTTCCACAACGTGTCCGAGACGGGTTTTCTCTGGGTTTATCTCCAGGTGGAGAACGTCTTTGAGGAACCGGGAGACTCGTTCCATGACTTCGCGGGCCAAAGCTTTCGACCCCGAAACTGCCATCAGAATGTCGTCGGCGTAGCGGCACGCGTAGACTCGCACGAATTTAGGGTCCTTGGGATCCGCGGCAACGGGTATACCCTTCCTTCCGACACTTTCAAGCCGTCCCCTCCTTTCCCGAAGCAGGGCGGCTCCCGGTCTCATCTCCATCACCGAGTTTTTCGGGCTGTGCTGCAGTCGCTCATATACGGGATTGGCTCGACGATGCCTCGGGTAGCCCTTTTCGAGTTCCTTTCGGATCCTTAGGATCTCCCTGTCAAGTCTGTCGAGGTATAAATTGGTCAGGATGGGAGATATAACACTCCCTTGGGGAACCCCCCCCGCCGGGCCTCCCAATTCGACATCCATAATCTTCGCGTTCCACATTTGGTTCAAGGTACTTTCGAATCTACTATCTCGAATGGTTTCGCTTAGTATTGACACTAGTATTTTCTTGTTGATAGTGTCGAAGCATTTCCGAATATCGAATTCGAGCCACCACGATGGGTTCTTCCACCGCATTTTGATGTCCCTCAGGGCTGAGTGAGTACCCTTGTTCCTTCGGAAGCCATGGGATATATCTTGGAACCTTGGTTCGTAAATAATTTCCAGTACCATCCGGAAAGCCTCCTGTATTATCTTGTCTCTCGGGTTCGCTATCGTTGGGGGGCACTTTTCAGCTCCATTCGGCTTACGTCCTTCCGACCTCCGAATTGGCCCAAACTCGTATGTACCTTCCCTCAGTTCTTGGCCCGTTTCATGAAACCATTTCGGGCTTATGCCACCGGGCGAAGCCACTCGACGAAGGAAGAGTGTGTCGCTCCCTGGACTTACGGTCATATTCTCCGGGTTGGATTTGATGTTGTTATAGGCCGTAAGTAGCACTTCCGGTTTAGATATAATCTCCCTTACCAGATGGCGATATTTGCCATCGATGAATTGTTTCTCTACAAGTTGGGCCAGATGTGAAAACTCCAAGGGGTTAAGAGGAAGGTCAAGATTCGAATTCTTAATCGCTCCACCCATCTGTCCATGGATCGGGTTCGCCTCATCTTGGGCCCGTACCTCATAAAGGCCTAAGGCTTTATTCGAGGCTTCGCTTATCAGTTCCGGGGTTCCCCTCGGCCAATCTTGTTTCGGTCCCAGCCAATCCGAAGCACTCGGTGTGGTCCTCCCTAAGCATTTACCAGTCTGCGAACTTGGCGACGCCGTCTCGTTTGGTCCTTCCTCAGAGGGGCCCTTTCCTCCCCCGGAATTAGGAGTACTCGCGTGAGTCCGGCAAAACGACGTGACCGCCGGCCCGCCCGGGCGGAGGCGGCAGCCCCTTATAGTAAGAAGGCGGCTTGGGCTTGTATCAGGAACCACAAAGAGCATTTTCCCATCCAAAGAGCTTGCCCTGGGGAGGAGGTCACTCACCCCCCAGTTTCGGTAGGGATTAGCCTTAACGCCCTCAAGGCACCGATTTCCGTCGGTAGCGGATATTGCTGGGTCCGAACCGCGCTCCGGCACTATATGAGCCGGGGTTGACATGGGATTTGCGGGATAGAGTCAAGAGTCCACCCTATACGGCCCCAGGTTTACCCTGTTTACCGATCTGGGATACTTCAGTGCTCTCCGAACCGTACGAGATAGTCGCCCATCACACGGCTCTCTAACCTGACTTTCTTCGGAGCTTCTTCAAACCCGGAAGGTCTATTCAACGCATATTCCTTCTCTCTCGAGCGCCTATTACACGGTCCTTGGAAGATGGCCTGATAGACTGCGTCAAAGTGAAACTTGCCAAACGGTAACCATTCAGTAAGTACATAGGCTCCTTCCCTGCTGCTTGTTATCAAGCGCTTTCCTATTGCTAGGTCCCTTTCGGGTAGGCGGGTAATACGGGCCCTCTGACTTCCTAGGGATAAAAGCGACCCCTAGGACCTCACCGTTGTTTCCTACACGGCTCGTCCGAAAACCTTCGCTTTCGAACGCCCTGTGCTTAAGATGTCGTTTAGACTCCTGTTCCTAGTAGTATAGGTAATCCGCTCCATCTTGAACTCTATCCTTCCACACGAGAGAGTAAGTAGAGGACAAACCATTTATGACCCGGTTGATATATACCATCAATAGGCATGGAGCGAGCAACGTACGTTCATGCGCTTCGCCATTTGCAGAGCTCAGGTGCCAATGGTTAATTGCTGGTTGACAAGGACCGAAAGAGTCTCCGATTCGCCGGTACAGAACCTCATCTTAAATACAAGATAACCGGCTTGCTCCATACTTTCGGGTTACCCCCCCCGGCGGGGTAGGAGGTAAATGAAACCCCCTCAACAGAGCTTCTTGCACATGCTAAGGTCTCCGTGTTCGTTGCCGAACAGGGATGAGTGCAACGCCTTTGCACAGAAATGGACTTGTGCTTTTTATCGTGCGGGATCTAGACCGGTCGCCTTATATAGTTGTCGGGATGCCCCAATACATTAGGTGCGTAGAAAACAAAAATAGAAAAAAAGATTGCAAAAGCTACCCAACCTACTAAATCTTTTACGTACATATAGGGATAAAAAGCTATTTTATCTACAGAGGAATTGATACCTAATGGATTATTGGAACCATATTGATGCACTGCAGCCAGATGAAGAATACTAGCACCTGCTATTATAAAAGGAAGTAAGTAATGAAGGCTGAAAAAACGATTTAAGGTCGCATTGTCTACGGAGAAGCCACCCCAAAGCCAAGTTACTATAGTGTCCCCTACGACAGGTATTGCGCTAGCTAAGCTTGTAATTACCGTGGCCCCCCAAAAGCTCATTTGACCCCAAGGTAGTACGTATCCTATAAAAGCTGTTATAATCATTAATAAATACCGATAGGGTTCTTCCCCCCCCCCCGGTCAGAACCACACGTGCAAGTTTTCCCGCATGTGGCTCGTCCATGATAACTTATTCAGGTTTTACCGGCCTTCGCGGCCCGCATAAGCGATATCTCCCATCCGGCGGGGCATTCCGCCGTAATTGAAAATCCTGATTCGGGGTATATTAATTAAGTCCAAATGAAGGCCGCTCAACGGCTTACCAGCTATGACATTCATCCCCCATTCAGGGCCCCCCGCCGGGACTGTCTGACAGGGTCTGACGTAGTAAGCTTTGTTTGAAGGCTCCAAAATTGCCATCCAGCGTGGTCGAGGGATTGGATTTTTTAGCGTAACCCGCCGCCCGTAAGCATCTAGGCTGGAGCATCATGTCTGCTATATTGGGGCTTTAGGCTTTAGCCTCCTACAGGTCCTGGCCGGGTAGGCCGGCCCAGATGGCAAGTCAGAGGGCCGTTCCCTTGGATTCTGGAGTTACTAAGCATGTCCGGGACATACGCCTAGGAACCCAGATTTGGTGGCACGTCTCCTGTAAATTGTCCTTTTCAGACAGGACGTAACCCGCTATACGCCATCCGGGTTGGGATTGTAGCTGTTGTAGGGAAGGAAAAATTCCAAGAAAGATTTTTCTATTTCCCTACCTCATAAGGTACCTTTGTTTCTTGCCCTTTCAGTTTCTGGGGTCCATCGCCAATTCCTCCGCTCAAACGCAGCTAACCTCGAGGTTTGCTATTGGTTTGTCTCAGACGAAACTCGACCGAAATTACCAGTAAGCCAGCCTCTACTCTCACTTCGCTCTATCCGATTCCGCCGTGCTCTTCAGGCGCGGCGAGCGCTCACCCCTCACTACGTGGAAGGGGGGTCAGTTACTATCAGAGAGCCCTTCCACGTGTTTCCGGCATAGCATTTTATCATCTACAGCCCTTTCCTCCGAGCATTTCACTCGTCGGGGCTTCGTCGTATGTTCGACATTAATTGCCCGGTGTCTCTCTCGGAGTACATTTATGGCTGATCTGTCACCCATCCATTTTTGGCCAACCAAAGCTTTGTGCTCTTGGGATTGGTTCCCGCTTCTCTCTAATCAGCGTCCTTATAGAGTCCTTTTGGGTGATCCCTAGGTTTCACGTTTGTTCGTTTGCTCGCCGTTTAGGACCGTGTACGACTCTTCCTGTTAGTTACAGTTACCTCCGGAGGGTTGTTCGCGCGAGAATATTTTATGGACCCTCTTGCCTTCCGGACCCCCGTGGTTGGGAGGGAGGGGGGCTGTGGCTTGACCCTGTTGCGTACGAAAATAAAATATTTTTTTTGCCATGCGGCGAAACAACGGATAAGCCCCATGCTTTAGTTCCTTGCGGTCTGGTCCCGCCTCGGGTTAGGAGTCTTATCCGGGCGATCGCTTTCAACCTTCGCATCTTTGAACGAGACTTCCTAGGCGCACTAAAATTACCACTCCAAGGCACCAAACTAATTCTCTAGGACTCGCATAACTTCCGTAGTATAAACCGCGAAAAAAATGGAGATAAACGACAATAAAAAACATACTGGCTCCATTAGCATGCATATAACGAAGCAACCAGCCTCCTTTCACATCTCTCATGATGTGTTCTACGCTTAAAAAAGCTAGATCCACATGAGGTGTATAATGCATAGCTAGGAAAACACCCGTAAGTATTTGGATAATCAAACAAAGACCAGCCAACGAACCAAAACCCCACCAATAACTTATATTGCTAGGAGTTGGATAATCTATCAAATGAGTGTTGAGTGTAGAAAATATAGGTTGTTTAAGAATCGATAGTCGTCTTGCCATAAATTTCGTGCTTTTTCCTTTTCGCGGATCATGGAAACTTCGTCTTCTTCATGATTGACGTCATACATCATGGGCGGGATTGACCCATCGGGGGCCTTGGGTTGGAAGAAATAGATATATATTTTTTTTTCCCATAACGCCAACTTGAGCCAGCATCGACGGAGTCCATGGAGCGAATAAAAAGAATTCTTTGGCGATGATGTGCATTTCACCTTCTCTTGCCGGACAGTCCCCAGACCTTCGAATCGTAGTCGGAATCAATACAGAAATCTACGCGGTCTAATTCACAAATCTTTTCTCTCTTACAAGTGTCCATTAGATAATGCAAAAAGTTGTTGTTACCCGGTTCTATTATTTGATCAATGCAATCAGCGCTACCCTTAACTATATAAGGACTCCTTCAATTCGGTAAAGCGGTGTATCAGGGACAAGTACCTAAGAACCCCAGGCCCAGAATTGTTGCTCAGGGAGGGGGTATCGCTTTGTAGCTGTCGATTCAGCGTCGTGCTATAGGATGATACTCCCACCCAGCCTCCTATCCGAAGGATCCCGGGGAAGCCTTGACGCAAGGATCACTTTGGGACTATAAGTAATTTCCCCATGGACAACAAAGGTTTTGGAGATTTATATAATTAGCCAGAGGTTACTGAAGGGTATTCCGAGGCATAGTTGGTCGTAAGTGCCCTTTGTTTTGTCGGATAGTTTTTCGGTTTTGTGGTGGCCGTCCCTCGCACAAAACCAAGTCTCCCGCCCCGCGACCAACAACCAGATAGAATTCTTTATCTTCGGAATATAGCGGACACCGTTTACGAACTCTATAAGGACGAGATGGTTACGGGACCTACAGGCCCTACGTACCGCATGACCAAAAAAATATGTTCGGGCTCCTAGCGAAAGCGTCCCTAAGATTCTAGGAGAAGTGCCATGATCCCCGCCCGGAGTTCCTATGTCACTTTCACGATGGAAGTCCCTGGACCTTCCCAACGGAGAACTAGAGGCCTATATAACGGATCTCAAGAACGTGGTAACCCGACCCGGGGAAGATTCAGGCCCTTAGTATCTTTGAAGGTTAGAGGTCAAGGCTATCTCCTACCCCGACCTATAAATCATATATATATATATCTATATATATATATATCTATATATATATATATCTATATATATATCTATATATATATATAGATATATATATATAGATATTGCAGCTCATCGTCTCTCTCGAATAAGAAAAATAGTAGCTCATTTTCTTTTGGGAGATGGGCGGAGAAAGAATAAATATGAATTTAATAGTTTCTCCTATAAATAATAGAATCTTTTCGATTTATGCATTTTCTCCGTTACACACAAATATATATGTATATATATATTTGAATTTATTTCATTTCCCAATCCATTCTATTTATTCCAATTCAATTGATTAACTCTTCCCTATTATATGGAATTCTTCCATATCCCATATAGATTCCTATTATATATTCCTTTACCGACCCCTCAATTCCATATTAAGGGGGGGTCTCCGTACGGATCCCCGTTTAGTTATATTAGCTAAATATGCGTTATTTAGCGAAGGTGTCATTAGCAATGGGGATTCCGGAGTATTCATTAGATATATTTATCTACAAATCCTCGGGATTTAATCATATTAGCGAAATTTAGTCATTTAGCAATGCTTCCTTCATGTTAGCGGGTGGATTTCGGGCCGGGTCGCAATGAAGGTCATCATTTTTTTTTTCGCAGAAAGCGAAGTGCTAAATCTATGGGCTGCTATATCCGGCATCCAGGCGAGAAAGATTCGGATTCTCGCTCCAAATCTCGCTGAAATGAAGCCCGGTGATTCTTGGCGTAGTTACTGTTACCTCTTTTTCATTTCTAATGCCGCATTCCCAAATTCGATAAATTTACGTTTTATATGTATATATCGGATTTCTCCTCCGACGAAGCCGCCAGGGGCTCGAAAAAAAAATGCAGTGGGTCATTGTATAGCTTTAAAGGATTCGGGGGGGACATGAGTATCGGCGGCCGGGGGGGGCCGGGGGGGATGAGGGAAACGGATATCTACAATGTCGCGCCTGGCCCAAAGGTCGCTCCGGCGTCAATAGCGGCAGGCAGTAAGGGCTATTGACTTGAATGTTTACTCGGTACGGGTGTCTGCAAGTGCGATACGATGAAGCTCTGCCAGTTTGCCCTAGCTCCGTTACGTGCTGCGCGTGCAATATCCAACTCTGCCCGTGTGTCTCCAAGCAAATTATGATAACTTGTCCCCGCCGTGTGCTCGGGCGGGTTCATTCCAAGCTCCAATGCCACGCCATATTAGCCAAATTCTGTTTTCCTTCAGCGCCACCATTTTTGACTTCTGAATTTATCCGTTCGAGTCCGCGATCGTCCTAGTAATTGCAATGCCGACGACCGACGCTCCTACAGCCACAACTGTGGCTAGTCTGCCCGTACCCGTAGCGACTGGCAATGTTTCCGGGGCATGTTGGGGCGCTGCGTTTGCTAGCCCACAGTTCCTCTCCATGTTACGTTTGGGTATCCGCTTGCCATTTAAATCCGAACGATTTTAAAGGGTGCCGTTGGCATCGTTCAAACCGCCTGCGCCCCAAGAATCCTTATAAGCTCTATAAAATTGGAGTTGCTTATCATTCATAATTTTATACCTGAGTCTCATAATTCTATACCTGAGTCTCATAATTCTATACCTGAGTCCTATATAGTAAACTGATGCTATATATATGAATAACTCCATTTCGTTCCCCGGGTTCAACAAATAAAGACGTAATGGCATATGCTATCACGGCATATGCTATCAGAGAAACAAGTATAAATCTCCCGTAATAGTTGTGCCGTAACCATTCCTACAGCCGAAGGCGATGATAATACAAATAGTATTGGACGAATCTGGTTTTGCGAAGGGACAAAAAGGCGGAATCGATGTTTGTACCCAGCGATCTATTGAATATAAAACCATGCTTGCCGTGACCGGGCTATGAAATAGCGATGGGCCGGGGGATTTGCTTGGGCGATATAACCGGAATGAGTAACCGGGTGAAAAAGTACAAATTCATATAGTGAACTCCCTTTATTTTTCGGCTTCCATTTCAAATGGAAATATAAACTTCTGGCGAGCTTACTGAAATTTTTATGAAAGTGCTGGAGGGCTTGTAAAACTTAACCATTCATTCAGGGGCAGCCTCCTCCTAAGGCTACATGCCTTAGGCCGGCTAAGGCGCGTAGCGCAGCAGGCACGTAGCGCAAGGAATGAAATGCGCGTAGCGGCGTAAATCGTCTATATACAGAGAACCCAGCCGAATAAGTATTTCCGAAGGTGAGCGAAGCGAACGGCCATTTCGAATGCCCCTTGGCCCCCCAAGCCCAACATATTACCCATTAGTCGCCTTTGGCTGGTTCACGCCTCGGGCCAACAGGGCCATTACAAAAGAATCGAACAGAGTAGTGAGAATCATGAAAAAACAGAATGCATAGTCTACTTAACTAAATTAGGTAAAAAGCCAACACCCCAATCCCGTTTTTTTGCGAGTTTTCCCCTCCAAAATTACTAATATTTTAGAAATCTTTCCATAAATATGAGCAATTTCCAATTAGTGAGCCATGTTTTTTTAGTCTCCGAGACCCGCTCTGGCCCTAGTTTTCTGGGACTATCTCCGATCGATGACACCCCAAAAAATATCCTATCCAAAAGTCCTGATGTTTTCATAGGATCTTCGTAAATCGACAAGCTTTTTTCTATATATCCGCTTTCTATTCCGAAAGCCATGAGCCCGCCACCAATTTGCCGAAATTGCTGAAACCTCTTTTCCAGATCTTGATCAACCGGGATTTCTTTTATGTGGAATTGGCAGTATCAACCAAGTGGTTCCAGAAAAGAAACAAGAGCCCCTTCCATCATATCCGCTATTAGTTTATAAATCTTTTCTTTGGTATAAGTAGAATTAGGATCTTCAGAAGTCACATTACGCGATAGAAAACTCAAGTCAATTCTGGTATTTTTGCCTCGTAGTTCGCTTTCCCGAACGATTCGTTCACGCTGTTTATAATATACTAATGCGATTAAAGGCTGGTTACGGGCGCAACGAGATAAACACTCTCTATTTTTATATTTAAGTTTTTCATCTCGGCCCGGAATGCACTGTTCTTGCCTATGTTTTTCGGAAAGCACGTCGGGCCAGCGTGTCTTCCAGGAGCGTAATAACGATCCCGCTTGAGATGCTGACGAGATCCATTGAGCTTCCACGGCCTGCTTCTCATGGCGTCCCTCAAAGATTAATGCTATCCCACAATGCAATATGTGCTTAAAAACCATTTTTGGGTGGTTGAGATTAGGTAGGGGTAACCCATAATATGGGAGTAGAACTGTGATCATTTTTCAAATAAATGATCCCTATTTCGAGTCTTACCAATCCAGTGCCTGTTGTAGTCAGGGTGTTTTATATTTGGCCACAATCACCTGGATTCTTCCGACAAAAACCAATCCGAAAATTTGCGAACTTGGAGCAGATAAAAGTAAAAAATTATAAGTGACCAACAATTTACCTAGGAAAATATGGGAGGCTGTCATGATATCGATGGTTTCTGGATGCTCCAAAATTTGCAACAAAAATTGAACGGAATTCCCGATTTCCTCATATGGAGAGGGAATCATGGAGGGACAGTAGCATCATTAGTCGGCCCAGCCCGTCTTTGTAGCATTGCCAGATATTCCCCGCGTCGGGCCGCTAGTTATTAGAGCCATAGTCTCGGTTTTGTAATGGCTGATTATCGCTATTAATTCGGGCCATTTACAAGCGTCTCGGGCTTGCTGGTGTTGTCCCTGGTTCATAGTTGCCAACCCCTTCCTTAGAGCAAGACCAGTCCATGCGACTGACTAATGATCTTCCTGCAGTAGGTACATTCCGAGTATGCGCAGTGCATGGCAGCCCGAACCAAATTACAATCGAGGAGGGGGCGCCCCCGGTCGTATTAAACACGTCGGTTAGTCGCTATATAGATACCAGTAATTCTGACCAACTAATATTTCCATTTCAAATATTTGGGCCTCGTACGTATCCCGTTATCGTCGGCCCCCCGATCTAAGCCAGGAGCCATTTATAAACCAGGGGTAGCCGCCCCCCTACGTTGGGTTGTGGTACATCCCGGACAGGAGATAAAGCGGATTCAGAATGAGCGCGTTTACGCTCAGATTCAATCAACTCGCTACTTTCAGCAGAAGACTACTCCGCCGCGTCCCGCATACAGTGTGGGAGCCGTAGTGAGAGGGACATATAAACCACTAATCAAACATTGAATAATTGGAAGAAAGGTCCAAGTAGGATTGCGTATAGAAAACTCAGCAGTAGGCTTTACCCAATTCAAATTAATTAGGAAGGAATAGAATTACTTAATCTGGCTTCTAATTTTTTGACAGGCATGGGCGTAATAACAAAAGAAAATAAAAAACCAACTGAGGCTATTCGTCCGATAGTAACACGATGAGGGAGAGTAGCACCTATAAAGGGAAGTTAGAAATAAGGGCTAAATCGAGTTAATCTCGAAAGGATATGTGGCATAATAGGTTCCTTGTTTGCTTCTTAGTCTAATTCATTGGATACCCGAAAGATATAATCATCCAAATAAGAAGCTTCTACGATAATCTTGGGACATATGGCGCGAACTGGGTCCAACGAGGGCAGAGCGTATCGGAGCTTAAGTTGTAGCAGTCTGCTCCTCTCCGCCCCCACAACAGATTAGGTCCTTTCATCGCTTCGCGAACGCGAGGGAAGTGGGCGGAGAATATAGCAAAAAAGTATATTTTTTTGCCCCCCAAGCGTGCTTTTTGTTGAAAGGTCCGAGAAAGCGCAAAGCGCTGTCCGGGCAGCCCTTTTTCAAATAGGGACGGACTCTATCTTCGTCGGCCGAAGTTAGTTTTATTGGTAAATTGCGAACTTAGGCATCACTTTCTATCACTAGATTTTTGTTTCACTCGTTTATGGTGAAATATCTCTATACATAAAGTTGCGTACTAACAAAGAGTGCCCCGGTTTCGGGCTTACCATCCCGGCCGGGAGAGAGCTGAAGGCAAAAAATCCATAGATTTTTTTTCGCTTTGCGTTCTCTGCGCTTTACGCCCTCGGCCCCAAATATATATATTTTTTTGTGCGGCGCGAAATGACTGAACGAATTAGGGGAGCCATTCGAAAGCTACTAGAACACCAGATACAAAGACTACCCATGCTAATGATAAAGGCAAGAATACTTTCCAGCCAAGTCTCATTAATTGATCGTAACGATATCGTGGAAATGCTGCGCGGACCCATATATATACAAACAGAAAGAAAAGGACCTTTATACTGAACCAGATAGAGCCCGGAATTACCCGTAAAATAGGAATATCCAGGATGGGCAGCCAGCCTCCTGGAAAAAGCAATGTACAGAGACTACTCATTAAGATCATATTAGCATACTCCCCTAAAAAAAAAAGAGCAAACCCCATAGAAGAATATTCGACATTGTAGCCCGCCACGAGTTCTGCCTCGGCCTCCGGTAGATCAAAAGGAGCTCGATTAGTTTCTGCTAAACAAGAAATGAAAAACATAAGAAACACGGGAAACAAGGGAAAAACAAACCATATCCGTGTTTGCGCTAGAACAATCTCGCTAAAATTGCAGGAACCTGCGCATAGTATGACGGATATCAGAAGCAATCCTATGGAAACTTCGTAGGAAACCATTTGAGCGGCAGATCGTAATGCTCCCAAAAAAGCATACTTGGAGTTACTTGCCCAGCCTGCCGTAATAATTCCATACACTCCGAGTGAAGATATCGCAAATAGATACAGAACCCCAACATTTAGATCTGAAAAAACCATACCATAATCGAAAGGGATCACAGCCCAAGCGCACAAAGCCAGTGTAAACGTCAGAACGGGTGCCATTAGAAAAATAAAAATATTCGCGCTACTAGGCAAAATTGGCTCTTTCATCATGAGCTTCAAACCATCTGCTAAAGGTTGCAACAGTCCCAAAATGCCGACTACGTTCGGGCCTTTTCTCCTTTGCATAGACGCCATGACTTTTCGTTCTGCTAGTACTAAGAACGCGACGCCCAATAACAGGGGTATTATAATTCCAAGTATCTTAGCGACAAGACCAATTAGATAAATTTTCATATTTGTTGGCTCTTTTTTTATTTATTGTGACCGAAATGAATTACGTAGTAATGGCATAACCGAAAGATTGGTCATCTTGGATTATCCGGAAAATTACATAATGAACTCACCGGGAGTAAGACGAAGGTCCTGAAATATTCAACAGATAACTGGCCGCACTCCTTGGGGATTTACGATTGGAGCGCTTCACGAAAGGGAGCAGGTGCGTAGCACTCGACCAGAGGGAGAGTGCTTTACCGTTAGAGCGCGCGACGAAAGAAAAACTACGTGCCGCCTTCTTTTCTCAGCCATTTCGGCGAAGTGGGCGGAAATCCACGAGTCATTTCCGACCTCTCCGTCCTTCGGAAACTCGACCCTTCTTACTACAAGCGCTGTTCCTCCGGTCAAGTGCTGCACACCTGCCCTCTAAGCCGAATGATGGCTTCGGTTATGATAGAAAATTCGTAGGACTGAATGAAGGTGCTGTAGAGGCAGGCGCTTGAGTAGCGCTTGTTATATATTAATTAAAAACTTATGAGATGTTGAGCGCATAACCCCACTTCTTTCGCGTAGGGGGCCCGAAACGCCGCTACGCGCCTTCATCATATATACGCGCCGGATCTAATCCCTCGCTTATATTTATATTCCGTGCTTCCCCATAAGGAGGGGGGGCGAAGCTATATGCTTCGCCCTAATTTCCGCCCCACCAATATATAGAAACAAGGAGAAAAAGCCATACGACATCGACAAAATGCCAATAAAAAGCAGCGGCTTCAAAGCCAAAGTGATGCTTCGGGGTAAAATGACCCAGATATTGACGAATCCCACATATTATTAAGAAAATAGTACCTATAATGACATGAAATTGAGATAGGTAGGCTCTTTCAAGCTTCCCCCCCCTAAGAACCGCACGTGCGAGTTTCCCCGCATACGGCTCAAGCAACGTAGAGTTAGTTCAGGCCCCAACCTGGGCCCGCGACTTGACGACTGTTGGTGCGCTTTGCGCCCATGATGCACTATGCTATCACCAAAGTGTTCTGTAACTCTGCGAGTTGCTTATGCCGCAACTGCGCGATTAGCCAATATTTACACGCGCATTGCTCGCAGTTATTCATCCGAATTTCGCGTGGTGAGTGGCTTTTTCAGTGTTTCGTCACCCAGGATTCAGGTCAGCACGAAAGGCAAATGTAGATTGTTCTAGACCCGTAGAAACAGCCCTACGGCCCCCTTTTTTTTGGGGGAGAGTGTGGCGCCCGAGAGGGTAGGGGGCGGCGGGGCCCCCCGCCGGGAGCCTAAATGGCTGAGAGAGGAGAGGCCGGGGTTGAAAAAAATAGATTTGGCCAACTTCGATTGGCTTTTTGAATCGTCTTCTGCCCATTGGACGGTATCCGATCTCACGATCAAACCTCCCGACGCCGGGGAGCCCATTGGGTTTACCCTGTTGACATTTCGACTCTAATGCAAGGTTTCAGATCCCGTGCTATACTCCGGTGATCATTTGCCGATCGGGACACGCACCGATTCACCGTGTCCCAAATCACATCCGGCCCTACTCAATGAAAGCTCGTCGTAGGTGCGGTTTTACGAAACGTCTTTGCACAGTTCACTTGCGTTGATCAGTAGCCTTGGTACTCCCAGCGGGTTGTATGCTGTACCATAAACTTCTTACTTTGTCCCTCACGCTTCGAGCCCTCTCCGTTTCCAGGAGCGCAGGGTGAGGTAGGAGCATCCCGTCGGCGGGGATGGCAATATAGTCCGGTGGGCTATACGCATTGTCTTATGTCCTTCAAGTCGCACAACCATGAAACCCTGTGGCTAAAAAAAACGTAGAACCATAAATTCCATCGGAAATAGTGAAGGGGGCCTCTATATATTCAATTCCTTGAAACCCAGTAAAGACTAGAGCCAGTAAAACGGTAGCTGTTAAAGCGTAAACTGCTTGTTGTTTCAAACCCGCAAGTATAGCATGATGAGCCCAAGTTACGGCAGCTCCAGATGAAAGTAGAATAAGGGTATTTAGAAAAGGAATTCCCCAAGGATCTAAAACAGAAATACCTTTTGGGGGCCAGATAGCTCCGATCTCAACCGTAGGTGCGAGAGAAGAATGGAAAAAAGCCCAAAAGAAAGCTAAAAAAAACATGACTTCAGAAACGATGAAAAGAATCATACCATAGCGAAGTCCTAATTGGACCACAAATGTATGATGTCCTTCGTAGGTGGATTCACGTACAACATCGCGCCACCATACAAAGTAGGGGTCAGCCGGGTCTTTCAACACAGCTGCCCTCCGAACCGTACGAGAGGCTTTCACCTCAAACGGCTCTCACCTCCGATCTCCACTTATAACTATGAATTTTAAATCTTATGATTCAAATCTCTATGCGAGGGACCATCCGAGGGCGTTGTAGCATAAATTTCCTGGCTCACCTGAGATGGATTCATAACTAAATGCCGGGATTACTCCCAGGATAAGCTTGATTCTGTTCCGAATAACGGAGATGGGAAGGCGGACGGACCATTCGACTTTATCGGCGGCTGATTGGTCGTGCCGCTGAGACGAGACAATGTCTCAACATCCAACACCTCTACGGTAGAACAGTGCGATCGATAGCTAGGCTCCTTAACCGCCAGGCTGGACTGCCAAATCCGAAGCTACTACGAGCCCTCCGAACCCCATCACCCGATGGGTTATTTCCCCGACTCAACATAGTACTTATTTATGTGTCTTTGGGGAGACAATGATCCAGAAGGGTTTAGGCCCCTGCGCAATTAGCTGATCGCTCAGCCAGTTCCTTGTCGGAGTGCCCCACGGTCTTTCAGGTACTGTACACACACCATGTATTGTGGACTGTTTCAGCCTCCTACGAGGAGGCCTACTTACCGTGCTCTTGCCATAATATTCTGCTTGAGACAAGAGGAGCTATGTGACGCGAGCATTGCGTATCAAGTTAGTTATCCTAGCCCTACCTCCAGCTCTTTCAGAGCGTCTTAGCGGTGGCAGCCCCACAGTTCTCTGATTGAAACTTACTGCTTCCAAGTAAGCCATGTTACTATGGCTCATCCGCAAGTTGAGCCTGTGTCCTAGCTTATGAGCTAGCCTGAACGGCACAGAAAAGAGTGGATAGCTCCTCTTGTCGTACGATGTATCTTCGGGCGCACCATGGTATATAAGATCATTCCCAAGCCTAAACAAAGAAGTGTTCCGCCTCCCGTGAAAGAGTGCATGTACATAACACCACCAATAGTGCTTGCCAAGGCTCCGAGTGAACCCAAAAGAGGCCATGGGCTGGGATCTACTAAATGAAAAGGATGTTTTTGAGAGACACTCATAATTGGTATTTTGTTTGCTTCTCAGTCTAATTTATTGGATACCCGAGAAACATAATCATTCGAAGAAAAAGCTTCTACGACAATAGGCATAAAAGCATGATTAGTGACACCCCGTAGGTTTTGAGAGATGAAACAGTCAAGCAAGTCGACGGAGATCAAACGCACGGAAAAGCAAAATAGAGGACGGTATAAAGAAAGTTTTTCATGCTCGCCAACCTTAGCAATGGCCAAACGACGAGGAAGGTACCTAAAGCATGAGAAACAATAAGAAGTTGAATTAACCACAAATTTTGTTGAGAAGCACTCATTTTAATAATGAGGTCTTTATAAGTGGAAATGAAACAAATCACACATAATCGGTATTTTGTTTGCTTTCTAGTCCAATTTATTGGATACCCAAGAAACATAATCATCCAAGGAAACAGCCTCTACCACAATAGGCATAAAGGCATGATTAGTTCCACAAAGTTCACTGCACTGACCATAGTAAACACCCTCTCGTTTAATAAAAATGGAAGTCTGATTCAAACGACCAGGTACAGCATCACATTTTACACCTAAGGAAGGTACCGCCCAACTATGGAGTACATCGGCGGAAGTAATAATCATACGTAGATGAGTTTTTGCTGGTACAACCATCCGATTGTCCACGTCTAATAAACGTAATTGCCCCAATTCTAAATCATCATCTGGAATCATATAACTGTCAAAAGTTAATGACTGTTCATCAGAACTGTTATAGTCTGAATACTCATAGGTCCAATACCATTGATGTCCAATAGCTTTGATAGTAATAGCTGGATCTACTACCTCGTCCATTGAATAAAGAAGGGCGAACGAAGGTATTGCAATAAACATCAGAATAATACTTGGAAAAATAGATAGAGTAAAAATTTCACCTCATTATAAGATTACTCAAGTGCTCTCCGAACCGTACGAGCACGTCACCGTGCTACGGCTCACTAACTCGACTTACTTCGGATTACTTTCCGGGTTCAGATAGCGGGGCTGGCCCAGGTTGCCAGTTGCCCGGTGGGCACCTAGAAGGAAGTCGCGGCGCTACTCGCGTAGCGCTTTTTTGGCCGCAAGGGCCCGAGGGAGACTTCTTTAGCTTGTAGAACCTCTTCAGCTTTACAATTTCCGCGCACTTCTTCGGCCGGGCCCTGTAAAAGCAAAAAAGTCTTCGGACCCATAGGCACGGATTGCGCGGGGAGCGTGTTCGGGCGAGGGGCCGGCGGCGGGGGCCCCCCCGCACATGATTTTCACATTGTCCGAAGACCGCCCACATGGGGATTCTTTCCACTCCTTGAGCAAAACGCCACATGAGTAGCGCCTTATTGGGTCAGTCGGAACTACACAACTGTACACGTACTTTCGAAATTTCGCGCGCTCTTGTTGATATATCTCCGGTTTATCGCTCGGGCCAATCAACGCTTTTTCGTGTGTCGGAGGAGTCTACCTCGGACCCTGTTCGGTTGGCTGATTCCCCAAAAGCCCGGGATGTCTCTAGGCGTACCTTTCCCACTCACAGACCGTCGCCAAGCTTCCACTTGTGAGTTAGTGACTCCCACTGGATATCGGGTTTCGAGCACCCTACCTAAATCGTTACCTGCTATCTGGAATACCTTTCTCAGGGAGTGCAGTTTGAATTTCGCTGCAAACATCTTGGCCAGGGAGGAACGCAGGACGTAAGCCAAATAGGCGATGGCCGAGCGTTTGTTTCCGGCAAACTGATACCAATTGGCGTATCCGCGCAAAATGGAATTCATTCGTCGGTTTGCTTCGCTTCGAGGTAACCTCATCAAGCCGAAGTTTGGTGAAGGATCCCCATTCGCAGCAAGGTAAGCCTGCTGTTGCAATCGCAGCTTCAACTGGTTCATGTCTGCGTCCATGGTGAGGATAACTTCCTTTTTTCTACCCCATCGCCAACCCTCCTGGGTCTGGTATCTTTGTTTCGTGCGTACTATTCGGCGTCCGATACGGTGCCCCAAGAAAGGAATTCCCACGGATATATGTTTTATATGGGTCCTTTCTATATCCAGTAGCAATTTGAGTTTGTCTACCAGGAAGGTTTCGCATTCCTGACGAATGACTTTAGCATCAGACAGGGCGCCACGGATAGCTATGAGGAAGTAATCTCCGTATCGTCTGTACTCCATTCTTCGATACAATGGGTCGAATGGGTCACTGCGGGGGCGCGCTTTACGCATCTTTCCCTGGTTCTGAAGCAGCACCCAGCTCCGATTATCCTTCCTTTCTAGGTTGTATTGCTGTATGCGCTCTTCTATCCATATGTCAAACCCGTGTAGATATATATTGGACAGTATCGCACTCAGTATTCTGCCTTCCGGGGTTAGCAAGTTCGAGTCCTCAATGTTCCCATAGGGCATGTGCATCTTCGCTTTCAATCCGCCACTAATGAGTTTTAGCAGTTTTTTGTCCCGGATCTTACGTCTCATGATGTGGCAGAGTACGCCATGGTTCACGGTGTCGAATAATTTGTTAATGTTGCCTAGTACAATCCAATTAGTTATTTTGAAGTCGCTGCGTATGGTTCGTAGGGCCGTGTGCGCGCTACGCCCCGATCGCCAGCCGTGGGATCTACGAGAGAATATTGATTCATAGATAGGCTCTAGAAGCATTCTCAGCACCCCTTGCACGATACGGTCTTGGAAGCAGGGAATTCCAAATGAGATTATTTTCTTGCGCTTATCCGGCTTGGAAATGATTTTTGCGCCTCCCCATTCGTACGGGCTTTCGCTGTCCAGGACTGTATCTCTCAGCGCTTGAAGCTTATGAAAAGACGTGCCATCGATGGTCAGGCCGTCAGTCCCAGGGCTCATTGACCCTGGATTTGGTCTCAATTTATGGTAGGCTATGCTCCATATGTCCATACTCTTTAGGTAATTGTTTAGATCATGGTATATCCAGTCACGCCTTCGAAAAGACGAGATCCAAAGGTCCACGAGGGCATCAGCCCCATTCCGCACATAGTCGGACACATCCACCTTGGGATCCCAGGGGGCTGAGTCCGTAGACGATATCGAGTGAAATCTGCAAAGGTATGGCAGATGCTTAGATCCCTTCCCCGTTGCTTCGTGTTCGCAAAGCGCTTTCCTCTTACAAGGCTGCGTTAACAGTAGGCAGGTCATATGGATCCTCTGACTTCCCAAGACGTGTGACCACGCTGGGATCTCACCGGTATCACCGATAGGCCGTGTCGCCACGAGATGTCTTTTAGTTCCCTGTCCCCAGTGATGTAGGTAATCTGCTCTCATGCGGAGTGTAGGCACCGCACTATCTCCGGCCTGTACACTTTGGACCATTGTCAGGCTGAGAGCTTGAATGCGCGCGCTCGTGCGTGTCACCGGTTTGGACCCGGATAGCATCAGGTTAAATTCGACCGAAAGGAACTTAGATTCGCCAAAGCAGCTCCTCATCTCGAATAGCGATGGCAGGTTAGCAAGATGATCTTGGGCTTTCCACAGTCCAGCTGCGAACGACAAGGACCCCTCAATCCCGCTTTTACGACATGCTCTGGTCTCCCACCACTTACGTGGCAAGGATGAGTCGTATACCTGGCGCGCGGAGGATAGGCTCGCGCGGTTTAGAACCCATGTGTTGAGCCCCATTGACATAACTATGGGTGACCTAACGGTCGCCCTCCAAATAATTTCTATAGTAGTTCCATGAACAATCCTTTCTGGAATTGGATTTCTTTTATAGTGAAAATGCCATAAAGCGCGAACCAACATCCATAATACGAAGATCAAAATAACGATTAAAAAGAAAAAAATATCATGATGTAGGTCAATTAGTTTGGATAGGTAGGCCCTTACGGGCTTTCCCCCCTAAGAACTGTACGTGAAGGTTTACCCTCATACAGCTCCAGTTCATTCTCAAAATTTCTCCACAAGCCTACGCACCGGAAATGGCTTGACGATTTCATTTCCGTGCACGAGGACTAGAAGGAAAGGCACGTAGTGCGAGGACGACCCTCTTTTCCCAGCCATTTCGGCGAAGAGTGTCCTTCAAACACTCGACCAAAGAGAGAGGGCATCCTAGATTCATTTGCAAATTTTGTGTCACGGGTAGAAGCCGCCTACTTTCATGTGGTGCAGATGCACTCGTTCCCATTGCGACCCAAAAGACTACACACCGGTCATTACGGTATATTGTATCGAGCGGCGCTTCTCACTCGGGGTTGCCGGGAATATTGATGCGTAGGCCGTTCCAGTCTCCCTTGTGGCCCAATTCTAATCATCTACACCCCGACTGTTTTGTTCGTTTCTCCGTGCTCGTTTCTTCGTCAGTCTGGTTGCGCCGGGCCGCATCCAGACTTGCTTCGATCTCATTGTGCTGAATGCCGCCCCAAGTCAGCCACCTCTTTTGCTTCGTGGGGCTTCCTCTACCCACATCTCGTTATGTGCCCTTACGGGTGCACCTCCATAGGGAGTGGATAAATCCGGGCTTACCATGTTACATTAATAGCACCTAACCCTTGCTGATTCTTCCGACTGTACTTTACCCCGGTGAACTTGCGGTTTCGATATGCCCAAAGGAAAGGAGCTAATCCGTTCACGTCGAGCCTTACGATTGACGAGGTTTATATACATTCGCTTACACTGCCTCTATCAGCTAACCCTACCCCCAAGGCTTCAAACCCAGTCTTTCGAGTCAAGGCATGCTTGAGTAGGGTCCGGCAGAAACCGTTGCCAGATGGAGAATCTCCCCCCATATTGCTCTCAATGTCATCATGTCGCACTTCCTTGCATCATAGGAGTGGCGGGGTCTTGAAAACCTAATTGCCAAGGTTCCGCAGCATCACGAAAAGCAATTGGAAATATCCATATCAAATTCATTGGGTATATTCTGGTTCTTTTATGAACTACTCCAGCCCCGGTTTCAATATAAGGGCCCCTAGTGCTCGACCAACGCGAGAGGGCCTGCCAACCGGGAAAGATGTTGGGTCAAAAACCAAAAAAATTTTTATCTCGGGTCCTCTCCAATGGAGACTTCTTTGGCTTTACAGAGGGAGTCTCCATTGGAGAGGACCGATAAGCACTACATGCGCGGGGCCCAAGCAAAAAAGCCGAATACGCGAGTGCAAGGGCAAGATAAATTTTTTTCCGGTGGCCCTGCGAGCACGCAAAACACGTCGGTGGATTTTTTTTTATCTTGCTTGATGGATCCCCACTGCCTCGATGTGCGTGGCCAGAGACGTATAAACGATAAACGGGGGGGTGAGCACGAAGCGCGAACAGACGCTGTGGTACTTCAGCGCTTCCCCCTGCATAACCCGGAGACAAAACAAATTTGCCGGACAAGGAAATGTGGCGCGTAGTAGCGAGCGAAATTAGGCCATGGCTTAGTGTTGGTTAAAGGGGGGCTAGTTGCCTCTTATAAACTCGTATAATCGATGCGTAAAAAATGGTCAACTCTATTATAAAATAAATAGGTAAACAAGCGACGATTTGGCACCAGATATCCGGGGGTGTGAAAAAAGCTGCTGCGAAAAGCGAAAAAACCAGAAAAAAACGACGATTTTTTATAAGGGTTTTCACTCCTTTCGATTCCAGCAAACGAATCACAAGTACAGGTACTTGAGAGCATATTGATGAAATGAATAAGATACGAACGGTTAACATAATATAGTCAAAAATCTTAGGTTGTGACTTTATTATAAGTAAATTAGTCGATGTTGTACTTAATTCGTATAAAAAGTGCCAAACGTTGGGAATTACCCAAACAAAAGTCACGAGAAAAAACAGAAAGAAGCAAAAACCACTTAAGTAAAACAATCTATTGTATTTTTGTCTCTGTTCTTCATAGCAACTGGGCATCAAGAAACACCAAATTTGGTAACTTAAAAAGGGAAATAAAAAGTAAAAGCATGATATTAAAGACGTAGTAACATATGTGTTCAAGGCCTCCGTTAATTGTGTACAAATGAAAGATGAGTCTGAATAAGGCAAAGTAGGAAAGGGTTTAGCTAATAAAAAAATGAACTCTTCTGGGAACCAATAACACGTAAACCATGTAAAACTAGAGCAAATCAATATCCAAAAAACACGAATTCGAACTTCTTCCAGAATAGTTTTTAATATAAAATTCATTATATTTCGTCGTGTGTTGAACCTGATCCAAACCGGGAAAGGGGACGCAAAGCGAGAAAAAATCTTTTTTTGTTCGTTTCACCCCATCGACCCTTTGTTCTTTCTCAGCCTTCGTTCGCGATGCGGATAAAGCGGGAGAGAAGAAAGAAGCAAGCTTCTTTCTTCTCTGGAGTTCACTCTTTTTCTGCAAAGTGGTTAGTAATGTGGCGCATTCTTAGCTCAGTTGGATAGAGCAACAACCTTCTAAGTTGAGGGTCACAGGTTCAAATCCTGTTGGATGCGTAAAGTGCGGAATGAATAATATCTACCAACGGTACATCTTGTTTAGTTAGTCCAAAGGAACAACGCTACACGCGTAGATTGACCTTCGTCCCGTGGCACCGCCGTAAAATATAAGCTTACTTATCATAGGGAGAGTGGCCGAGTGGTTAAAAGCGACAGACTGTAAATCTGCTGAAGGTTTTCTACGTAGGTTCGAATCCTGCCTCTCCCAAGTATACTTCGTATTTTAAAAATAAAGGGGAAGCACATGTTTTGTGCTTAACCTTTCATGCAATTGAATAGAGTGGATAAAAAAATATATATATATATATCTATATATTTGTTCTTTCCCAGACACATATTGAATGCATTGGTACTCGAGCCCTCTCCGAACCGTACGAGATGGTCGCCCATCATACGGCTCTCCGATTCAACCTTTCTTTGGATTTGCTTCTGTCGCAAGGTCTTGGCTTGTTCTTCCAGTGACCTATGTGGGCCTACAAGTGGCGTGAGTAAGATGAAGTAACTTGCTTTCTCACTATAGCGATCATGCGCGATTCTAGTGGGAGGGAATAAAACCAAGCATTCTCTTATATGAGAGCCCCCCTCGTCCTTTGGTTGAATCCGATCTGCTAAGATATAGCAGACGCTTAAGCCCCTTCCCGTGTGCCGCCGATTAGCGAGGGAAAAAATCTTTTTTTATTTTTTCACCCTTCGGGTAGGCGAGTACTACGGGCTCTCTGACGTCCACCTCCGTCCAGATGACTGAAGTGGACCTCACCGGTGTTGCCTACAGTTCTTGGCCGGTTGTTTGTGCAAGGCCGTTTCGCATCGAGATGTCGTTTAGTCTCTTGTCCCCAGTAGTTTGGGTAATCTGCTCCCTCCTTGAGGCTCTGCAATGTCTGCAGACCGGAAGTTACCATTCTGGTCTTACCGTAATTTACCAACGGCAGACTGAGAGCTTGACAGCGTGTATTCGTGCGTGTCACCACATTCACACGGTTCACCGCGGCGGGTCCAGTTTAACCGAAAGAGACTTCGATTTGTCACAGCTGGTTCTCATCTCGTACAATAGCGAGCTGACTTAGTGGTCTAAGGGTCATTTCCTTCTATCCCCCTTAACTACGCTTTCAGAGCATGCTGCGGTTCCCACCCGTTTACACGGGGTTTAGGTAAGCTCTATGCCCGGCACGCGGAATAAGGTCTCGCGTGGTTTGCTGCTATATGGTGAGCACAGAATAGCAAGCAATTCTTCTCCATATGGCCAAACAATGACTGTAAGCGACGCGAACGGTCGCCCTAAATTCCACTGCAATAGTACCGCGAATTCGAGAAGTAATAACCAAAATGGCTAACCCAATAGCGGATTCCGCAGCAGCCACCGTCGAAACAAATAAAGCAAATAATTGACCCATCATATCATCCGAATAAACAGAAAATACCAAAAAGTTCAAATTGACAGCAAGTAACATTAACTCAATTGACATTAACATAATAAGAATATTTTTTCTATTTAAGAAAATTCCCCAAATACCTAAAAGAAAAAGAATCATAGAAAATGTTAAATATTTTACTAGATCCATAATAATAGTCTCTGTTTTGAAAGCCAACTCGATCGGAGTGCTCCGAGAAAAGGAAAATATATTTCTTTCCCATTTCCCGGGGGAAGCGCCGGGCCCGGAGTAATCACCGGACGTGCAACCCGATAAATAAATAATTCCCAAAGCCCTTTTTTACCCTTTTTCATCTGACAGTCCCGGGGCCTCTCCCTATAGTCGAGTACTCGAAGGGCCGCCGCCGTTGGCCCAAAGGGCGGATTGGGTCGGAAATGGCTCATTTACGCGCGCGAGGACTAGAGGGAGAGGGGAGAGTACGTAGTCGTTCCTACTCCACCTAGAGTCTCGTGGCCTTTGGGCCGTTAGTCTCATGTCTCGGACCCGCCCCCCTAGGGTAAGAGAGGTACTTCCTCCGCGCCTACCTTTGGTGTGAGGCGCCATTTGAACTCCCAGATGGTTCTCAATTCTTTTAAAAAACAAAAAACACAAAAACATATTTGATAATTATTAAACAGAATACTCTGAGAAGCATCAAAATCCAATTTCGTGTTACTTCATGGTGAACATAATCTGCCAAAATCTCTTCAACTCCCACATGAATATGCCAGAATAACAAGATATTTAGCAGAATCAGAGTGGATACATTTGCTATGAGAATGGTAGGGATTAAAAAAGTAGCAGTAAGTCTTTGAAGAAGCCAATGCTCCAAGGTTTCTCTATGAGTTTCCATCGCTTTCACCTCTTTTTTCGAGCCGCGAAATTTGTTTCTTTCGGGGCGCTCGGCGAAAGGCTCCACCCAGCGCGGCTTTGCCAATGGAATAAATGTCTTCGCTAAACGCAAGCGCCCGGCCCGTGTTAACCTAAATGATTTATACTTCGAAGAAACAAAATATTTTTTTGTAATGCGTCCCCCGAGAAATCATCAAGCTCATAGACATAGGCAAAATGCCGTTTGATGAGTAACTAGGAACAAGGAAGAGGGTTATGGGAAAGAAGAACTAATAAAAAAGACAGGGATTGCTAGCGTAGACCAATTTTTTTATTAATTGTTTTTGTTTACCGTTCAAGCCCCAGATATAGCCCAAATTGTCTGAGCAATCGTATGTGCTTGCCCCACGGCCCCTAGGTCTTGATGGCAAAAGCCCTCCCCGGGCATAGCATGAATATCTACGGTGGGATAAGCAAAGCGCATAAAAGCTTTCTGTTTCGCGACAAAATCTATTTCTTTTCGTTCCCACCCCCTCCGAAAGTCCTGATGAGTGAAACCGATCAAGAGATGAACAAGAATAGATATTTTAGGTGCAATCGAAGAAAATACTGTAACCATAGTTTGACATTGTTTCGACGTAATACTCAAACTATGGCAAAAGCATTAATGGTCATTAAAAAATCTATACGGTTCCGCATGAGAAACCAATGAACGGAGAACCTACGTGCCCAATAGAACTATAAGCTTATTGTTTAATAGGCCCAAGTCCTAAAAAAGAGACGCGAGATTCTCCAGATACCGACAGCACCAATCTTTCCATTTTGTCAAATATGAAGCTGCTCCCATAGCCGCCGGTTTTTCGTTTGATAATAAATCACGAACCCCGTACTTTTTAGCCAAATGCGAGGTGGTAGCGAGTTAGAAAGTATCCAAAGCAGGTGCGGCGAGAGCTTACGGTAGAAGCGGGGCCGGAGGGGGGTCAGTGCGTTTGAAGGCTGTGGGACGCCTGAAGGAACTTCGGGAGCAGGTACATGTGGCAGGTTTGCAGCCATCGTCCAAAGTTTTCTTATTATCCTCCAAGGCCTTGGTACGTGACTGTCCAGCAGCCTCAGATTGCAATTTGTTGGCCCCGTATTTCATTTCACTGTAAAGCCAAACCACCCGCCCCTGCTGTTATGCGGCGGCGGGACTCATCGTGCCGTATAGCATCCCTCAGTTCCTGTTCCGCGTGTGTTACATTATTATTAAGATAATCGCGTCGTTGGCTCCAAATGCTTATTTAAAGCTTCTGCTACTCCAAGCCATTAGTGGTATGAGCCGCCCCAGCCTTCGATTTATTCAACTCGACTTTGAAGTAGTTCCCCACGGCCGTGGCTATCGTCCCCATCACGGTCTTTATGGCTTCTATAGGTCGAGACTTGATGCGGTCAGCCATCGATACCCGAATCGCTCGGGCCGCCCTTTCGATGCTATTATTAAATGTAGTGCCCCGCGGGTATATAACCCCATACATCAGGTTTATTTGCGTGGGGATATGGGATTGGCGGCTGGTCCTACGAAAGTGACCAAACAGCACATCTGATTTGTTAGGATAATGGTTAGGTCTTGGCGGTAGCTCAACAGCTATTTGCTCTTGCAGAGCAAATGCCCGGAGGTAGCCTTCGAGCACGAGAAGAAGAATACTCCTCATGTGGGTGGAAGGCCTTCGCCCTCCAGGGCATCGGTCAATAAATCCGAACCTGGTGAAATAAATCCTCACCTGGTGAAATAAATCCTCCGTAGTTTTGAAAGCTGAACCAAACGGCTGTCCCAAGTTAAATCCTATAATTAAGGCCATCAAAACGTACTCCTTGAATAATTGATCCATGGAAATACATCGAAATCACAGGTCTTGGAAAATCTTAGAGCCAGAGTGTGCGATCCGTAGTAAAAAGACTTTTCCTGTAACTGTAGAGGGAAAAGATAAAAATTATGTGTAGCGAAATACACACGGAATATACCAAAAATCCACTTGATCTTTTAAGACTCAGATGAAAAACCCGGGGATAGGGGAAAAGCGAATAGAAGTCGGGTACGCTAAATCTAGAGCTCTCCAACTGCTGGACCCACTTAGTTCACTCGTGAGACCATTCTGCCCTACACACTCATTGCTCTGCTACGCGCCTACTTTTTCCCGCGGTACCAGTCGTTTTCTTAGTGGGATACAGGGCGGCCATTCAGTATTGGTTTTTACCAATACTGAATATAAGACGAAATGGGGAGTAATATGAACCAAACATAACCGAACGAATTGCGTCAAATACGTAAATTGATCTAGTTGAGGCCGAAGATGTAGAGCGTTAGTTCTACATAACATTTTTTTTTCTTTCTCCCTCTCCCCGACATCTCACGAAATTTTTTTTTTTCGTGGTCCGTTCTTTATCTTCGCCAGAGTTCTCTTTTGTCCGCGTAAAAGATAGATTTTGTTAAGAGCGGTGGTTTGACGTGAAGCTATAAAAGTTGTTTGATAAGTAGAAGGACTCAGAGTTGAAAGTGCGTTCTTTTTGATCACTTGTGATACACTAATCTCTCCCAAAGAAGATACATAATCTTTATTCATTCGTTGCAATTTATTAGCATTTGCGAGTTGGACCATTCCTTTACACCACTTGGATGCTCCGGATACACTTGAGTACAGATAGTTTGCACTGGCTTGAAAACATTCTTTGAAAACTACATCCTGTTCTACACGGTCATTGCTCTGCTTCGCGCCTACTTTTTCCTGCGATACCAGTCGTTTTCTTAGTTTGATAATTCGACTTATTTTGGGTAATCCATCATTATATAATAATACGTAAAAAGTCATATAAAACACGCATAACCAAACGAATTGTGTCAAATACGTAAATTGATCTAGTTGAGGCATTTTTTTTAACTTTTTTTTTTACCGATTTCAATACTTATTGAATCGCGCTTCGCCCAGCCAAATAAAATATATACTTTATTTGCGCCCTGAGTCGTTCTGGGAGATCATTATTTTCTCATTCCCTCATCCGAGGCCATGCGCGTAGTCTGGGTCCGAAGGACATGGGGGAATCATGCCTGTATCGGGCTATAACAAAAAAGCAGAGCTTTTATTCGCTTCGCAAAGGACCCGCTCGAAACCTAGGAGAGGTCCTCCGTCATGGGCCGGAAATTTTAGAGCCGGCCGAAAACGCGAAGAAAAGAATTTTTCAGTGATTAGCTAAAGGGCGGCAGGCAGCCTCCCCTTTTCATTACTGAGGTCCTGAGTATACATGTGGGCATACCCCCCTCCGCATTACCTGAGGCTTAGGGCGGTGAGACATCGCTTGTAGTCGCACTACCGGCTTATTTGCGTGACATCCCTTCTTCGCATCTAGTTCTTAACCGCGTTAACACACCAACAAAAACTAATTATTTGCCCCGGCCTTGGTCTTTGAGTCGAAATACGTTATTTTTGGTGGATTGTTTAGTAGTTTCACGTTTCTTCTCAGTATAGGCGAGAGGAGGCTTTGGACCTAAATGCTTAAAGCTCTGTTTCGTCCTTTTGGTCGTAGTAACTTTCTCGGAAAAAATATTTTTTTTCTTGACGTTGGTGTTCCCTTCCACGTCTCGCCGGTGTTTTAGCTTCGCGCCCAAATGCTTTGTTCGTTCCTGATGCGATCTTGGCGGCGAAAAATAATCTATTTTGCCATCACCAATCTCTTTTACCACGATATTACTTATTTCTGGTTTCATGTTCAAAATGGAGAATATTCTCCATTGACTATAAAATACTTTTCTACTTCTGAGAAGACTCTTGGGGAGAAAAGCTATATAACCGCCGATTGCTACAGCATAACCTCCTTTCACTGAATTCAAAATAAATCCTTTGACCAAATTTTGGTCACTTCGCCAAATCTTGGTGAGTTCAATCCAAACTAGTTTTCCCTTACATTTCATTTCTAATGGTTTCGGCAAAAGCATCTTTGGTTCACCAAACACTTCTACATCTTCAATTCCAAAATTAAACCTTGCTTGCTTGGTGATTGGCACTTTTTTCAGTTCATGTTGGAAACAAATTATTGGAGTTTTCAGTCCTGTATCCACCAAGACCTTGTTTTGTTGTAATTGTATCACTGAACATTGTATAGCACTGCCACGTAATGGATTAAAACTAGAATTATATTTGGGAAATAAGTGACTAAAGCTCATTTTTATTCTTCTTTCCTTTTTCAGTATTTCTGTTACCTAATTCGTTTGCTTATCGAGGCCTTCGGACTAAGCAGTACCCTCATAATCAGTTTCATGAGGCCTTTGGGGCATAGTAATTGGGGAGAACAAAATTATTTATTTGGACTGCGCCCAGCCTTCCCGTCTTTCGACTCGAAACCATCCCGGATGGTTGAATAGGACTGAAATCGACGAGACTCGTTCAGTCCGGGAACGAAAACGACCCAAGCTCTCTCATTTTCAGGAGGCTGAGAAAACTGTGCAGGCGTAAACCGCAGGCCCCTCCCGATAAAAAAAATATATATAAATTTTTCCCTGTTTCCGACCCTTCCCCGGCGTCGGCCCGGCTGTAGACACTGCGGTATCGGCTAAAGTCCGAACCCTATGGGCCCAAGGGCGCGATACTATAGGGAGAAGTGCTACGCACTTTTTGGGTCCGAAGGGCCGCCGAAGGCCAGACATGGCTTGTAGATCTCCTTCTTCGCCTTTACGAAGGAAGGGCTAAGCCCCGTGAAGCCAAAGAAGTCTCCCCCGGACCCTAAAAATTTTTTTTCTACTCCTGAACCCCTATTTACCATTCTATGATGACACAGCACTTTATGATGATATCTAAACACGACGTTTTTTAGGGGGTCGGCATCCATTATGTGGCGTTGGGGTTACATCGCGAATTTTGGTAATAATAAGACCTCCTAGTTTTAAACCACGCAACGAAGATTCCTTTCCATAACCCAATCCTTTGATTCTCACTTCAACAAACTTAAATCCAAGTTGAATGGCAGCTCGCGCGGCATTTTCTGCAGTTGCTTGAGCAGCATAATTGGTTGAGCGACGAGATCCCTTAAACCCCACTGAACCCGAGGAGGACCAAGTTTTTGTATTTCCGTCATAATCCGTTAAAGTAATGATTGTATTACCAAAAGTTGATTGAATATAAGTAATACAGTGTTTTTTTTGCATATTAGTAATACCGTGCTTTTCTTGCATGAGTGTTCATTGAATGTTTTTGGTGTTGCTCAATACTATCGATTTCTTTCCCATCCGTTTCACGAAAAAACGAAAAAAACTTTTCTCAACTTCTGATCGAAATGTCTCTAAATTTGCGAGAAGTCTTAGCATTAGTATGAGTCCGTTGGCCGCGTAAGGGCAATCCTGCATTATGGCGAAACCCGCGATAACAACCAATACTAATTAATCGTTTGATGTCTCTCTGAATGACTCTCTCCAATTCCGAATCGACTAAATAATTTTGACTTATTATTTCTAGAATTTGGTCAAATTGATACTTGGTTAACTTATTAACCTTAATGTTATCGCTGAGGCCTAATCGATCACAAACTTGAATTGCCTTTTTAGGCCCAATTCCGAAGATTCGAGTTAAGGCAATTTTCACCTGTTTATTGGAATTCAGATTGGTCCCCAAAATATATGACATGATTTATTTTTTTTTCCCTTGTTTTTTACGTATAATCTCGTTCCGATATTGTATACCCCTCCCTTTATAAACCTCGGGAGGTTTACAACTTTTGACAATGGCAGCAAATTGAGTGACTTTTTGATGATCCATTCCAGTACAACAAATAAGATTAGGCTTTAAGCAAAAAACGCGAACTGAAGGTATAACTTGAAGTCGAATCTCATGACTAAATCCTAATTTCAAATATAAAATAGAGCCTTGTGCGTTAGTACTGGCTTTATATCCAACTCCAATTATTTCCAAAAAACAAAAGAATTTGGCTTCCATAAACCTTACTTGATTTTTTTAGAAAACTTGGCATAGGATCTCACCGCCACCAAAATTGGTTTTTTGTGCTTCACGATCACATATCAAATTTCCCCTTGAAGTGGATAAGATGGTTATACCAAGTCCTTCCCTTCTTTTCGATAAACGATTTTTTGATGAATAAATCCGAAAACCTGGTTTAGATATTGTTTCCATTTTTTTTATTACACCTATTCCAGAAAAATGATACTTCAACACTATTCTCAAGCTTCCGTCTGCTTCCCGAGAGAATCCGTGGATATAACCCTCATCGTACAGAATTCTGCAGAAATCCCAACAGAGACGCGAAACGAAAACACGAGGCGTAATTTTACGAGCGGAGCAGACAAAGCGTTTTTTTTTCTCGCTCATTTTTTTGAAGGGGGAAAAATAAAGAACACGCTTTTGAGCTTTTTGCGCATTTTTTATACTAGATAAAAGATTACTTAATGTATGCATAAAAAAAAGATTTTTTTCCGATTTTTTCGAACAGCACTTCGGGCCTCGCGGGGCGTTTGATTTATTTTTTATTAAGAGACATATATCTGAATTGGTGGTTTTACCCCCCCCCTATAGTCTCGTGCCCAAAAAACCCATTTTTCGTCGGACAGTCGTGGGCCCTTCGGGCACTCCCGCCTTCTTTCCAAGCCATTTTTAGAAGACTCCGGACACTCTTCCCACCTATTAGGTCTTGTGCCCGCCGCCATTGGGCCGTGCGTAGCACCTCTATTTCTAGTCCCGTGCCCTTGGCGGCCGCGGGGTTCGGAAAAATATTTGTTGTTTCTCGCTCTATTCCTAATTCAGCTATTAGATTCTCCGTGGAGAAAGTTTAGCGTGTAGTAACCAAATGTTCGAATCATAACCGAGAAAAAAAACGTATTTCATCCTCCGAGTCGTATACTTGGCAGGTTGGGAGGCGGTGAAAGAAGACCTATAGATACTCGAAGAGCTAACCTTTTATTGGCTACCAACACGATTTGTTTATGCCTATCAAAGAACCTTTGGAAGCTAATTCGCGAAAAACTATACGAGAAATGCGAAATAACTTATATACGGAACGAGGGCGCCCCGTGAAAATACACCGGTTTCTTACTCGTGTTTTGGAACTATTTCTTGGCAACTTGGACAACTTAAAAAAATATTCATAACGGTTACAGTAGACGTGGAATTTCCTCTGACGCCCCTGATTCAAAACCGTACGTGATAGTCTCCCATCATACGGCTCCTTGCACCCAGATTGAGAAATTATTACAACTTAAAGACACGTTGTGTCTCTCATCCTCGATTTCGAAGCATATATGTTGACTGCTTCTCCATCCTTTCGGATGCATGGACACTTTAGCATATCCCGATCGTAACAACCGGGCAAAAAAAATTTTTTTAGCTTTTTGCCCCATCCCAACCCTACACACCATGAAGTTAGCCCGCCTGAGTTTAGGCTCAGAGGTGCGCAGGATTACACAGTTCCGAGATTCCATTCATCCTTTTGGATTGGGCCGTAAGGCTCCCGCTCTACGCCGGAGGCGCACTGAAAGAACGGGAAAGGTCAGAAAATTCCTTTCCCTCGGCCTCTGTCTGATATTCCGGACGCGGCGCGGGGTCTCCTAAGGAGTAGGAAGCAATACTACCCCGCTTTCCTATTACGACGCTTCAGATGCTACGGTTCAGTAATTAGCCTTCGTGGGTAGAATAACCACCCTGTAGTATTCACCCGGACAATGCCCAACAAAGGGTATTTGCCACGCCCTTGCGAGAGATTATTCGTTCCCTACTTCCTAGGGGGCAAAACTCGCTTATCCCCGGAGGGGAGCGAAGACTGCGGAAAAGGCTTTAAAATTTCCGGGTTCTTCATCCCTTTTCTACCCAGCTTCACACCTTTGGATGCCACTCCAAACGCATGTGGGTACGCTGTTACCCTGTTCTCAAGGGAGAAGGACTTTCACCTTCATGGAAACTCAGTTCACTCGCTCCGCTATCCGAGTGCGGATGAATGCGGAATAGAGCGCACAGGCGTGACTCAACGTCTTGACCTGTGAACAGGTCGCACTATCTTATTAGGAAGATTTCTATCTTGACAAATGGCTTTATAATACATTCGCTTCAATTCATATTTAGCCACAAGCAATCTACGTTTGTGATCTCGCATAATTTGATTTGACATATGACTAAACCTCTTTTTGCAAAAAGCCACTCCACAAAATTACAGTCTCATCTTGTGTGTTAGCTGAAGTGACAATAGTTACATCAAACCCTCGAATATGCTCGAAAATCTCGAAATGATCCTGTATTTCGGGAAATAATCGTAACAACGACGTTGCCATTGATAATTGAATGGAGTTTTTCCGTATTTTGACTGGATAATCGTAAAAAGATATTATTGTAACAAGTTTTTCCAAAAAATTATACATGATATGCCCTCGTAGAGTGCTTCGTGCTAGGTGAGTGACATATCCTGTGTCTTTCTTGGACTCCTGATTTAATACGAATTTATTAAATCGAAAGGACTTTCCTGTCGAACCTCTACTTCGTGTCTGTATGAATTTCTGACCACAAACAATTTCCATGGCTAATTCAACATTCTTTATGAAACTTGAGGGTGCCTTTGGAACTACTATTATTTTACACAATCTCGGAACTTCCATTATATTTTCGTAATTAATTTTTAGCAATAAATCTGGACGTATTACCTGATCGTAATGGAACTCGAGTCTATTCGGAGAGAACATAATTCGATTTGGCCTTTTTTTATCGAAATGGAAGCATCAAGGGCATCGAAAACCAATGTACCAGCCCAATTGTTTATCGGGAAGGGTGAGCAGTCATCAGCTCACCCCGATGGATATAGAGAAAGTAATACTTGATCGCATGGTGCGAGGTTAAGACCACGCACCCTAGAGATTCGACCTACTTCATCGCGGGCACTTTTGACAGCACCCATACCACCTTCTTGACCCCTTCTTGAAGACCGCGCGTAAACGACGGCTTGTGGCGGGACTGAGTCCGACTCCTTTGTAAGTCTTTTGGCGTTTCCTGAAAGTCCGGCGGTAACATTTCAAAGATATTTTTGGCGTTGTTATCCCAGTCATTAAGTCGGTAACAATATTGTGCAACGTGCGACTAGCGGAATAAGCAGCTATGCCGGTTTCCCAACCATGTAAAAGTGCCAAAGCCCACCCATTTGCGCGGCCAATCCGGGCTGAAGTCAAGTTGTAGCCGGAATGACCGGTGAGCGCGGCACAAAAGATAGCAAGCACCACGCGCCTCTATAAGCGCTTCAATCTACAAGCCCGAATACGCTCCCCGCGCACTCCGTGCCGATGGGTCCGAAGGTGATAAATGCTCGCCAATAGTAAGCGACTACTTGTAGTAAAAGGTAATATTCCTTTTCGATAGTAACACCGAATTAGCAAAATGGGGTTACTATTGACGGTTCACTAGGAGAAAACAAATAGTCTCTTAAGAGTTTTTTCATTTCAAATGTATCATCTTTTTTCCCATTTCTTTCTCCCCCGATAAAAAAATATAGAGATATTTATTTGCGATGGGTCACGGATGATTAGCTCGGATTAGCTCAGAAGGATCTGCCTGCAAAATGTATTTCTTTTTCGCCGGCGGGTATTGAATGCTTAGAGGGAGCGGGAGATCTTTGAATAAGGTCTCCCACTGTGAGAGATTAGGAATAAGTAACCTTCCGCAACGATTATAGAACTACGCCAAGCTGTACATATAACAATACGAGTATCAAGATCTTAGTAGACTTTGAGTACGGGAGGTGCCGATCGAAAAGATAGAAGGGCAAACGTTCTTAGTTTCGGGGGGTATTTCGAGCGTTGAACGCCGGCTCTTATAATCTCCCTGACCCAATTTGTGGGGTTAGCAGAATCACTAGTAAAATGCAAAAAAAGACAGTGATCTTCAATCGAAATAGGAAGTAAGGGATCGATTTCGAAGGAGCTGGGCTAGGTGTCATCCTATTTTTCCAATGATTCACGGCGGCCCTTGTGTTGGGGCCCCCTCCAAATCCTTGGGTTAGGACGTCAGGATGGTTGTCCCCAAATACTTGGTCTACGAGGGTTCAATGGCTACCCTTCGTCCTTCGAGTTGTGCGAAGAACCGCTTCATCAAGTCATTCTGTTTTGTATTCACACATGGCCGGAATAGCTTTGGCCTCGGCAGCTCTTGCTTTCGTCTCATTACTAGCTGCAATAAATTTTGCTCGCCCCCCCACGATTTGGCGGATTCCTACCCAATTACCAAGGGTTTCCCGGTCGGCGGCACCACTTTACCCGAGATATGAGCGACCCCCGTGAACATACATACCAAGGTCTACTCCTACTATCGGGGTCGATGTCGAACCTTGCAATATCGAATCGTATTAATCTGTGGGAAAAAGGGGCCGGACTTTGGTTCGTCGGACACCACAAAACCAAGATACTGTCCAACAAGAGCCCGCGACTGTCTGACAGAATACGAGCCAACATGAGAGTGGTAACACTGAAACGAAGTAATGAAATAAGTAAAGGCGCGAAGCGCCATTGAGCATATACATAGGGATGATCGGAACATAAAAGAAATCTTTATTGTAGGTGCGTAGGACTCGACCAAGGAGAAAGGTGCATAGCACTCGACCGGAGAGAAAGCGTGCGGAATGCCACTTTTGTCTTGAGAGCGGACTTCTCCGATAGAGCTAACTAACGTAACGAAGGTTACAAGCTAATTTTGACTTTTTGCCATATCTTTTTCCCTTTCTCATGACCACTTAAAAAACTTTATCGACAAACCCAGTTTATGCGCGGCCAATGTAGCAGCTTGTTGAGCATTTGACAGACTGACGCAATCCATTTCAAATAAGATTTGTCCCTTCAACACACGAGCAATCCAACCTTTAGTATTTCCCTTCCCCTTTCCCATTCGCACTTCTGCCGGTTTACTGGTAATAGGAATATCTGCGAAAACTCTTACCCATATTTTAGAATTTCTTCGAAATTTTCTGCTTATAGCACGACGCGCTGCTTCAATCGCTTGATACGAAATACGGCCAGCTTCACAACTTTTAATGCCGTATTTTCCAAAACAAAGTTCTGTACCGTCCGCTTTGCAACCTTTACATCTGCCTTTTCGATATTTACGAAATTTTGTACGTTTTGGATATAGCACAACTTGTCCCTTTTTTTTGTGTTAGAAAATACGAAACCCACACTTTGACACCTAAGATTCCATAAGGAGTAGATGCTTGTGTTTTCGCATAATCGATTTGATCGGAAAAAACATGTAAAGATGTTTCGCCGTATTTTTTGTATTCAGTTTTAGCTATTTCCGCACCATTTAATCGACCTGAACAACCAATACGGATCCCCTTCACATATGGGCATTTTTTGATTTGCTTAAATATAGATCTACATATTTGTCGAAACGATCTCTTTTGTTCCAGTTTCCAAGATATTTCTTGAGCAATTAGAGAGGCACTTCGATAAACAGAAGCTATTTTGACTGGCTGAATTAAGGTATTAGTTTTTGTTTGATCAGAAAATAAAGATTGCATTTTTTTCAAATAATAATAACGACTGGAAAGAGATGTAGCTTTCCTAAATCGGGCATACCTTAAGAATATTATAGCATCGAAATACAATGTGGACCCGGGTTGACGAATTGACTCCCCGCTTTGTCTTCCTCGCTCGGCCGGCGGAATTGCTCTCATGGATGTTCTAGCTAGGCCTTGTGCCACGGGACTTCTGTTAACCATAGGATCAAATTGAATTTGGTTCTTTAGATTGAAGAAATATTGCATTACGAAATAATCCAAGGAAGCACGCCCAGTAAAACCAAAGAAGTCTCCTTCGGACCCAAAAATATCTTTTTTCTTTTCGGCACGCGCAGCTACCAGGATGGAAGGCGCGAAGCGAGAGAACGCATAGCGTTCTTCTGACGCTCTTCCGTCATCATTTTCGTCTTTCGGCCAGATACTTTGAAAAGTAGAGTGTATGTCGGCCATCCAATCGCTGACTCGAAGTAATTGGTCAATCTTCTCCATCGATGGCGATCGACCATGGTATTCATAGCGGCGTTTTTCGGGCCAAATCCCGACTTCATTTCTCTGTTTCACTGTATCGTCGTTAATACGCCCGATCGACCTTACAGATGGTAGTGCCCCAAGGCCTTGATGTCTCGATTGGCTAAGTCGATCCAGAAAAGATAGATGAATAAATGTTTTTTTAGGAAAATGGTGAATAATACACCTACCAAGACGAAAGCCAAACGTGTTTCCCGCAGGTGGACGTATTGAACCAAAATAATCTCTAAAATTTAAATCTTGATACAACAATTTTCCGTAGTAATAATCACTAAACCAACTGGAATCTGAACTACGATTCAGATTGAGTCTGACTGAAATCGGATTGACTTTTTGTGCCATAGTTTACTATCGTACCTTTTTGATTGGTTTGATCTTGGTTTTCGAGGGCAAAGCTCTCTTACCCAAGGAGGAGGTTTTCCGTGTAGAAGCAAACTCTCCAAATTTATGGCCAACCATTTCTTCAGTAATCTTTAAACCAACAAAACCTTTTCCGTTATAGATTCGTGCATAACAACCAACAAATTGAGGCAAAATACAGGATCTACGTGACCAAATTCTCCACCTAATCTTTTTTTGCTTGAACAAGCAAGTATCCACAAAAGGACCTTTCCATATAGAGCGTGTCATAAACTAATTTCTGCGTTTTCTTACTACTGTTTTAAATCCACCTTTAGTAGGCTTGCCCCAAGGCGATACCGAAGGTCTACCTCCTTTAGTGCGTCCTTCACCGCCTCCATGAGGATGATCAACTGGATTCATAGCCACACCCCGAACGATGGGGCGTCTGCCTAACCACCGGCTTTGTCCCGCTTTGTTAAGCTTATGTCCACCATGATTGGGATTAGAAACTATACCAATAGTAGCTCGGCATCGGGAATCTATTAGTTTGTCAACACCCGAAGGTAACCGCACAATACATTGTGGTGTATTACCAACTTTCTCAATTATTTGAGCAAAGGTTCCCGCGGCTCGAGTAAACTTTGCGCCTTGACCTGGGTTCCTTTCAATATTATGTACCCACGTGCCTATAGGTATTTTGGCTAATGGTATGCAATTTCCGACCATTTGATAATATGAATCAAGTATGTATTTATTCTCACCAGAAGCGTAGTCTCCGTGTAGCCAAGCTTGGCTATCTCGCGCGGTCTCCACCCCAAGGCCCGAAGGGTCATTAGCTTTCTGGGAAGATTGATGGTAGTTCAACGGGGTCGAAAGTTTAGACCAATGAAAATTCATCACCGTCTTGCCTGCTTCCAATTTTTCACTGGCTAATATATAAGTGAAAGGCTCGGAGGTGCGTAGCACTCGACCCGAACCCGAAGGCCCGACGGCACGGAGTGCGCGGAGAGCATGTTCGGGCTTGTAGAAAGAAGGGTCTAGCACTACGTGCCTGTCCCTTGGGTCTTGTGTCCTTCTCCCCAATATCGTGTGCGGGACTCCACCAGCCATTTCCGGCCTTCCGTTCTTCTTCCCAGTATCGTGTGCGGAAATCGTCAAGCCATTTCCGGCCTTCCGCCCTTGGGACCAAGGAAGTACTAGGCTTTTTATTCTCGCCGCCCCGCTATGCGTTCTCCATCTTTGGCCTTCGCTTCGAGAGAACGTATTTTCTTCCCTCAGGGCTGACAGGCGCTCTCTTCCCGTTAGGTAGGAAGGTCCTCGAAAAGCGAAAAAAGCGGGCTTTGCCCCAGCTACCGCTACGCTGGGTAAACCAAGACCCAAAGGTCTTAAGGCCACTTTTTTGGCCCCAAGGCCCCGTGGCCTTAAGACCCAAGAACTTTCCAGTATCTGCCCGCCTCTAGGCCTCGTTTTTTCGTATTTTATTCGCCGAGCTCGTCCAGGCAGCGAAGAGAACGAGAATAAAAGGCCGAAAAAGAAGATATTTTTTTCTTTTCGACTATTCGCTCTAGCCGGGTGCTTTCCAGGGCGTAGAACCCCTTCGATCCATCGTACTAAAGCAATCCGGGACGAACGATTTGGGTCATATTCGATTCTTTCTACAATGCCGATAGACGAAGTGCTTCGTTTGAAATCAATTTTTCGCTGCAATCGCTTCGATCCACCCCCTCGGTGAAAAACCGTAATACGCCCTGACGAATTTCTTCCAGCAGAACTCCGTTTTAAATGAAAAGTTAATTGTTTTAGTGGTAGGAGATGGGCCACCAACCCCCATGATCTCTCGTCTGGTTGGAAGGCCTTCCTCCGAACCGTACGTGCGGGTCTCCCCGCATACGGCTCTCCAAGCGATCCTTTTGACTTAGCCGGTTGGTTAAGAGTATCCGTTAAAGTCCTTCTACACGGGACTGTTGTCCGTACTTGTTCGGGTAAGCTCCCAGTCAGGATGAACGGGATAAGATTCTTCTTTATCGAAGTAATCTCCGATCTCTTTGGCTCTGGGCCCCTTCGCGGTATTTCCGTTACTACGAGTCCCCCGTTGCCCTCCCTTCCTCGATTCTGACACGAAGGATGGTAAATATTTGTATTTTCCTAGCTAGCCAGGTTCCAGGAAGTGGCCCTAGGCAATCCCAAGTTTCGTTTCTAGTGTGTCGGGCCGGTTCATTAGGCTTTTTGGTCATTTCCCGTATCTGTACGGTAGCTGTCTCCCAGTGTGTTCCACTCCGTTTTCTAACCCGAAAAGCAGGGGGCGGTGGCTGGGGAGAAGGTCGCGCTTCCCGCTGGCGACATGATAGCTGGGCCGAGGCCACAGCCAGACTGAGTGGAATACCTCCAGTAGACCTCCGATACGATCCATAGAACCTCTAGCTCGGAGAACGGCTTAGCGTTATCGGTTTCACGCCGTGTTCCCCTTCTCACCCACATGCTACAATACCCTTTGGGCTTTCCCCGCGAGGATAGTGGGACGCTTTACACAGAACACTCCGTGCCGGCTTGTCGCCGGAGACGCATCATTACTAACTTGGCGCACCTTTTCCCTTCCAGCAACTATTTCTCATAGTGTATTTGCCTTTTTTTATTTCGTTCGAAGCATCAATGACACGGAAAAACCGAATGTACCTACGGTACACCTCTCTTCGACTGTCAGTGTCATCAATCATCGTAGATGATTGATGGCTTCGCTACTAGCCATAAAATATATCACGTAGGGCCGAAGATGCGGAAGTGGGCCCTCAGCCCGTGGTTGGCCGGCGGGGCGGCCCTACAGGCACTCCCTTCCAATCAACTACATAAGTGTTACGATTTCAGAAGTGCTACCCGCCTCCTTTCTCGACATTTCGTCTCGTGCCCTGTCAGTTTATTTCTCTGTTTCCGACAGTCTCCCTTTTTTTGTCAGTTCTTTCATTTCCTTGAAAGCATCGGTCAGACAGTGCCCCGCCCTCCGGGCATGTTCCGCCGCGTGTTACGCAATGCAACATCATAGATTTGGTAGCCCTTTGGCCCTTATTCGATTATACGTGGTGCTACGCCCTTGGACAAAGCGGTGTGATTTTGTATTTTCATAAATGGAGACTTCCCCCCCTACTTAAAAGCAATTTGACTAGGGTTTGCAAACTTTATCCAAACGGGTTTGGTAATAAAAGATAATTTCCAATTGAACTCCAAGTAGATCATGTAGTTTTAACCAATTCAACTTTTCACGCAATTTATGCGTTTCCGTTTCTATGACCAGCAATTGTTTATGTATTCCCGTTTCAAATTGTTCTCTAGACTTTTTATCAATATGAGGTGATCGTAATACTGTATATAAAATTTGTTTTTTAGGCAATCCAATCTTGCGTGTATTAAGTAGAAGCCCCGACCTTTGATTCTCAAAAGATTTAATAACGATGCGTATTTTGGCGGTCATTCCACGTGGTTTTTTAGTTTTTCATTACGCCATTACGTAATAATGGCATAATCCTGATGGTTTTTATCGGCCTCGGGCGATTTCATCGTTCCACCCTTACCCATCATTCTCTATGCTGGGGTAAAGCTAGGAAGAGAATGCAAAAAAATATTTTTTTTGCTTTTTGCTCTCCCATCCGCCCCCCCCCCCATGGAAAGCTGACGCTTCACGCGGGGGGGGCGAAGCCTGAAAAATTTATATAATGCTCCGCTGCCCCTCGTTCGCAAAGCAAACGAAGTGCGGAGCTACAGTAAAAGCCTCAGAGTTGTCAATTGCGCGCATCTAGCAAGTCGCTATCTATATACCTCTCCGCAAGCTACGTCGATAAATCATCAGAGATTCAGCGTTATGAGCTTCGGTAAAAGAAATATTTTTTGGTTCGGGCGCAGCTCGGAAACACGCGGAAATAAAAAAAATATTGGGTAATATCCTTTTTTTTTGCTCCGCGCAGCCCGAAACCGTTGGCCCTTCCTTATACAAGCCAAAGGAGTGTTCTTGGGTCCGAAGGCCCCGAAGGATACTTATTTGGCTTTACAGGATCCGAAGGAGACTTCTGTAGCTTTGCGAAATAAGCGCCGAAGGCCGGAAATGTCTTTACCGCGCACGATACCAGAACACGCTCCCCGCGCACTACGTGCCTGGGTCCGAGGGTGCGTAAACACTCGGGGAACGGCTTTACGAAAAAGGGACCTGAAGGGTTCGGGTCGAGCCCCCCCCCTCCGGGGGGGCCGCCGACCCCGTTAGATCAAAGGGCACGGGACTATAGGAAGAAGGCCGTATCCGAGTCTAGTGTCCTTCAAACAAGTGTCAAAAAAAAGATTTTACTAACTTTTACGAACCTTCGCAACGGCGCGAAGGCAAAGAAATATATATAGTTTTCCTTTCCCTTTCTATGCCTCACAGGCCATTTTTCAGGTCCATCTATTTATTGATAGATAAACCCCCCGCCATGTTTTTTGGAGCTCCCCCGTGCTTTTTGGCAATTACATAAGGCTGCCGAAGGGAAGCATTATGGAGGCTTGTAGGGCAGATTCGAGGATTTTAAAATACATATATATTTATTTATTTTCTTCTTCCCGCGGCCTTCATTTGCATCATATTCGTGATAATCCCAATCAAGCAAAATATATAGATATATCTATATATTTCTATATCCGAAACAGGAGGCCCGGGGGGGCACTGTGGGACAAAAGAAGGGCGGAAAATGATAGGGATAGGTTTCTGGAAAACAATATAGATTTTTTTGGTCCTACCTGTGCAATTAGTAGTCTTATCTATATACCTCTCCAAACACAATATCTTGAGTACCTAGGACGGTGACAACATTTGCTAGCATGGTATGGTCGATCAAGGGTCCTGGCCGCCAATTCGGAACCATAGGTGACAGTTTCCCGTCCTACGGCTCTCCGCATCCGATCGAGCCAGTTTCCTGAGATGTGCGCTTTTCCGTCGTATTTTGGTCGTGACAGCGCCCCCCGGGCCTCATTAAATAGTTTTTCATCCTTTTTTTACTAGCCCTTACAAGGGCGCCCACAATGTGAGGCTCCCACAAGGTACTGAGGGATACGGAAGTCGCCGGTAAAAAATCTTTTTTATAGCTTTTCCTTATTCCTGCCCACCTCACGGTTGGCCCGTCTAACCTCAGAGGTGTTCGGGGTTACCCAGTTCCGATTTTTCCATTTATCCCTTTGGATTGAGCCGTAAAGCTCCCGCTAGACGCCGGAGGCGCGTTGAAAGAATGAGAAAGGACACCACCTCAGGCCTATATTCGATGTTCCGGATGCGAGGGTCCTCTTATACATAGGAGTAGGAAGCAATACCGCCACCCCGCTTGTCCATGACGACGCTTCAGATGCTGCGGTTCATTAATTAGCCTTCGGAGGAGGTTAAATACCCGCACTTATTCACCCGTAGAATAACCAAGGAGGTTGTTATGGTCACGCCCTTGCTCGATTCCTCGGGTCTTCTTCCCTTTGATAGCCACCCCTCACACCCTTGGATGCCACTCCTCTCCAAACGCGTGCGGGTACGCTGTTACCCCGTTCCCCGGACTTCCACCTCCATTAAAAACTCAGTTCGATCACTCTGTCATCCCGGTGCCGATGTACGCTGAGTAGAGCGCACAAGTACGACTCATCGTCTTATCCCGTGAACAGGTTACGTGTCACGTTTGGACATGAAATCAAGTTCTTGTAAATGAACAAAACCTGGTGCTCCTATTTCACAACGATAAGGACGATTGGTTCTTCCATCTCACCGACTAGCAACACACCAGAATAATCTCCTTTGGGCTCTTCTACTGCTGTATAGGTAGAAGAAGCTGGTACAGCCTTCTGTCCAAAGTTTGAAACGTCGAATTAAAGATTCCATGGATTGTTTCATTTTATATCCCGCTGGGGACGTAGTTTACGATCATTTGATTAAGACATTGCGTAATGATTCGAATACTTTGTCCTCTCCAATACGAATACAATAACGATATAGCAATCTCTTCTGGTACCTACTGGTACATCGAAATTCAATCAGTCGTAAAATCGTAAGGCGCCGATTTTATTTTCGTAAATCCCAGCATACTCCGGAGCCTCTTAATATTACACCCCTGAATCCCCAATCCGCCGCAGCTCGCTGTGCAGTGACAATACTAATATCCACTAATCGTTGTTTCCAGATACGGTTGTTGGTTAACATGTCTTCTAATTCGTCAATACGATAAGCGAATTGTTGCATAAATAGGGAAATCTCTTCACTTGAACTCAAGGGCAACGCGCAACTTTACCCGGTCGTATGTAACTGGCATGCGTCTCGGCTCCCGAGACTCTTTCATAGAATTCTAAAAGTTTTTATCACTCTCCAAAAGCCCAAGGGAATGGAGTTAGTGCTTCCACATCCGTAGCATGGGTAGTTAAAGCAAGTAAATGGTAAGGGATGGACCACTAACCCCAATTACTCAGCTGCGGGCCTTTCCACAGGTATCAATGGCCTCCCTCCGAACCGGACGTGAGGCCCTCTAGGCCAAGCTTTTGACCCAGACGGGGGCCTTCCTCTTTATATTTCTCTAACAGTCCGAATCGCCTATCGGGTGATTCGAGAGGTTGGGGCTTGTATCTTATCTTCAATTCCTCACAGAATTGGTCTAAGGGGGGGGGGGCGGCGCAGGTATATGCTGAACAGCATAGGCGCGTAAGGTACTCCCCCGTACCCCAACTACTCACTCCTTGGGGGCTCCTTTCTCAGTCCATACCCCGCCCCAACCAGTTCCCAGTAAAGTTGTAATGGGTCTCGAAGTTTCGCATCGGGGAACGGAGCTAGTCCGTAGTGGTTGATATTGTCAACGTTTATCCTTTGATTGCCCAGCCCTCCGGGCCTTCGTTCTTATCTCTCTCAGTGCAGTGCGAGGACCGGCGGCTCGGACGGGAACCATGACTGGAGGTGCGTAAGCCGAAGCCGAGGGCGGCGGGATAACTGCCCGTATAGCTTCTTGTACAACACGTGGGCATACCCGGCCTCTCCATTTGGTTTGGGAATAATTATCCAAGAGGTTTTTTGAATTGGACTCCGCTACGCGTCTCGAGTCCGGCAATGGTTTTTTTTCATTTTCTCATGCCATCCAGGCGCGTAGCGGAGTCCGCAGTCCTGGAGTCGCCCCCGGCCCTGCTTTGATTTCGGTTTGCCATAGGTTGTTATGTGTAAGTTTGTGCCGGATACTTTACGGTATAATCCTTTCCGAGCGGTCAATCGTAAAAGGTTTCCATGATTCTGTAGCTGGTATATAAGTTCCGTGTGAAACGTGAGTAGCCATTTTGTAAGCTGGAATCAGAGCGATAGAGTTAACTTGGTGGAGTTTGGTGTTTGAGGTCCTCGGCTGGGTACTAACCGCGTACAGTCCGTAGGCCTGGACTGTGTCGGGTTATCCGTGCATAGGTAAGCCCGGAGGCTTACTTTGCTACGCGCCTGGGTGTTACCCGATCCCGCCTTGAGTGGTGAATAGACTCCCATGGAATGATGCCCAAGGGTCTCAGCTTATCGTGTCATTAGCTGGGGTCATTCCGGATCCCTTCGCGGTCCTTCCGTGGTAAGTGTCCAAGAGACGGGCGTTCCTACCTCGTGTCCCCCCCCCCCGAAGCCAAATTAGGGTGCGAAGCATAACGAGATCTCCTTTTATAAAGTTGCATTCTCACAACCATTTATTCTATTTTTTCCTGGTAGATTACTCATATGGAGACGATCGGATTTGAACCGACAGCTTCATGCTTGCAAAACATACGCTCTACCAATTGAGCTACGTCCCCTACGGAGGAAATGGGATTTGAACCCATGATACAATATTGTTGTATTTGTCGGGATAGGTTAGCCCTCTCAAGCTTTCCCCCCTAAGAACCGTACGTGCGAATTTCCCCGCATACGGCTCAAGCAACCTGTCCGAAATGTAACCCCGCAAGAGTCATGCTTGCATCAGTGGCTACTAGAATTTGTTCCATGTATAAAATTCTTGTGGCAAGTTAAGTGTTACGGGTGAACCCGGAGTTCTAAGCCCCCTCCCTTGTGCAAAAAAAAAAAAAATGAATTTTCTATCCTTTTTTTCAAAGTCTCGAGAAAGATATAGTACAAGTCACCCATGCTCAAGTCTGCCACCTTTGTAGATCACAAGATCCTCTACCATCAATTACAGACGGTTCTTTGCTTTTTGAGCTGTCCTCTACCCGCATTGCGTTACTCCGCATCACCACAGAGCCTCCCAAAGGGAGCGATACGGGTTTACCAAGTTCCGCGCAATGTACCATTTCTCTCAACAGGAAGAACCTAGAAAAACCCCGATGGAAATCTGAACCCACGATGATATCAAAATCGTAGATACCACCCCCTTCCACGGCTGGCTTCCTGCTCGGGATGCCTACCATTCCAATTTTTTGACCTAATTCCATCCAGGAGATCTTTCGGTTCCGCCTTGAATTGCTTCTTACGAGGTCTCTGTCTTAGTTCGTTCGAACTGTTCATCTATTGAGGGCCCGCCGCCAAAGGGTCCGAAAGATACCCTACAGGCACTACGTGCTTCTTTGGCTTTACGGGTCTTCTGGTCGGCTTCTTAACGATTTCCGCACGCGAAGACCCGGCGGCGGGTCTCTTCACCCTAGCATTAGCTCGGTACGGAATCCCAAGCATCATTACATTGTCCCTAGAGCTCCACACCTCGAGATCACTCCCGACGCATGTCCGGGTTGGGTAGGACGGGGGTTACGTCCTGTGGAATTGAACCACATTACATTGCACAGTTTCTTGTCGCACTGATTTAGCAAACCAATGCTTTCAACCACTCAGCCATACCTCCAAAGAAAAACAGAAAAATATTTTTGGTTACCCCGGCTTTGGCATATGCGCGGGGGGTGCGGGGTGTAAGAGCTTCGCCAGTATGCCGAAACTTAAAAAAAAGCTTATGTAAGTTTTTTTCGAGAAAGGAAATATATATATCTTGATGAACTGGTTTTTTTTATAGTCGGATTCCAGTTTCACCGGGAAAAACGGGATTTGAACCCGCGACTTCTGGCTTGACAGACCAGCGCTATAAACCACTAAGCTATTTCCCCAGAAATAATGAATTATCTACGATGATTCATTACAAAAAAAAAGACATTATATTTTTTGGTTGTTGATGATTTCGGGTATAATACATATAATTGCACATCTCGGGGGAATTGTACAGTGTGCGGTGGAGTTTGAGGGGCGGCGGGGGGGGACCGGGGATTGTCCGACAGGCCCCCCTTCTTCCGGTCTTTTTTCCGCCGATAACAACAACTCGATGTACTTATCGATTAGGTCCCTTCAACAAGCCAATTTATTGCGAGGTTCGGATACGAAAGCGAAGGCGAAATCTAAACTTGAATATTTCCGAAAAAACGGCAGGTTAGAAACGAAATTGGAACTAAGGTCTCGTCAGCGCTACCACGCACAGTCGAATTGGAGAGGCATATGCAAGGAAAGCTCGCACCTACGGAAGAAGGCCATCGATCAAACGAGAACGTGAGTTCAGCAGTCACTTGGTTGGTGGCCCATCCTTCAACCCCCACGCACTACGGGCCGCCCCCCACTCGTATCGCGGCGCACATAGTGCCTATCGCTTCTCCAACGGTCTTTTAGGCGCGAGTCGTGTTCGACTGACCATTTTTACTGTACCCAGGGGTTCTCGGAATCGCTTTTTGGAAAATATAGTTTAGTAGGGTGGAACAGCGGCGGGATCACCATCCGTACACGGGTGTCAAAATCCATCTTCCGATACCGACATGCCTTGAAAAGCCCTGACTAGGCGTTTACGCTTCAAACCTGTCTTCTCATTTGTTTGGGATCATGGGAGCTACTATCTCGATGCTACATTTTATGACTGGCGATGACGGGGTCGTCCCCCCCCTCTCATTATCCTAAAAAAGGAATGGAATTGATATGATCCCCCAAAGACTGGACCTTACTATGAACTTTCATCTTTTGATATTTCTGCCTTTCCGGTTCCACAAATTCCATTGTTTGACGCTTTTACATGTTTTACCTGATTCCTCAACTGTCTGTATAATTATATATCTATTTGAAAAACCCAAAATTGCCCCTCCATTTTATTCGTTCCATTCCGATCTCTTCCAACTGTTTGTTTCATTTGGGCCTCGTCTGGAAAAGCGTGAGAGGAAGAATTACTGGAGTGGCTGTTTTATCTCGTTCGTTATTCCGCATTCAATAATGAGCTCATTTTTTAACCAATTTCATATTCTACACTTCGGTGTCTGCCACCATTTATTATATACGCTTGCGTCATCATGTGGGAAACGACGATCAACTGGAGTTTTATGGCCCTGACCATCACTTCGAGTGGAAATCCGTGATAGGTGGTTTGAATTGGTACTTCATCAAACAGCACGTAGCAGGTTTTATAGATGATAAATTGGATTTTCAACACAGCTTTAGGTTTATACCTGAACGGAACACGGGGCAATGCGCGGTTGAAGCAGCTTGAAAATCCAAAATTCCTTCTGTTGATACGATCGTGGAAGGGGGCAAACTTGTGGCTGGTATGTTGGTGGTGCGGGTCTCGCTTATTTAGCTAATTATAAAGTCAATGATGACTAGGGAAAATTCATAACTATGAAGATAATAGGGATAAACAGCTTAAGCTTACGCGGGATGATACCCGAACGAATGCAGTCGCTCTTAAAAGATGATGTTGATATCAAATTGGGGGCCGCCGCGGCCCTCCCGTTACAGAAAACTAAACCGTCCCGGGGTAATTAGTACTCTAAAAAGAAATTATGGGCGGCAAATTCTCAAAAGTCGACCGCAGCCGCCATGGAGATACGATCTCAGTATTTTCACGAGAAAGAAATAGAGATAAATCCGTTGCCTCTATCAGTAACAAAGGCGAGATATCCGAAATTACACCTATAGCAACTCCTCTCGAACTATAGCCTGGAATCTGTCGATAGTTCATTTCGGGAATTGGTATAATTACTCGGGTAGTTATATTCTGAATTATTTCGTGAAAGACATTACACTTCGTTTTCATTACCCGTACCTGCAGAATTTTGGGCTTTATTGATGGATACCACTAATTCAGTCAATTTGAAACCATTAGTAGAATCGGATCTTTTTAAACAAATTTCCATGCAGTTTAAAAATCCCTACACGCATTTTTTTTTATGGAATAACAATTTTTATTGAAAGGAATGAAGAATGATGCATCGTATATGAAGTATTACGGTACAGTAATATTATATGAAATAGCAATTTCTATTGAGAGAAATATGAAAGGGAGAGAAGGACCGAACTGTAACTATAGATAGGGAAATGAGGGACGAGCTAAGCGTGGTGGACGGCTCAGCATCGTAGACAATTAGCCGTCTACGACGGACAACAGACGGGAACGCTACCTTCGCCTTCCGGGATGCGTCGGCTGCCGTTCTTTCGTGGACGTGGTGCGAGCGGGGGGGGGGGGGGGACGGCTTGTGGTCCCGCCGAGATATTTTGATAGACGGCGCCGTGCCGTTTAGGAAGCCGCCGCCGGGCCCTATTATTAGTTCCAATAAGGGCCATATTGTATCGATAAGGCTTATCCATTATTGGTGGTGATAATAATAGTAATAATATGAAACAATTGTTATTATTACTATTTCCCAATATCTCCGTCGCATTCGCGAGAATTCGTCACCATTGCGCATTTCGGTCTCCGCCCGGGAACTAGCCGCCTTCCCAGCCGCTCATTCTATTTTTCTATATATCAATCTATCTGTCACATCGTAACATTCGCGGCGGATTGATTTTCACAATTAGATCACATTTACGGGGGTTCCATCTTGCTTGTAATCCTCTCATTCGATCCTTTTCCCGGCTATCCCGACCCCTCCTCTACCCCTCACGTAATCTGTCTATTAATGGGATCCTTCATCGTTCGCGTTACTCAAATTTTAGTAATAGGATTCTTTCATTATCCCTTATGGGCCGTTTATCCCTTATGGGCCGTTTATCCCCTCTGCCGTAATCTCTATAGCTCAGGTTACCGATACCATAGAATTCACTTTCTCCCCCCTTTCTCATATCCTCGCAACCAACATCAATCGAATCAGTACATGTATTCAGACGCTAGATTCAATTCATAATTACATATAATAGAAAACCCTTGGGTAATAACGGACTTGAACCGCTGACTCTCTCGGTGTAAACGAGGCACTCTACCAACTGAGCTAATTACCCCGATGTGTCCAACAATCAACTGTTGAGCAGACACAACGAGTGGTTTGTTTTTGCGATCGTGTTCGTAGCTTTCCCATAGAGAGAAAGATCTATTATTTTAGGTACATAGTACTACGGCGGAGAGCATTCACTGTGCGGGCCATAGAGTCCCGCGAAGCGTTTTATATACTTACAATCCGGAGGATTAATTAAACCGCCGAGCGGGCCGGGGGCACGGAAAAGCCAAAATTCTTTTTGGCTGGAACCCGCACACGATACCCGGCAGGTATCGTGTCCTTTGGACCGGAAAAGTGTCCGGAGAGGGAGAAAGAGAAAGAGAGCGATGAGAGCTTCAGCCCTACGGGGCTATATTTTTTCTTTCCACTCCATTCGCGAAAGCGAATGAAGAATTACTCCCAATCTAAAGCGCCCTTTTTCCATTCATATACAAATCCAATCGTCGAAATAAGTAGAAATACCATCATAGACCAGAATCCAAACGAACCAATCTTGTTAAGAGAAACTGCCCAGGGAAATAAAAAGGTGACTTCCGAATCGGATATAATAAATAAGATAGAAACAAGATAAAATCGTATATCGAACCGACTTCTGGCATCATCAAAAGGAATAGGGGTCAAGACTTCGGCCCATGTAGGGCTTACTGAAGTGCCCTCCGAACCGTGCGAAATAGTTGCCCATTACACGGCTCACTAACTCTACTTACTTTGGCCCCTTCCTTACTACGGGCGCAGCATATATATATATATGTTAATATATATATATATATTTCTATATTTCTTCTCGGTTCTCGTCTAGGTCTTCCTCAATGATCTCCTCTAGGTCTTCCTTATGGGCCTCCGGCAGGTGGTATCTCCGAATAAACGGAATACGTTTCTTCATCGTATCAAAAGCATGATTCCATTCCGCGCTGTCCGTCGATGCGCAACGGGGAGCCTTTTTTATTTTTTGTAGTGCCGAACAGCCGGAGCCACGCGAGGCAGGGCATAGAATGATCTCGTATTTGTCGGGCTGCTCTGCTTTTTTAGCGATTCCAGAGTTTATACTTATCGCCTTGCAGAGTTCGAGCATCCTTGGGAAGTTTCGCAGGGGGAGCCAGGGCAGGTGGACCGAGTGAATTAAAACTGTTTTGTGCTGCGCCGTACCCGATAGCTTGATAGAGAAGCTAGAGGACTTTCAAGCCGCTTTGTACGACTGTTCGCTTTTTCTCATAGCTAGAGATCCAAAGGCTTAACAGGGAGCAAACCCCATAGCGTACCGTATCGGTCACATCCAATCTGAGATCCGTCAGAGTTGCTTTGATGAGCTGTGTAGAGTTAAATCCGCTTAGACCAAGCAGATACCTAGGCCCCTTCCCGATTACTGGTATTTACAGTGCCTTCCCTTTCCCGAAGCGAAGGTTTAGGCGGGTACTGCGGGCCTTCTGACTTCCAACCCGCCTTGGCCGGCGCTCATTCGGCTGGACCTCGCCGGTATCGCCTACAGGCTGTAGCACTTCGAGATGTCGTTTAGTCGTCTGTCCCCAATGTGTTGGGTAATCCGCCCCCATATTTCCACTCCGACCTGTGGCCTGGCCGATTCTGATCATCTGCAGGCAGAGGGCATGACTGCTGCGTCCGTTCGCGTGCGTTCCCGCGTGCGCAAGGCAGCACGGAGTTAGCTGCAGCAGGCAGGGTATGCTTTCCCGAAAACGACTCCGATTCGGCATAACAGCACCTCATCTCGTTAGTGCCGGGAGGCTCGCATCACGGTCTCGGGCGGAAAGCGAGGTGGTCCGTAGGGCCAAAGCGCCTTCGACCCGCCGAACTCTTTGGCCCAAAGTCCGTACCACCCCGCATGGCAAGTCTCCTGCCCTTTGGGCCCGCCGACGGGTCTTCGCGTGCTGAAATCGTCACGCCATTTCCGGCCTATTGACCCTGCCAAATAAGTATCCTTCGGACGGACCACCCTTTGGTTGAGTGTATCGCTTTGGTTGGCCCTACCCCCCATCGTGCCTCCGGCCCTCAGTGATGCTTCTATGGCATGCTTCGGTTCCTCCGCCGTTACCAGCTTCCAGTAAGCCATATACCTCTCGTGTGAAGTTCGGCCACACACGTTTATCACTGTAGGTAACCTAACGGCCGCCCTCAAAACCACATTCGTAAGCTGACAATTTCTCTGGGTAAGCCAAACCGGAAGAAGAAGCGAATAGAAAAGAAACACCAATTAAGATCAAAGAAAGTAGCAAACTGATTACTAAATAGACAAAAATAGGTGCAAATTCCATGAACCAAGAACCACTTTTTTTTAAGGAGAATAGTTCCAATGGTAGAACAATGGTCTCCAAAACCAAAGGTTAAGGGTTCGAATCCCTTTTCTCCTGATTTAACAACGAATGCGTAAACCCGAGGCGCTGAGCGCTTGTTTATCCCATCCCCAATTCCGGAAAGGAAGCGTCGTTGCGGAGAGGGCGCGGTTACGATTATAACTAAAAAATGAGATACTTTACAAACTCCCCCCCCCCCCCTGCCCATGCTCTACCTTTCTCATAAGCCATGGCTACCCGGTACCGTAGGGGGGAAGGGGTGAAGCAAATAGCTACTTCGCCCCTCTTCTTTTTTCATGATCGATGAGTCGCTAGGAAGCTCCGCGTACATTTCTGGCAAGAAGTAGCCAGTTGACTACTAATTTGCTCAGTGATGTTTTTTTGTTGTACAATAGCGGAAAGTATACCTGGGTCGATAGATTTCAATAGCTCTTGCTCATAGTGTGTTATGAGAACGACGGGTATTTGGTCTAAGTAACCTTTGACAGCTGCATAGATAACCACGATTTGTTTTTCAATAGGAATTGGGCTATATCGTGGTTGTTCAAGTATGTTAATTAACCTAGCCTCACGGTTATTCAATAAATACTGAGTGGCAGCATCGAGATTTAAACCAAATCGAGCAAAAGATAACGGGTGGCCTCTTGGATGACCGGGGGGGCCACTAAATCAGAAAGCCTTTTATGCACTACGGGCCTGCGGAGAGCTGAAGCCTTGAGGGGGGATTTATCTATATATGCTAGAAAATCAGCGGCGAAGATTTTTTTTCGTGCTGCGCCCTCCCCCCTATAAATCATTAAGCTCATAGACATAGGCAAAGTGCCATTTGGTGAGTAACTGGGAACAAGGAAGAGGGATATGGGAAAAAAAAAGTAATGAGAAAGACAGTGATTGCTAGTAGTAACGATTTTTCACGATCCATGGGTTTATATAAAATCCATGTTTCGGGTGTATCAAAATACATTATTTTCACAAAGCGTATATAATAAAAACAACTGATAACGCTAGTAACTACTCCTATTAGGGCTAGTAGGTAGGCCCCACAGCCTAAAGCAGCGAAAAACAAATCGTACTCGAACTTTGACTTATCCAGCTCATACTTTTCCTTATCCAGCTCATACTTCTTATCATTTCAGGCGAGCTCTTCAGCTTTCTGCTCCAGGGCTTGGTCTTTTCGAGCGTTTCCACGCTCATTGCCATATATTTTATAACCGACAAACCCCGGCTATAATGACAGCAATAGACGCCCCAGAATTTTAATAGACCCAATCAGTTGCTCATTGTCCCGCCACCCCCGCCGGACCCAGCGGCGGCAGATCCACCATCACCGGGTGCTTCTCTTGCAACTGAAGCATAATAAGGCCTTGTAAAAAACGGGAAGGTCACTGACTTAGGAGGATTTATTCGATAGTTTATTTACAAAAAAAGGCCTATAAACTCTTCAATATTATCCTTGTAGCCGGCCGACTGTTGCTGAATAGCACCCCGTAGCTGACTCAATATAAAATCCCACGTTATTATTTTATGCTAATTTTTGGTGGTTCGAAACAAAAAAAAATCGCGTCTTAATCGATAGTAGATTGTTATAAACACAGTTACTATTTCTGCTAAAACACTTACGAGTTCATTACTGGAAGAAAATCTGGAGATAGCAGAAATAAGTTGAGAAAAGGTCAAAAATTCCAACACCCCAGAAGGACAAAACGTTTGCTCGAAGGATAGAATTTTGAACAAAATGAACTGGAACACTGTAGAATTTGTTTGTCGGATATATTATACGAAATTATGGGTTTGCAGGTTGTGACTGACTCCAAATCCGAAGTATATCAAAAGAGTTATAATTAATGGTGGCTGAGATTGAGACCGTTCTTGGGATAGCATAAGTTTCGAACTATAAAACGGAATACTGAGAATGGGTAACAAGAATAAGCCGGCTAATGTGGTATTTGGCCATTCCGGCCAGTGCTGATAGTTATTATTTCAGAATATTTCCTTTTTCTTTGTCTGATTCAATAAGGTATTTGGCCATTTGACCAGTGCTGTCGGATAGTATTCAATAAAGCTAAGAGAGCTGCACAAAATAACATAAGAATTCCGGAAGTATACACTTTGGATAATTCTAGGAAAAGACCCGAATCCCACAATAAATGACGAACTCCATTACTCATATGATAGCACAACGCTAATAAAGTGAAATTGACTAAGCTTATAATGACCCAATTCGAATAGAGAGTAAGAAAGAAGAAATACTGGTAAAAATGATAAAACGTGAGGCTGAGATCACCTATTTTGAAGGAAGAAATACTAAACAAAACCATAGTGGCCAAGAACGCCCCGGATATTCTATGGAAAATGGAAAACGTCGAAGTAAGCTGTGGCTTATAGATGGTAAGGTGAGGTGATAACGGTCGATTTATTTTCATCTTTTTAGTTGACTCCGATTTTGATTCAAGGTGACAGGATTTGAACCTGTAACTTTCTGCGCCCAAGGCAGACGCGCTACCAGATTGCGCTACACCTTGCTTGGCTCCCGCAAAGAATATTATATTAATGGTTAGAATTTGATTGATCGGCATTAGTAATGGGAAGGGCTAAGAAAAAAGAAATAAATTTTTGGCCTTACGGACGTGTATTCTTCAGCCTTTATACGTAACACGTTCGCTCAAGTCCGTAAGAGTCCGAGTCGATCATTGTCCGCCGCCTTACTGATTTGCTTAAAAATGCGATTTATTATGTAATTGCATTTTCAAGTATCGTTGTAATCGCATTATTAGAGTATCATTCATCGGAATATACGATGAATTTTCCAGTTATGCTATTAACTATGTAATTCCATGATGAATAGCTCGTTTCCGTTCCCAGCCCCGAATAAGCATAGAGGAATGAGGAATCATTATAGATGAATAGGGAGGAACCCTCATGGATAAAGGCTGAATCCGATGAATCCTCATAGAGGAATATGGTAATAAGAGGCGACAAGGGACCCTTCGATGAAGAAGTAAAATCCGAAACCTTCCGCAACCTTCCGCCGTTTGGGCCGTGCGTAGCACCTCTCCTTATAGTCGTCTCGTGCCCCTCATCAGGGCTTTCTCCCGTAAAAAAGTATCCTGTCTGAAAGTGCTTACGCACCTCCTCCGGCTCCGGTCGGCGGGGGACCCATAGGCGCGGAGTGCGCGGGGAGCGTATTCGGGCTTGTAGATTGAAGTACTATGTGCCCTCCTTCTCAGCCATTTCAGCTCGCGTCCTTTTCTTGTTTCTTCCGTCAATTTCTTTCCCTTTTACGTCCGACTGACAGCCCCCGTCGGCTTTGGGGCCCTTGAATTCATTCGTAGTAAGTACAACAGACTTCCTTTCCGAATCCAGGAGACCCTGCTGGAGCATGGCATTGTTCTCCGGTTCTCACCTTCCCTACGTTGGACGGATTCATTACCAGAGTCATCTCAGCGGGATTTTACCAGGTTATGGGCCGCCGGCTATAATAGTCGTGTACCACGACGGCATATCCACATCTATGATCCGGCATCGTAACCCACTACCAATGCTCCCTCTTTTCCCTAACATCGCGCTTGACAGAATTAAAGGAGTCGTCCTGCTTTGGAGAATGATCCGGTTTGTACTAAAAGGGCTCCTAATAGTTGTTTGTTATCCTTTTGGTAATCTGACTTTTAAGGCTCCGAAGTAGATTTCTTTGGTTTCACCGGCCCTTTTTTATCCGTGTGGATTCCAACTAACATATGCCCTTCCCCTTTCTCCGCCGTCTCCCAGCTCCTCAGAGGCCGGGGAGCCTTTGCTGAGCTATGTCAGGAGCCGCCGCGCAAGTCAGCTCGATAGATTGTACTATACGTTCCGTTTCGAAGGAATCGATAGCTCGGAGCAAATCACTTAGCTCCGTGGTAAAAGGCCCCCCGGGGTACGGGATTATGGCGGTATGACCCGGCAACATAAGCTACGAATGTGCGACGAGGAAGATAGACCCTTGATCCTATTCATGATACGATCACCTTCAATTATCTGCTTTGGAACTGCTATGTCCCCTCGATAAACTTCGACGTCAGATATAGGGACAAGCGATTCTACAACCAACTAGGCTTGTTGGCTCAAAGGCATTCGTGTTCGGTTCGCGGAGTGTAGTAGTCACGAAAATCCGAGGAAGCTTATTATCTCGGCTTCGGGTATGGACATACCGCTCTTATTCCAGGTTCCCTCTATCGGGTCATATAGGAGGAATGAGCCTATCCCATTGTAATTACAAAGGTTTCCAACCGAATTAGTCATTCGAAAATTCTCAGTATTTGCTAGTATCAGTTCTCATTCTCAACCCAATAATTATTACTATTCTTAATATTTTGTCTAATAATAATAATGTCATCTTACGTATAAAAGAGAGGGGATCGAAGTTCCTGGCCCATATAGAGAGATAGATGAATCGATAAATGAAATAAATAGATATATATATATATCTATTTGGCCCGTAAGCTACTATTCTATATGAATTGCCACCTATATATATATATATATATATGTAATGTTCCAATCTTTTAAATTGCGGTGGTGGGAGAAAGTGAATATGGAAACGAATAGAGAAAGGGCAAAAAGTCAGTCGACCAACCAAAGGGAGGAGCAACGGCCTGAAAGATGCGTGCGAATAGGCGGCATAGAAACTTAATCTTGTATTAATCGACCCGGCACTAAGGGCCATATAAAAGCGGACGTAAGCCTCATCACACGGGATATCTGCTTGCATAACTTTTGCCATTCCATAATCCATAAAAGGTTTATTTTCCTACTTAGCGCTTAGGCCAGAAAGCGGACGCAATGGATATCCCTGGCCGCCTTGTAAGACGGATGACGAAAGGCTCACATACAACCGCCGCGGCAACGAGTGCTGAGGAGACTACGAAGGAGCGGGAAGGAACAACGGGCCGAAGAAGACGATAAACTTTGTGGGTCCGAAGGGCCAGGGACTGGCTGACAAGGCCCCTGGGAGGGTGGACTGTCAGACAGGGACCGGGGGGCCGTCGTCTATTACGAATCGTACCGGACCAATTTGCCCGAGTAAGAAGCTTAAACAGCCCCTCGAGCCGGCGAGGACGGAAGCGGATGTCCCTCCCGACGCCTGATATGCGCGCCTGGACGACCGATAACCGGTATAGGTCCTGCGCGAGGAAAAGTACAAGCCCACGATGTGCCAAGGCTGGCCTATCTGGGTTCTGCAATGAGGCCCGTTCCTATTTTCCATCAAAATGCCTAAAACCCTCCTCCGGACCTTGTTCTCCACCAACTTTTAAAACCCCTACTTCGTCATATACGCTGCATCATTCTCTGATTCAGCTTTTAAAACCAAAAGATTATGCAGTTCTTTTTCTTCGTATATTCAGAGCAGTGTATCAGGTAAAGAAAAAGCACAAGGCCCGGCGGGGCCCGATACGACATCATATTACGTAAAACACAGGCCCGTAAGGTCCGAAGGAGGCGAAACGGAATCGGCCAAAAAACGCCCGAACCGAACTAGCGATGCCGAATCGCCGAATCAAACCTTTTCGGGCCAAAGGGCACTTCTTTGTCTTAGCTCCCCCGGCCAGAAATGGCTTTACCGCGCACGATACCCAAAAACGCTCCCCGCGCACCAAGTGGTGCCACCCATGGCCCGTGCTCAATGGACGATAGGTTATGTGTTTGGCCTTTGCCAAAAGAGGTTCGGCAAAGGGCGTTGATCGGTGGCCTGGCAATCCCCACCGAGTCGGATAATCGGATTTCAATACGGCCGGTTTCGAGTGGGTTAACACAATGAAGAAATGAAAAAAATTGCGTGAAATACTTCAATTGATCCGGTTGAGGCCAAAGGTGTAAAACGTCCCACATAACATTTTTTTGGTTCTACTCCGTCCCGCTGATTCGGTCTCTCTAGGTTGGATTCGAACCAACGACCCAATAGTTAACAGCCATTTGCTCTAACCGCTGAGCTACTAAAGAATAAGCAGCGAAGGAAGGGATCGGGAGAAAAACAAAAATAAATTCTGGAGCCTTTATGCAAGCGTCCATTTTAGTCCGCGCCTCTTTCAACTGGATGAAGGTGGGGTGGCCGCCGGGCCCGACCGCCCGGAAACGAGTCGCGAACCCATTCAGGTTCGTATAGAAATCCAGCGGGTTGCACTACGCGTGTTTTGTTGAAGGAACTGAATAGATCCGAGTAAAATTTTTTGCGGTCTATAGGATTTGACACATCATTGACATATTCCAAAATGTCGTAGCGGGGGGAAATGGAAAATATAGATTTTTCCTTATAGTTGTCCCTTCCTTGTCCGACGGGGAGCTCGCGGAAAAACCGCCGCCGGCCGGGGGCCTCTCCCGTTGTTATAGATATATCTATATATTTCTCTATTCGAAACTTCGAAATAGGAGTCAATTCAGTCGCCGGCCCCCCGCGGCGGGCGGTTATCTCAATGGCGTTTCCTGACGAATTAGGACTGAGAATTTCTGAAAAATTCGGGACTAGGGGATAAACTACTTCAAGCCCCCGATGTTGCGTAAGCCGGGGGGGCTACCCACGTAACCGGAGGCACGTAGTTCTTCTTTATCAGCCATTCCTAGAAGTTTATGTTGGTCGAGTGTCAAAAAAGATATTTTTAACTCTTCCCGAGCACGTAGCGACTCTCTCTAAGATCCCGGCTAAAGCCAATTTCCATTTATCTTATTCCCCGCCCCATGGCCTTTCTTTGTATCCCGGTGCTCTACACCGCCGAGGTCGTACACACTGCAATAACCCGATCAGTTATCCATACCACCCGATGATGGTCATGGGCGGGCACTCGACCTGCCGTTTGAAATACAGGGGCCCTTGTTCTTCTTGCTGCGCAGTTTTTTCCCCGGAGCCCGTAGGTAAGGCTCTCCACGACTACTAATCAGCGGGTTCTGGAAGTAAAGAGCGGTAGGCCCTGTGAAGGGATTAGTTAGTTTAGCCGTCATAACTATTTTCATAATTATTAAGAGATTGACTGGACACGTGCTTAGCAGATCTATACTTCTTGTAATAATATTTTGCTCCCGCTTCGAGTTCATATACGAGCAAAGTAGCGCCCCCTGCGGCGGCGGGACCTAGAGCAGCTAGCGCCAACTGTAAGTAAGTTGGCTAAAGGCTTTAGGTTAACCGATTTATACACGAATAACGAGAATTGAACAATAAATAACTTATTGGTGAGGGACTACACTGGTTCACACCAAGCGCGAGCTGCCGGGTTGTTTCTTAACCGGGCGCATGTGCAAGGGGTAATAGGGAGATCCCGGACTTCTCTACGTTTGGTATAGGTCCCGCCGCCGCAGGGCAGGCCTCGGATTTCCAAGCATTTGGTACGCTCGAGGCCCATAGTGACGGAATGAACGCCGAAGCGATACTAAACTGATAGTTAGTCGCATAAAAAAAGATGAATTGGTAGATAGAAAATGCAAGTTCCCTATATGAATCAATTTAATAATTGCGAATTGTTTTAGCGGACTCCAAGCCATATGATTAATTTCATTTTTTCCGATCCTTAGCAAGGCGAAACCATCAAGCCGCTTCGTGGCCTGATGGATTTCAAGCCCAAGTCTTGAAAGGAGAAGCCCTACGGGCTTTACTCGAGGATAAAGAGAGAGATAGACCCGAGTTCCAGACAACCTCATTTGAAATTTTAATCGATACCATTATGTTTTACCAAAAAACGAATTGACAGCATTTTCAACGAACTTTTCTGATAGTATTCCGAAAATCTATAGCATTTTGTATGAAAACATCCTGACGTTTGACCCTAGTCGTTTTATGCATCGTAAGTACTATTGCCCCAATAAGTGCTACTAATAAAATTGGACTAGAAACCAGAAACAAGAAAAAATGGGTTGTATAAAGTAAATTGCCTAATGTCTCCAAATTAGTCCAACTATGTATCTTTCCAGCATAAACTGTATATGTCAGATAGGTCGCACCCGATTTCGTTGGTAATATTGGGATGTAATCATTATCTACCATTAGAAAGATTTCCAACAAAAAAATAAGTCCGATAATACCACCTACGGGTAAATAGCGCAATACATTCTCGTGAATTTCTTCTATCCTTATATGTAACATCATAACGACAAACAAGAATAAAACGGCAATAGCTCCTACATAAACCACTAGGAAAATCATAGCAAAGAAGTCGAGACCTAACAAAACGAGTAAACCAGAAGTATTGCGAAAAACTGGGATTGAAAATGAAACAGAATGAACTGGATTTTTGGCACGTATCACCATAGCGCCTGACACTAAAGCGAGGACCACAAAAACATAAAAAAGTATCGTGGTGAAATTTTCCCCTTTTATTTTATTAGCTGTGAACAAAAAATCTATATTTTTGCTGCGAACCGCGTCGTCAGCCCGAAATTTTCCAACGACGTACATATATATGTCTGAGATCTTTCCATTACGGCATTTGGCACGCTGATTATGAGTCCCAACTTCAATAACAGGAGATTACACCCATCGCGAGCTAGCCTCTTGAAACTTACACGAAATAGCTTCTACGAACCTCTTAAAGAGAGGAGGGTCCCGACGCAGCAGCCGCGCGCACCTCGTTATTTTCGCAAATCAACAAGAAGAGTTGACGAGCAGCTCTATCATTTGCTCGCGAGCTTGGTATCGCTTATTCAGACAAAGCCCCCGAGCCTTTAACCTAACGGGTAGAGCCCCGACCGGAGGAGGGTTGACCCGAACCCTTTGGCCCGGCGGGACGACTATAGGGAGAGGTGCTGCGCACTTCGTGGGCGGTCGCGCACTCCGTGCCTATAGTATCGTGGCCTTTGGGTCGCCGGTTAATGCCCTATCCCGCGTAATAGGAACCGTTAGGATTCGAATCCGGCCGCGTACCCGGGGGGGACTTCCACCAGACCCACAATTCCGGGTGTACCCGGGCGAGGATACAGTAATGAATGGAGACAAAGAAATCCTTCTTTTGTGATCCGGTAAACTAAAGCCTAAGGTCTCGAAACTAGCACCCGAAACGATTGAAAAACAACTAAGCCAAAAACATAGTGATGTGCTTAAGGATTCTAGCAAAAATATTGAACAGAGAGGGATCGCTATGAATAATAATAATAGCTATTATTTTACGCTGAAAAGATAATCTACGGAAAGTCCTCCCAATAAACCAGAGTATTTATTCATTAATACAAGGTTTCCGTTTTGCAATGGTCAAGGTTCGCATTTCTTCCATAGAATGAATTAGTACCAATTTTATATAAATGCCAGAAATGTAACAGATTAAAAGCATTACCAATAATTGGCGATATATAACAACAGCCTGGATTCATGGATGTTGAATTCATTGAAGTATCCTACTGGGGTGAGGGTCCACAAGGCCCACGGCGCCGCGGGTTAATTAGCGCTGAGGCCACCGCAATCACCCTCGTCAGAGTCCAGTTGCTTGTAGCACTCGCTACGAGATGAACTCACCCCGTGCCCTCGGTTTTGAACCTACGCCAGGTTGGGCGCCAACATCGCCGAAATGTTGATCGATCATCTTCATACCGCAAGGTACTCCCGCGTAGCCTGGAGGCGCCGAGAAAGCTCTGGAAGTAGATGGTTTTTTCATCGTCTCCGAGGTGATTTCGATAACCAAATGCGCAAGCCCATAGCTTGCGCCGATTCGACGCCGCGGCGGTATCCGCCCAGGCAATTGGCGAAATCGGTAAGGGTTTTTGTAGATTTTTCGTTCCTGCGGTGATCTCGTGGGACCTCCACCAGCTCTATTCGACCCGATATTGTTGCTTGAGTTGCCAAATCGCCGGCACCGGGGCCGGAATACCCGAAACTAGAGTATTAAGAACTCATACTGAAAAAGAGCCTCTACCTAAGGACCTGTGTCCCGGCAGTTTCTTTATCTTCCTATGAGTTCGTTTTTTTCCCCGTCAGTGTTTTTTCCTCCTTCCCTCTCCCCCCCTTTCTAGTTTTTCTTCCTTCTCCGTCTGACAGACATAGTCCGGGGGCATCAAAGTACGGCTTTGGCCCCTTCGTCGGACCCGGAGATCGCAGATACTGAAACTAACTTGGCGGAGGCAGTAGCGGATTTGGTTCGTTGATACAGCTCCGAGACCCCGGCAATATCTGAGACTGTGGCAAATTCGGTCCGTTGATAAAGCTCAGAGACCGGTCCTGAGACTTTATCGACGGATCTCATCCACGGGAGCATTCCACGAACCAAACTCGTGTAGTAGTGCAAGATGCCGCAAATTATCGAGCTCTTAGACATTCGGGACAGAGGAAATGCGACGCAATCCCATTTCACTGTCCCCGCCTGGCTCGGAAATTACATTCGGTAATTGTGATATAGCCCCTTTTCCAAGTCCCCTACCATCGGGGAGGAAGTAGAGCCTTGATACGACCGCCGGCCAGCGAAACAATCGCGGTCGGAAGCCCGAAGATCCGATTAAATCGCAAAAATCAAAACCAGACTCCGTACCTAGCTCGCTGCGGCGAGCTAGGTACGGATTCAACGGAGAGTGCTGTTGCGAAGGCCGGCAACTCCAAAGCTGAGGCGATCGTGAGTAAAACCAAAAGAGGAAGGCCGATGTATCGGAAAAAGTCGTAATCTGCGCCCTTCCAAGTATCGTACCTTCCTTTTTACGAATAATTCGGCTTTACATTCGCAAAGAGTGATCGTTACAGCGAAGTAGTAGAAAAAACCCACTGGAGCAATTTGTCCAATAGTAACATATGGTGCTTCCACGGGTCGACATCCAATCAAACCTAAAGGCGAGCGATCTGCTACAAGCAACCGAAACAATTTTTGGTGAATTGGTCAAAAAAATTGAACTACGTACATATGAAGTGTTAGTGAAAGGTAGAGCCAATAATGACACAAAAACTGGTCCTATGGCGGCTACACCCCCTAATTTGTTAGGTATACTTCGAGGAATCGCATAGACTGGTAGTAAGAAATACTATTCCAGCACTATATGAGCCGAGGTTTACATGGGATTTGCGGGATAGAGTCGAGAGTCCACCTTATACGGCCCCAGGTTTACCCTGTTTAACGATCCGGGATACTTCAGTGCTCTCCGAACCGTACGAGATAGTCGCCCATCACACGGCTCTCTAACCTGACTTTCTTCGGAGCTTCTTCAAACCCGGAAGGTCTATTCAACGCATATTCCTTCCCTTTCGAGCGCCCATTACACGGTCCTTGGAAGATGGCCTGATAGACTGCGTCAAAGTGAAGCTTGCCAAACGGTAACCATTCAGTAAGTACATAGGCCCCTTCCCTACTGTTTGTTATCAAGCGATTTTTTTTTACTAGGTCCCTTTCGTTCGCTTAGGTGGGCAGGCCCCTCTTCCTAGGGATAAAAGCAACCCCTAGGACCTCACCGTTGTTTTCCACACGGCGGCTCGTCCCTTATTTTCTACATAAAAATAGGGATAAAAACTATTTCATCTACGGAAGAAGTTATACCCAATGGATTATTGGAACCATATCGAGATGCAGCCGGATGAAGGATACTAGCACCTACTATTATAAAGGGAAGTAAGTAATGAAGGCTGGAAAAACGATTTAAGGTCGCATTGTCTAGCCGCCCCAAAGCCAAGTTACTTTCTATAGTGTCTCCTACGATAGGTATTGCGCCAGCTCCATGAAGAGGACCCCGAGATACTACGTATCTGATAGAAGCTGGTACCGTAATCGAGAATAGCGTGACCACTCCAAGACACCGAACTAATTTGCTAGGACTCGCATAACTTTTGTAATATGAACGACGAAAGAAGGAATATGAACCACGATAAAAACATACTGGCTCCATTAGCATGCATATAACGAAGCAACCAGCCTATTTTCACATTTCTCATGATGTATTTTACGCCTAAGAAAGCTACATTCATATGAAGTGTATAATGCATAGCTAAGGAAACCCCTGTAAGTATTTAGATAACTGAACAAGGGCCAGCCAACGAACCAAAACCCCACCAATAACTTATATCGCTAGGAGTTGTATAATCCATCAAGTTATTGTTAAGTGTGGAAGATATAGGTTGTTTAAGAATCGATAGTCGTCTCGCCATAAATTTCGTGCCTTTTTTTTGCGTATCATGGAAACTTTGTCTTCTTCATGATTGATGTCACGCATAATGGGCAGGATTGACCCATCAATACAAGGCCCCGCCGGGTTGAGAAAAATAAATATAGATTTTTTCTCCCTTCTATAGCGCCACCTCAAGCCCGCATTGACGGAGTCCATAGAGCGAATAAAAAGAATTCTTTGGCGATGTTTCGAAGCATTTTAACCTTGCTTGAGCTGCTATGGCCTGCTGGGCTTAGCTCTATCCCCGTAAGGGCAGAGGGGAGGGACAGCTAAAAATATATATTTTTTTTGCTTGTCGTTTTATCCTCCGAAGTTTATGATTTCCACATGCTGAGTAATGCTCGTGTAGTTTTGTTTTGCGCACCCTTGCGGGTAGCGCATGAGTACCCAACCCCTGATTCTCAGGGGCGAAAGGGACCATTGGTGTGCATTGCTTTGCGTCAGCAACAGCAAACCCGGTTCTTTTATTCCGGTTGATTATGACGCGCGAAGGAAGTGAGGCTCTTTAATGAAGGTTTATAACATCATTTAGGTAAATACATAGCAAAATTGTGAAAACATAAGCCTGTAGAATGGCAACACCTAATTCTAAACCAGTTGATGCGAATACTATAAGGAAGGGAGCAAGCTGCGCCAGATACAGAATACCCCCCATGGATAGCATGGTCCAAGCGAACCCGCTTAAAATCTTGACTAAACTATGACCAGCCATCATATTGGCAAATAAACGTATTCCTAAGCTTAATGCACGAAAACAATAAGAGATTAACTCAAGAAGTACTAAGAAAGGTGCTAACGGTAGGGGTACTCCTTGCGGTAATAAGATACTAAAAAAATGGAGCCCATGTGTTTGAAATCCAACTATGGTTATTCCAATAAAAAGAGAGAATGAAAGACCTAGGGTAATTATAAAATGACTCGTTACTGTAAAACTATATGGTATCATACCGATAAGATTACAGAATAATAAAAAAGTAAAGGTGACATAGATGAGGGGGAAAAACCGTTGTTTCACCGGAGAAGCACCACTTATTTGTTCGTTCACCAAGTTAAGCACAAAATCATAAATCATTTCCACAAAGGATTGCCAAGCATTTGGTACTAAGTGTCCTCCATTCAGGGTGACAAAATGAACCAGAAGCAATACTAAACCGATAGTTAGTAGCATGAACAAAGAGGAGTTGGTAAATGGGAAATGCAAATTTCCTATATGAATAGGAATCAATTGAATAATTGCAAATTGTTCTAGCGGGCTGCACGCCATAATTGATTCTATTTTTTTTAGAAAAGTAGGCCGCTGATAGCGACCCACCATAAATAATAAGAGATGAAAAATTGAGTTTGGGCGAGAAAGGCCTATTATTTTTTTGGATAACCGGTGCGGTGGGAAATGCCATTACCCGGCCTAAGCATTACTGGGCGGGAATCAGAAAAGGTTCTGTGATAAGCCGCCCGCTCGGTCTACTATACGGGAAGGCCCGACGCATAACACACAAAATTTAGCTACTTCCCATAGCTTTTGATGGGGCCAAAGAAGCGGTTTGAACCGTAGAGTTTCTCATTATGAATTTCTTTCCATGTCGAATCCAGAAAATAACCAAACTGAGGTAATAAACACCTATAAACAAATTCGAACCGGCCCCTACGAAAATGGAAATATTACATAAGAATGAATCCTTATCTAGATATTTTCCAGGAACAAAAAGGGATACGTATGGGAATTCCAACAATTTGATACTAATTGACCTTTCTAACAGTAAAACAAATCTGATTTCATCGGGCAAATAAGTTTGCGTAAATTATAGAGCCATTTCCGATCCGTAAGGCCAAAGAAGCACGTAGTGCCCGCAAAGGAGTGTTTTTCGGACCCAATGGGTCCGAAAAACACTCCTACGAAAGAAAGGGCGAAGGGTTCGGCATGAAGACCCGATAGGGGAGAGGCCGATACCCGCGCGCGTCTTGGACCCGCGTAAAATTTTTCTCTTCATACCCGGGGCGATTAAATCAATTGAAAAGGTAATCCGAGTAATCTCTATATGAAATAAGTGAATTAGCTCGTACCATATCAATATTCTGATAACCAATAGTCTAGTAGTTTATCCCTTTTTTGTATCATATCATCCAGTACTGGAAGCTTTCCAATCGCTGCGGGCCTACCTATCGAATTGACAGAATATGGCGAAACAATCAAAGTGAGATAAAATTTGGCGCATAGTCAGATATTTCATTGCCAAGTGGAAATTAGGAACGAAGTTTAGGATGGTGTATCTGCCTAGGTATAGCAAGAGATCACCCTGCCAGATCGAAATGAAAAAATGTTTTCAGTTGCTCGCGGGTGAGCTTTTTTATAATCGATAAAGTAGATAGTTTACCACCATCTATAATGGGAGAAACTACGATTGGCTTCAGCAAGTTTATGAAGATCATCCCTTTTTTTACGGGCAATCCCCATCTTTTGGGAAGCCTCCAGTATCTCAGAGTATAAACATTGATCCAAGCTTATGCTCTTTTTGCCCATACGTCGTTTGGCTGCTGATTCGAGCATCCAACGAATAGCTAAGGTTTCTTGACGATTCGTTGCTGTAATAGACGGTACTAATCGAGTAATGCCTGAGATTCGTACTTTTTTCACTCCACAAATAGGCTTGACATTTTCTATCGCGTTAACCAAAAGTTTTATGACATCGCCATGAGAAGCTAGACGATGAAACGTTTTATAAACAATAGCACGAGATCTCGTTTTTTTCCCATCAATCATGCAAATGTGAACCAATTTTTTTATTAATTGTTTTTGTTTACCATTCAAGCCCCGGATATAGCCCAAATTGTCTGAGCAATTGTATGTGCTTGCCCCACGGCCCCTAGGTCTTGATGGCAAAAGCCCTCCCCGGGCATAGCATGAATATCTACGGTGGGATAAGCAAAGCGCATAAAAGCTTTCTGTTTCGCGACAAAATCTATTTCTTTTCGTTCCCACCCCCTCCGAAAGTCCTGATGAGTGAAACCAATCGAGAGATGAACTAAAAACACAGTTGAAATTCGATTTTTCGAATAAATTCATATATAATCTTTGGGTTTTTTCGTACCATATTTAGATCTGCCTCGACGTCGACCCGGTATTCCTTGAAGATCTTTAACTCCTCGAATACAATGGTATTTTACGCCTGGCAAATCTTGCACTCTACCTCCTCGAACCATAACCACAGAATGCTCCTGCAAATTATGACCTTCGCCGGGAATGTAAGCAATTATTTCATTTCGATTGGTTAAACGTACCTTAGCTATCTTGCGTAAAGCTGAATTAGGTTTTTTTGGCGATCTTGTTGAAACACGCAGGCAAACCCCCTGCTTTTGAGGACATCTATTTAAAGCTCGAGTACGCTTTGTGCGTCGTTTCGACTCTCTGCCTTTACGAACAAGCTGATTCATTGTTGGCATATTTCGCTTACTTCGTTTTTTTCCATTAATTTTTGAATCCTTCGGACCCGAGATTCGGCTCAAAATCGTTTGATTAATCCCCAAACGATAAATATGAATTTCTAGATATTTTCAAGCCCTTTGGCCCCGTACTCTCCTTCCTACGTCCTGTCGGGGAGACTTCAAAAATTTTTCATTTTGTTTCTGCTCCTTGCGCCGCCTTTCGCCCTATCGCATATCGCTCAGCCGGGGTCTGTTACGATTCATCCATAATAGGTAGAACTGATTTTACGTCACCGAACCGTACGTACTAGTTTCGCATCCCTAAAACGTTACAGAACGGGGATTTGGGTGGCCTGCGCCTACAATTACTAGTCTTCGGGCGACGGCCCCCTAGGGGAGGGGGGTAAGAGGCCACGGCGGAGCCCCAAAATAAACTTCTTATTTGCTAGCATCAGTTTCATTATGCTAAGAGAGTTGACGAGAAAAAGAAATATCTTCCTCGTGCTCAACTGAATGGACGCCGGAGGTGCCCGATAAAGTGAGTCCGACTTCTTTGCCTTTGTCGTTTCGAAGTCCTGTTAAACACCAGCCGACTAGCCACTTTTCTCTCAAGTCGCACTGAGACCGTCTTTTGAACATACGACGCCGATAAGCGAGTGAAAAAGCATCTCCTCCATCCCCGCTCGAAGGTCGGAAGCATTTGGCACTGAAGAATAGTAGGTTAGCGTCCGAACAGATCGTCATCCCCGACTCCCACCAAGTCTCGCGCGCGCGAAGAAGAGGATTAGCTAAGTCTGGACGTACCTCATGGATGATGCTCGTCCACGAACACGGATCTCATCCAACCCCCGCCGTCAAGCTTTTTATCCCGTTCCAGCAGCTGCATATTGTGCGGAATGAATGGCACATTACATTGATGGTGAACTCGGGATACTCCTATTGGTAGCCGGGCTAGCATATTCTTCGGGCCAGCCAATGTGGTAACCAACCGGAGTGGTTCTGTAGGGTACGATGCTAGTACAAGGGAACGGGGACCCGTAGACGGCGACGGCCATGAACCTCTCGCTTCTCTGCACGAGATAGCGTTATTAGTATGTATCGCAGATTGGAAGATGAAGAAGATTCAATGGATGGAGATATTTTTTATTTATTTTTATTTCGAAAAGAACGAGTAAATTTACCGATTTGCCAGAGGAACGCAGTGGTGGGTACCCAACCAAGGAGTAACGTAGTCGGGGAGGTATGAAATCACAAACTCATTTGTTTGATTATAAGTTTTTCTCCCGAAGCGCAACGATTCGCTCAGCATCATGCCTTCACCGGTAGAGCGAGACGACTTCTTCTCGGCTTTACCAAAACCACCTTATCTCCATGTCGTCGTAGCTCTCTCCCAAGAGTTTTGGGTATTCGAAAGTTTGGGCATCCATTGTATTTTCGTGCTGTCCTAACGAATCAGATAGATTTCAATTTCGTTCCTGTTGCTTAAAACCCAACTCTGTTTACTCAATACGTTCGTTTGCACGTATCCCCTCCATACGTTTCTTTGATCGTTGCGGGGATAACTCGATCTCGTCTTCTTTATGCCTAAAATATGCACCTATAGTCTACGAAGCGACCCCTTCCCGCAGGGCAGATGCTTAACCTGCGATAGGTTTCCAATTTTCACTTGCAGTGCGCAGCGCATCACTGCTGGCCGGCGCCACCCCTAATTGAATATCGGTAAATTCATCGTCCATAGCCACCACCGATACGTTCCCAGGGCGCATTAGTAAACTATTTAGCACTTTTCTTTCGGTGCGGATTCCGTTTTAATGTAGTGTAGGTGGAGCCAAAGGCTCATACGAGGGGGATAGAGTAAAGTTGCGGTTACGCTAATGGTGAGGAAGACACGAAAACATAATCATCAATGTCTGATAGCGGATAGACCGCTCGAATGTGCAAATAATGCAATTACAAGTAATGAAAGTTGTTGGAATTGACAATAATAAATTTCGGAATTGAGACATTAAAAAAGACACTTTTGAAACCAATGAGATTCGTGAAACCAAAAAAAATGCCAGAAAACCATGCAAGTAAAAAAATAATGAATTCGAAACAGATATCTTCAAACTTGAGTCAATATTGAACAAGTGAATAATTCTATACCGAACGGAAACCGGGATAATTAAAAGCATTGAAGTTTATTCTTCTTTTTTGTCGAAACCGCCATAAAGCCCTTTTCCCCCCTCTTTTGGAGCAACCTCAGTGAGGGTAAGGAAGATTATCCCTTACGGGATTTGAACCCGTGTCTTCGACATGAAAAGCCGATGTCCTACACCCCTAGACGAAAGGGACGAAATCACTTCAAAAAAAGGTGTGCCTAACGGTGGCCCAAGTCTACTATTTCGTCCCGGAGTGGAAGCATAAAAACGAAAATATTTTGGGTTTTTTCTCGGTGGTCCGTATTCACCGGAGGTATCCGCTAGGCGGCGAAGCCCGAAGCATTACGGGGCCCGTAGACCGAATGGCTCCGCGGCGGGTCAGCCGCTTCATCGATGGAAATAGATATCAAAGTCAGAAAGGACTTTTTGTAGCGTCTTTTTACTCCCACTCAGCAGTATACCACATCCGTTTGAGGTTGCGAGACAACCATTCATTGTGTTGCGCTTGAAGTGTTTAGAAAGATTCTCAAGTAGAATGGAATTGCCCGTTGTATATTTCGAGGTCCGAAGGTCGAGACCCGCGGGGGTTTTGCGTATTCGAGATGATAAATTACAGGTTCAAGCTCCCCGTACGCAACGACTTATAGGAGAATAGCGCCCCCTCGTTCAACAGTGACGCTGGATTCGCAAAGAGGGGGGTAGGGTATAGTAAAACCTTTACGGGTTCCAATACTGGAAGAGATGTATATATCCCCTTCGATCATACCGCCGGATGAATAGTCCACGTAACGCTTCAATGTTCGATTCTCTATCAAAATCCGAGTTTCTCTCTGATGTTGTTCACAAAGGGAGTGCGCACGATGAATAGGATTTTGAGCAGCACCTGTAGCCGTCGCAAACGAATGACTATTTTCCTATCGAGATAACTCCAAATTATTTGCTTCGGATTTTTCGTCTTTATCGGATGTATCGAGACCCAATTTTAGATCGATCATGCTATGTCGACCTTACGGCGTATTGCGCGTATTCCCGCCCACAATTGTAGCCCCCATTCAGTAAAGATCCTGAAAATTCAACCCATACATTTTTCGCGAAGCACTTTCTACTAGAGCAATCAATTATCGCACAGGCTCTATAAACCCAATCCCGACTCTATATGCTCTTAGTTTATTGGTGTCATTTTCGAAAAGAACGTAATAGTACGGAAGAGCAAGACACGTCATAAGTAAATGATGCCGTTGTGAAAAAACGGCAACTGGCCGAATGTAATAACCAAAAGTCATACGAGCATTTTTTTCGAATAAAATCTGTAAGCTACTATTGGTTTCGAAAAATCTCAATAGGTACTCCACACTTAGGATTGACGGTTCAGAAAACAACAAGTTTTCTTGTTGCATAATAGTATTCTTATTTATGATTGCAAAGTATTTTTTTTTATTTTGACGAAACCCGTGCACTAGAAAGCCCTTCCGCCCGATAAACGCAGAACGAATAAATATATATCCCTAGGCTCTGGGGGAGCTTCAGCCCTATACCCTATCGAGGAGATAGCCTCTTCTCGCCCTCTCCCATAAACCGGTTTCCCTTTTTTCGCCAGTTTTTTCCCCTGACTCTGTCTGACAGTACCCCGCGCTATGGGCCTTTTGTCTCGGCTTCAACTCTATCCCCGACACGGGAATGGAAGAAAACTGAGATCCGAGAAACAAAAAATATGAGAGATGAACAAAGGGAAGAGAAGCTTATCGCGCCTTCTACTTGCTCCGCCGATGATCACGAACATTTCGTGCCTGTTAAACAAAAGACCCGGTACCTCCAAGCGGAAAAAGGGACTTGAACCCTCAACCTTAGCCTTGGCAAGGCTATACTCTACCATTAAGCTACTTCCGCCATAAATTGAGATATATATACATGACTTGGCACAGGGCCTGATGGCTCCTCCCTCCGTCCGCCTCACGGCGTACCAGTCAGGCCTTGGATCTCTGCCCCCCTCTCCCGGAGCCAGAGACTGGGGGAGGCCAAGTAATTTAATACTCATATCTAGTCCTATACCGAATTTTGGGGTAAAGCCACCAGGCTCTAGTGGTACCTGCGGCGAGCAGTCCACCACATGTATGGGAAAATTACCAAACTGGCGATAGTTCACACCACTCCCAGGGACCATTTACGGTTTGGAACCCCATCTTTCTCTCGGCGCCACGAGTCCATAATAGTCGGACAATACGAGAGCACAGTGTGCTTAAGCCATTAGTCGGGGGACGTAGGTATATATATTTTTTATTTCCCATTTCTCGCAGCCTTTCCCGCAGCGGCAGAGCTAGAGAACGTCTGCTTGGAACTAGTTATTCTCTACTTATCTGACGTATCCTCTACTTATATGACGTATTCTCTTAGTCCAATCCGATGGATAGGTCCATGCTTGGAAAGATTCGAACTCTCAACCCCCAAATCCGTAGTTTGGTGCTCTATCCAATTGAGCTACAAGCACTAGTTGGCTATTCTTAAGCACTACGTGTCGTATACGCTTGATCGCTGCGGGATAAATATAAAATATCTATATATATATATATATATATATATATATATAGATATATATAGATATAGATATTTATGCTTCATCCTATTAGCTTAAGCTGCGGTATAAAGCATCGTAAATAGCCGCATGACTAGCGTATTGCGTTATTAGCCGTTCGTGCCAGAAAACTGCCCTTTTTTGACCCCCCCCCCTTAACGTCCCTAGATCTCACTTAAATAAAACCTACCTCAGAGTGCTACGCCCTACGGGCAGAAAAATCTATATATTTTTTTTCCGTTACAGTTTCCCGCCAAGTCGGTCAACATCTTGATCGCAGTCCCGCAGTCTAGCCTCGTACGGTCAGTATAACGCGCTAGTAATCAACCATCAAGCGATTGTTTTTCGATTAGCAATCAATCAAAGACTAGCTCTCGGTGAAATTTTATTGCTATTTTCGTTGGAGGGGGATGGAGAACGAAATAAAAAAATTTTTTATCCTTTTGACGAAAAAAAAAGTGCTTACGCACCTTCGGGTTTACCCGAGCCCTCCCTGCAGGCCTTAACCCGAACCCTATGGCCTAAAAGGCACTCGCCCAAGTGGCTTTTAATACTTTTAAGCAATTTCCAGCTATCGAGGTTCGAGGGAGACGCCATTTGTGTAACTTAAGCACTGATCCGCTCTGTCCCAAAAGGCCTAGTCCTTGGCGGGGGGACCCGCCCCGAAAGTTAGGGACTTGACCGAGCCGCCGCCAGGCTCGGGAGTCGAGTAGGCGTAGCCCTACCCTGCAGTGGATGAAAGAAAACGGTTCAAGTACCGAGGTAAGTTTTTCTTTATGAAGATTATGGATCCATAAGTTCTATTTGCATATGCATCCGAGGTGGTGCCCGACCAAAGGGAGAGGATCTATTATGTGTTTTTGCATTCGACGTTTCGTCCAATAATGTTTTTCCCCCTTTTCTATGTATGCGGCTTTCGGAGTTGAAGTTCCTTTATTAAGTGCAATCTATCTCTTCCTTAATGGGATGACCTTCGGGATTGCATGTTTCACCGGCATTCTATAAATGGCTCGAGCGATCGATAATTTATCGCTACCCAGCTGGGGAGATAGGGGAGGGGGCGGGAAACGCGCCGTTTTCGGCTATCGGAAGGCACGGCGTAGGTAGAGCTACATATTGTGCCGGTCGGACGATCGACGACCTAATTAATGACTGGCGGATGGAGACTTATGCAAGGGAAATATCTAATCACATGCAAAAGGCCCCAGGACTTTCGACGCAAGCAGATCTGAACAGGATTTGGCAGCAATCCGGATATAAAATGGGCCCATCCCTTACGAACAGGGTTTAAGATGTCTTATCGAAAGCTTTCTCGAGAGCGCGTGTCACGGATGTAATTACTAAGAAATGGGCGATAAAGCACGCGTATTCTTTCTCTTCAGAGATTTAGGGCTACTAGATGCTTCTCTCAGGCCAACATCTAGAACGTGATCTCTATTTGTATAGTTAATAACTTGCCCCTGTGATTATTGCTGGCTTCGCTGCAGTCATCGCCTTGTAAACCCCCACCCCTAGTACTTCTTTCTGGGCCAACAGCTACAATTTGCCCAGGTTTCCTTATATATACGACATAGGCTCTTGCGGTGGCCAGAACCATGACATTGCGGTTGTATCTTCACCCTACCGATCCCGACGGACACCTTACTTCTAATTCCATCAGATCCTTTCTTTCCGGCGGCTAAATCGGTAACAATCGGTAAAAGATGAATAGGAAGCGAACATCAACTCAATGCAAAAAACGTAGACATGATCCGACAAACACTACGTGCCCTGGCAATATCGTGGTTTTTGGGGCTTGGATCCCAGCCTTTATTTTTAAAATACGAAGTATACTTGGGAGAGGCAGGATTCGAACCTACGTAGAAAACCTTCAGCAGATTTACAGTCTGTCGCTTTTAACCACTCGGCCACTCTCCCTATGATAAGTAAGCTTATATTTTACGGCGGTGCCACGGGACGAAGGTCAATCTACGCGTGTAGCGTTGTTCCTTTGGACTAACTAAACAAGATGTACCGTTGGTAGATATTATTCATTCCGCACTTTACGCATCCTACAGGATTTGAACCTGTGACCCTCAACTTAGAAGGTTGTTGCTCTATCCAACTGAGCTAAGAATGCGCCACATTACTAACCACTTTGCAGAAAAAGAGTGAACTCCAGAGAAGAAAGAAGCTTGCTTCTTTCTTCTCTCCCGCTTTATCCGCATCGCGAACGAAGGCTGAGAAAGAACAAAGGGTCGATGGGGTGAAACGAACAAAAAAAGATTTTTTCTCGCTTTGCGTCCCCTTTCCCGGTTTGGATCAGGTTCAACACACGACGAAATATAATGAATTTTGTATTAAAAACTATTCTGTAGGAAATTCTAATTATAATTCGTGTTTTTCGTATATTGATTCGCTCCAGTTTCACATAGTTTACATCTCATTGGTTCCCAGAAGGAGACGGCGGCCCCGGGGCATGTCGCGGAGTGCGGCGGCATAACGCATAGCATGGAGGACTATATCATATAGAATACACGAAATTGGAATTTCGTATACGGATAAATCATTGGAAATAGTATATACATATACAGAAACTGAAGTTTCGTATATATATATACATATAACTTCGAATGGCATATACAACATATGCAGAAACTTCAGTTTCGTTTATATAATCGCTTCTCACATTCGTTGTCGGGGTGCACGCCGAAAGAATTTATGTGAAAAAAGCTACCGAAGTTACTATCCAGTTGCAGCAGTCAGAGGCGTTTATGTGCTAATCCGCGTTTATTATACCTATACCCCCAACCCCAAATTTTGTTTGAAAGTTACTCATTTCTTCGGAGTGCCCGAGTTAGGCCGCGTATCGTACACCTTTATGTTTCTCTTCCCGTACGCAGAACGACAGCGCGTACTGGACTTTTCCGAGCCTTTCATTTATTCATGGATAGTCCGCGCAGTTTGCAGTTGATACGTTCTAAACTTAATTATAGCCTTTGCGGTTCCTTCGAGGTAATGACAAAGCCATTTGTGGAACACTCCGTAGATCGGGGTTATGGGACAGCTCACATCAGCGATCATCCAGCAGCCGCGAATGTCTACCGGATTTAAGCGTTGTATTATTCGATGGAGGACTCGACCCTCGACCAGGGGCAAACCATTGAGATAAGAACAAGGTGGATGCAGCCAATTATATCGAGTCGATGAAATCGTCCAATAAAGAACCAGATCCGTGGCAAATAAAATATTTTCGCAACAGCGTCGGCACAAACGCATATGAGATGTTATTTGGGAAAAAAATAATATGAAACGGAAGACCGAGCCGGGTAGAGAGATGATGGAAGAGGAAAACGTAATGGAGCACGGATAACATAAGGCTTCCATTTCGTGTATACAGAAATAATAATAGATAAATCGGGAAATTTGGGTGGGAGCAAATTAGAATCATTATATATGCATATACGACGAATCCATAAATCGAGGGATTGAATCCATAAGTCGAGAGATTGAATCCATAAATAAGGAGATTGAGGTAAGAGTTAAATCCGTAAATTTGGAGCAAATAATAATATTTAATCATATGAGTTCACGAAGTAATAGATCCTACAGGAATTCTGGGCCACCATATTGGATAAATGGGTGGGAACGCCACCACATTAGATGAATGGATGAAAATCGTCAAGATTTAACCATTCATATAATCTTGTGGCCCGTTGGGGAAGATTTCACCGACCTCTTCAGTAACCGGTTGGATTGGCCACTCCTGCGCGGGTGTTACTTCCGTCTCTTTGCTGAGGTCAGATGGGCGGCGGCCAGACCTTGGACCCTTCGATTGTTATGGCTATTTGGAAAACAAAATAGAGACTCGTGATGATATATGCTCGTAATGATATATGTAAAAACTCTACCCAAATATCCCTCTTTCAAAGCGCCATCAATGATTCCCATTATACGGCAGACGTGCTCCCTTTCTTCTTGCGGTTTTATCCCTTTTGCCTCCAAGGTTTTAGATAATGTATCTGAAACCTCGTAAGCTTACAATAAGTATTTACATAAAAGCGGGATCGTACCAAAAATCTTTGAAAAGGCATAGATAGGATAGTATTAATTTAAATTTATTGGTTGATTGTCAATAAGCCATTCTTTTATAGCTGGATCGCGGTCCCGGGAGATGAATTGAATAAAATGATATACGAAAAAGGAGGGGATTAGAGAAAGCAACATAGTAGTTAATATCCGAGAAGTCTAGCATGGTAACGGCAATCGGGAAAAAAAGTACTACGCACAGACTGGTATAATTTTCGTATATCCAAGTAAAGGAGTCAAATATTTGCGAAAAAACAGTAAATGGTGGACATTATTTTTTCCCGGGGGGTTTCCTTATACCAGATTGAGCAATAAAAAATCAAGCAAAGAGGACCCCGAGTCCTAAGGTGTCTCGAAGGGTTTCCCGCAGGTCTCTACACCCCCCCTTCTAATCGATCCAGCGATTAAATGAGCACGCCAAAAGTAAGCCGGCCCGTAGCGTGCAATACGTTTTTCGTGACAAGCAATTCATTGGGTTTTTTGGGCTACGGTTTCTTTTTGATGGACTCGGATAAAATAAAAAGCTTTTTGATTTTACCGATAATTCTCTTAGGAAGATAGAACTCATAATTGAAGGACGAACTAGAATCAACGATTTTACACCGAAAAACCTTGTTTGCTTTCAAATGTTAGACACTTCAGTTAAGTTAACTTTTTTGATAAAGACCGTCTCACGGCGGAAAGGTAAGGCCTTCCAAACAAAGCGGCTTGGCCCCGAATCATATGTTTTTTATACGAATTCAAATTAATGGTTCGACCCCGGGCCAAGTGAAGTCGTCTGGGCTCCGTTGCCCTTGGCTTAACCCCCAACTCTCAGGGCCTCTGAAGAAATGCGTAGGAAGGGCCGAAGGATCCGACCGAGTCAAGGTGGTGCCACTATCGTCCCGCAGCGAAAAGCCCGATGACAGCCTTGTTTGAGCCGCACGAGAAAAAAATATACATATTTTTTTTGCTCTCCCCGTGGGGTGGCCCTTTGGATTTAAGACCAGAGGGCCACGAAATCAGAAAGCCTTTTATGCACTACGGGCCTGCGGAGAGCTGAAGCCTTGAGGGGGGATTTATCTATATATGCTAGAAAATCAGCGGCGAAGATTTTTTTTCGTGCTGCGCCCTCCCCCCTATAAATCATTAAGCTCATAGACATAGGCAAAGTGCCATTTGGTGAGTAACTAGGAACAGGGGAGAGGGGTATAGGAAAAAAAAAGTAATAAGAAAGACAGTGATTGCTAGTAGTAACGATTTTTCACGATCCATGGGTTTATATAAAATCCATGTTTCGGGTGTATCAAAATACATTATTTTCACAAAGCGTATATAATAAAAACAACTGATAACGCTAGTAACTACTCCTATTAGGGCTAGTAGGTAGGCCCCACAGCCTAAAGCGGCGAAAAACAAATAGAATTTGCTACAAAATCCAGCTAATGGGGGTATTCCTGCGTATGAAAACATAATAATAGACAGGGTAATAGCTAAAATAGGATTAGTTTTGGCTAAAGCACCTAAATCTGCTATATATTTGAAACGATTTTGACGTAACGCTAAAACCATAGCAAATGCATTAACGGTCATTAATACATAAATAAAGGTACCAATTAGTAGTGATTGAATCCCTTCTATGGTTCCGCATGAAAAACCAATTAAAAGATAACCTACGTGGCCAATAGAACTATAAGCTAAAAGTCTTTTGACTTTGTTTTGGGCCATGGCGGCCAGTGCTCCTAAGATCATGGAAGCAATGCTGCAAAAAAAGAATAGTTGTTGCCATGTTGGATCGTAGAAACTATAAATAAAAACACGTAACATATTGGCAAGAATAGAGATTTTAGGTGCAATCGAAAAGAATGCTGTAACTATAGTAGGTGAACCCTCGTATACATCGGGTGCCCACATATATAGAGTCAAAGATACATTCATCGAGTCGCGCAACAAGTCAATAAAAAATCTATATTTTTCCCATCCCCTATTGGTTCGAGGGCTCAAAAGCCCTTCAATCGGGAAGCGCTCCCCCTCTGGTCGAGTGCTATGCACCTCCCTATCCCGAAGCACCCTCCCCGCGCACTACGTGCCTATGGCCGCCAGGGGCGGGGGACTGTAAGTAAGAATAGGTGCGCAGCACTTTGTGGGTGGTTGCGAGGGAGATTTCTTTAGCTTCACAGGGTCCTCCTCCAAAAGGTCGCCGGAAATGGCTCGTAGATTTATTCCCGCGCACTTATTTTCTGGCCGGGGCGAGCGGGAGAGGCCGATAGGTAAATTTTTCTGTTTTGCAAAAAAAGGGCCGGGCACTGCCAGACAAAAAAAGGGATGATTCTGAGAAGATTCTGGAAATAGATATATATATTTTCTATTTGTTGCTCACTCGCTGTTCGCTTGGCAAACGGTTGAGAAAATTCCCAAATGACTTACTACAGTGCTCTCCGAACCGTACTAGATAGTGGCCCATCATACGGCTCTCTAACTCTACTTGACTCTCGGATTATATATCCAAAGGGCGCCGCCGCAGCACTATCCCTGTTGGGAAGGGAAAGCGCAGCGAAAAGTATATATTTTTTTCAACCGGCAGGTCGAGCTCCCCTGGGCCTCTACCTCTTCGCGCCTTCGGACCCTTCTTGCTTTCAGCCATTCCACTCCACACGCAGCCGGATCCACTTGGATCACCTGGAATGATATCAGTTGATTTTGTAGAGTTCAACCCGCCGAGTATAGGCAGGTACCGCATAGACCCCTTCCCTTCTGTTGCTGCCAGCGCTTCACTGAGCGGAGAAGAAAACCAGTTTTCTTATCTCGCTTTCGCACTCGATTGCGGCCGAATGAAAAAAAATATTTGGGCCCTAAGGTACTAAAGGTCCTCTGACTTCCAGCCGGGGATTTATTTCACCGTTGGATCTCGCCGGTACAGCCTATGGGTTTTGGTGCCTTGAGATATCGTTTTGTTAATTGTCCCCAAAGAGTTGGGTAATCAGCTTCCATGCAGTTTACAGCTCCAATCTAGACCTTGTCGCCTTTTCACCTCGACAGGCAGGAAGCACACCAGCGTACGTTCGCGCGTTTCCCCTTCGACGGGTGAACTGGGTAGCCAGTTGACAAGAAGATAACTCCGATTCGCCAGGCGGGCTTATCTCGTGTGACACTATTAGAGCTCACGCGGTGCTATTGAGCAGCAAAGAACTATTTAGGGCGCTCTCAACCGCGTTTTTGTGACATGCTATGGTCTCAACGCTCTCACGAGGTAGTGATGAGTTCTCCACGCTCGGCGCACAGGGCGCCCCGAAAGTATTGAGATTGGCCGCAATCTGTCGGTACCCATAGGCCGTCTAACGGCCGCCCGAAAAGGAACTGCAGTGATCTTGAATAAGAAACCTACAGCGATAAATAAAATTCCCATAAAGATACCACTAGATTGAGCACCGAACAAAGTGATTTCATATCCAGTGAAAATCTTAGCTAATTCCTCAAAGTTGGTAACTCCAGTAAACCCATAAATCATGGAACAACCAAACAATAATATTCCGGAGGAGAAAGCACCTAAAATAAAATATTTTAAGCCGGCTTCCGCGGAAAATTCAGAGTCTCTTTTTGATGCTGCGATCACATAAAAACATAAACTTTGAAGCTCAATAGCTAAATACATGGCGATTAAATCATAAGCCGAGATCATAAAGAGCATACTGCAAGTAGAAAATAGAATTAATACAATAGATTCGAAAGCATTCGAACTCTCCTGTTTGGAATAATCCAAACACATAACAATGGTACTAACCGTACTTAATAATAGAAAAATTTGGCAGAAATATGTAAAATTGTCTATTATTAAATTATTATATACTAAATTGGCAACAGCTAGAGGTGAGCCAACGGCGACCAATAGTATGGTTATTAGAACACTGAGTAAACCAAGCCAACCCACATTACGCACTAACGGTGGATAATCGTATTTTTTAGAGGTACTAAATACAACTCCATAAATAAGCAAAATGATGGTTGCGTTAATGAGAAAGATCTCCGGGAAAAGCGCTAAAAAATCATGCTCAAACGTTTCTTCGAACCTCTTTTTTATGTTTTTTAATCAAATCTTCCATGTTGCACTAAGTTACTCACGGAAGTATGCATACACTCTAAGAACACTTCTGGGTAAACACCCATCCAAATAACTCCCGCAATAAAAGGTAAAAAGATCAGAACTTCTCGTCTATTTAAATCGGAGAATTTAAGGAGAAAATTGGGTTTGAAATTACCGAAAACCACACGATTATATAGCCAAAGGGAGTAAGCGGCGCCTAAAATCATCCCAAGTGCTGCTAATGTGGCCACCAAGCTATTTCTTTGGAAAGCCCCTACTAAAATAAGAAATTCCCCGATAAAGCTGCTAGTACCGGGTAAACTCATATTGGCTAGGGTAGAGGATGAGAAAATGGTAGAGAAAATAGGCATGGTGCTGACTAAACCTCCATAATATTTAACAATTCTTGTCTTGTGTCGGTCGTATAGAGCCCCAACACATAAAAAGAGGGCTGAAGAAACCAGTCCATGACTTGACATAAGTAAAATGCTACCTTCTATTCCCTGTATGTTTAGACTGAACATACCAATAGTCACAAAATTCATATGGGCTACTGAAGAGTAAGCAATAATTTTCTTCAAATCGATTTGTCTTATTGTAGTTAGGGAAGTATATATAATAGCAATCACACTTAGAGCATAAATGAAAGGAGTGAAATAAAGTGTCGCTTCGGGAAACATGGGTATAGAAAATCTTAAAAAACCATAGGTTCCCAATTTTAAAAGAATTCCTGCCAAGATTACAGATCCAGCCGTAGGTGCCTCCACATGAGCTTCAGGTAACCAAATATGAACTGGTACCATAGGCACTTTCACGGAGAAAGAAGCGAAAAAAGCAATCCATAGCAAGATTTGGCGCCGCTCACTAAATTCTGTGGTTAGTAATATTTGTAGATCAGTGGTTCCTGTTTGAAAAGAAATAGATAAAATGGCTAGAAGCATGGTAAGAGATGGGCCACCAACCTCAACTACCCAATAAAACCAAGTCCTCAGCACTTTCGAGGTGTGGCTTATACCTCGGTCATGCTGATATCTTCATCAGGTATCAATGGCCTTCCTCCGAACCGTACGTGCAAGTCTCCCCGCATACGGCTCTCCGAGTGATCCTTGAGCTTATAGATTGGTTGGAAGTTTTTAGGGCCATCTGGCCTCTACTCGCTCCCAGTACACCCTGTCTTCCTTTCAATTCCAATCCGACTAACCGCGGTCGGGCCCGCCCGGGCCTTCTTGTTCGGGTTCAGCCTCCCTCAAGACGAGATGAACAGTATAAGGTTTTCACTTATAATGTCATCTGTTCTCTCTGGGCCCCTTAGCAGAATCATGTCCGTTATTATGGGCCCCCCGTTGCCTACCCCCCTTTTACCGCCGGGTCTGACATTCACCCCCAGAGAGGTTAAAAAGCCAGTTCCCGGAGTAACCTTAGACAATCCCACGTTTCATGCTAGTGTGTCGAATCGGTTCCTTAGGTTCTGAGTCCTTGCCCGTATCTATACGGTAGCTGTCTTCAAGTGCGTTCCACTCTTTTTACTAGCCCCCCGTTCAAGGGCGGTGGCTGTGAAGAAGATCGCTGTTCCCGCTGGCGACATAATAGCTGGGCCGTTTCCCAGCCAGACTGAGGGGGATACCTCCAGTAGACTCACAAGACGAGCCATAGAACTTCTAGCTCGGGGAACGAACTCCTTAGCGCTATCGGTTTCACGCCGTGTTCCCCTTTTCCCACATGCTACAATACCCTTTGGGCTTTCCCCGCAAGGATAGTGGGACGCTTTACATAGAACACCCCATGCCGGCTTATTTTATTGTTGCCCGGAGACTCACTAGTACCAACGTGGCGCACAACAAGGATCCCATCAAGGTGTACAAGAAGAACTGATATGCTGCTTTGATTTTCCTTTGTCTGGACCCCCAAACACCTATAATAATAAACATGGGAATTAACACGCTTTCGAAAAAAACGTAGAATATTAAAAGATCGAGTGAGCAAAACACAGCAATTAGAAAAGATTCACAAATGAAAAACGCTATCATATACTCTTTTTTATAATTCTTGACGCTGTAAAATCCAACGAGAATGCAAATAGGGGTTAAAAACGTGGTCAGGATGACAAAGAATAACGAGATACCATCTATACCTATATAGAAATTGATATTTGGATACGGAAGCCATCGAATAGTTTCCACAAACTGAAATTTTGCTGTATCATTCTCGAAGCGTATCCAGAAAAAAAGAGAATATAAAAAAGTGATCAAAGAGGTCCAAATTGTGATACCCTGTATCAGACGTACCCTCGAATTCGGGATCACCAAAATAATAAGGCTTCCTAGCAAAGGAAGCAAAATGAGACCACTTGAATTGGAATAAAATGGAGCTAAAACTTGTAACATATACGTTTACTCTTTTTCCTAGAGATCCCGAAAAAAATATATATATATTTTTACTGCGAAGAATATATATGCTGCGAAAAGGCCGGTAGCACTGCCCTACGGGCCGGAGGCTTTTGCTTGTTAGGCAAGTTTTTGCCACCCTTTTTTGTCCATTTCTTTTCCGTCAGTTTTTGGATAATAGATAGTTAGTCACAATGGAATTAGAATGCGCTAATCTAATTATTATGGAAAATGCCGGTACAATAATAAATAGCCTGAAGCAAAAAATTAGCATTTGATACTCAAAATCTGTGAACCCGGTCCGTTTTTTGCGAATCAAGTTGATTATTTCCATCGGGCGACCGGTCTAGATCCCGCACGATAAGAAGCACAAGTCCATTTCTGTGCAAAGGCGTTGCACTCATCCCTGTTCGGCAACGAACACGGAGACCTTAGCATGTGCAAGAAGCTCTGTTGAGGGGGTTTCATTTACCTCCTACCCCGCCGGGGGGGGTAACCCGAAAGTATGGAGCAAGCCGGTTATCTTGTATTTAAGATGAGGTTCTGTACCGGCGAATCGGAGACTCTTTCGGTCCTTGTCAACCAGCAATTAACCATTGGCACCTGAGCTCTGCAAATGGCGAAGCGCATGAACGTACGTTGCTCGCTCCATGCCTATTGATGGTATATATCAACCGGGTCATAAATGGTTTGTCCTCTACTTACTCTCTCGTGTGGAAGGATAGAGTTCAAGATGGAGCGGATTACCTATACTACTAGGAACAGGAGTCTAAACGCCTTTCCAAGGACCGACGTGGAATAGGCGCTGGTGCGCCGTGAAGCTCCTAAAAAAGTCAGGTCAGAGAGCCGTGTGATCGGCAACTATCGCTTCGGTTATTTTTTTTGTTCTTGAGGCCCGAAGGTCTCGACCAGCGGGAGAATCATTTTATATCAGAGAAAAGGCCCGAAAACCAAAGGGCGGCGGGGAGAGCCGCCCGGGGAGGCCGGGGGGGACCCCCCGGGTCGTCTTTCATAGCTAGCTTTGTCCTCTCATTGGGTTCCTTAAAGATTCAATATATTATACAATGAAGTGTGGGCCTTTAGTTCGTACCAATGTTTCCTCAGATATTTATAAATAAAAAGCTAACTATGTAAATGAAATACAATCGATTATCTACCCAGAAAGAGATTAAATCCCACAGGCCTATAACGGAAATGAATATTGTTAATCCGAGCAACATAACAAAGGCATAATGATAAACAAATCCACTTTGAATTTTACTCATTTGCTGGGCCATTTTCCGAATCGTGTACGAAATTCCATAAGGACCCAAGATTTCAATAGCACCTTTGTCTAAAGCTTTGAACGAGACTTCATATCCAAAACGCAAAAACGATCTAGCTAAGAAGTCGTTAAAAACTTTATCAAAAAACCAACGCTTATTAAAAAAGCAATATAGTCGATTACCAAAAGTACTAGTTTTCAAAGCGAGAATGAGTGGATTCACCACAAAATTTACACTATACGCCACGAATGAACCTAGAGTACTAAACAAAATAGGAATTAGTTTGATAATGGTTGGAGTAGCAAACTCAGATTCGGCCAGAATTTCATTTCTGGGTAATATGAAAAGTGAATTAGCCCAAAAATTGGTACCTGAACCAATCATCATATCTTTGGCCAAGTATCCTACAAAAATACTCCCAAAAGCCAAAAGGATTAGAGGTATTGCCATAAGAATGGGCGCATCATGACATTTACTTAAATCTCGCTTGAATGAATTAGTTGGTGCTAGAAGGGTTAGAAACAGTAAACGGAAAGAGTAATAAGAAGTGAAAAAGACCGATACACTTCCTAACCAGAAAGCGAAGTTACCACTGATAGTATATTTCGTGTAAGCAAGTTCCGGAATAACATCTTTTGAATAAAATCCCGTTAAAAAAGGGAAACCAATTAAGGATAAGCTACCTATAAGCATCATGGCATAGGTAAAAGGTAACAAGGAAGCAAGCCCTCCCATCTTACGCATATCTTGCTCATCCGACATGGCATGAATCACTGAACCTGCACTCAGGAATAAAAGTGCTTTAAAGCAGGCGTGATTCATTAAATGAAATACGCTAACGGAATAGTTGGAAATCCCGCAAGCAAAGATCATATAGCCTGACTGACTACAAGTTGAATAAGCTATAACCCTTTTTAAATCGTTTTGTAAGACTCCGGTGGTTGCCGCGAAGAATGACGTCATAGCGCCTACGAAAGTAATAACAATCAAAGCATTGGGTGAGTATTCAAATAAAGGAGAACACCTTGCTATCATAAAAACGCCTGCTGTTACCATAGTAGCTGCGTGAATCAAAGCGGATACTGGAGTGGGCCACTCTTGCATAACCGTTTACGATTTCACAGGGCCGGAAAATATATATATATTTTCTCCACAGCATTGGGTAATTGGTTGGTGAGTCTACCTCTGGCAAGAGTAGGGACTGGATCTTCCACTTATGAAATATGGGCTCTCCCAATAATCTTACGAGTGGCCGCTGTGCCCTTAAAAACTAAGATGTGGTTTTTCCTTCATACATGAATAGACTCAACGCCAAAAATCTCGATTCTTACAAAAACTTATCAGTTTATTTTTTCGCCCATTTCTTTTCGTAAGTCCGTTTTCCCGACCCCCCTTTTTTCCCAGTTCTTTTCATCTCCTCGTCCGACATAAATAGCCCGGGGGGCCCTGTCAGACAAAAAAAGTCCTACGATGCCCTTCGGGGGGCCTCTTCCTCTGGTTTTCGTGCCCTTTGGGCCAGCGGAGCGGGTTCGGGAGGAGAAGAGATTCCATTTCGAACAAGAGGTCTTACGTACAGTCTCTGAGGATCCTATAGAGCTCCTTCGGCCTTGACTTCGCCGAGTGGTTTTTACCCTGATAGGTTTCCTGCTGATTGGTCGAAATGAGATATTTTTCCCATAGGGACTCCCATTTGGCCGACGATTCCAGCATACAGTGAGATTGTTGGAATGTACCTAATGGCACATGAGAGCCCTCAAACAAATATTATAAAACCCTCCATTGCATCGGGTAACCAAGTATGCAATCCAATCTGTGCGGATTTCCCAACAGCGCCAATAAACACTAAAATACGAATAACAGTTATGGCATGAAATTCCATGTTACAAAAAAGGAAATAATGATGGGGTTCGGAAAAGGCACTGGCACAAGCAAAAATAGTAGAAAAGTCAACTGTTTGAAAAATAGTAAAACAACCCATAATCCCGAGAGCTAATCCAAAATCACCTACGCGATTTATGAGCATAGCTTTAATAGCCGCTTTATTCGCCTGAATGCGCGTAAACCAAAAATTTATCAATAAATATGATGCGAGTCCAACCCCCTCCCATCCTAAAAATAACTGAATGAAATTATCCCCAGTTACCAACATGAGCATAAAAAAAGTAAAAATTGGCAGATAGCAAAAAAAACGTGGACTATGCGGATCCCCAGACATGTAGGAAATTGAATAAATATGAACTAAGCTACTTACAATTGTGACGACCAATAATAAAATGACTGTAAGGCTGTCAAATAAAAAGCCCCAAGCAGCGTCAAAGAGTTCCGAAAAAATCCGAGGAGCAATCCTTATATAGCAAGCACTGGCACACAGCGCGACTTCGTAGAATGCAATACGGGATGAAATAGAAGATAGTGAGACACACGTGGTTGTGACTACAGCCACTCCCCTTGAACCAAGAAAACGACCAAAAAAACCTGCCGCAAAACTCCCAATCAACGGTAAAATGACTATAAGTAAATACATAAGTACTATTTTTTTTTTTGCTCGAATCCGACCTGCCGGAAGGCATTCTTATTTATCGATGGAAAAAGGATCCAATTTATCTAGGCTCTACCTCTAATCCGCGGAATAGATTCAGGCAACCTCAGGGGTCGGCCGGGGTTCATATAACCTACGTTTATAATCTAGCGAGTTCCCATGGAGTTGCTTCTATCCCTTGTAGTCTCTCGCTCAGCTTCCCTCACATTGGCTTCGTACTCAGCCACTAAGTATTATCTTTGCCCTATTCTATTCTATGAAAACAGTGTTCTATCCGTCCGTGTAGGGTTTACCCGTCGTCTGACGGTGCCCGGCCATCACTAAAATTTTGAATGGAATTACTGGTATATCCACTTTTAACTAATGCGATAAATAGTTGCGGACTCCGGCTTGTAAAATCGGAAACGGAAAACATATGTTTTCCGTTTGCCAGAGCCGTACCGATAACTTCAACTTTTTATTTTAAATAATGTCTGTTTTTCGATTTCCACCTCGATTTAGTAAGGTCGGTCTAGTCGGTTTCGATCGCCTATACACCCTTTTTTGCCATTTTTTAGCCTATTGCTAAGGGCGCGAGAAGATTATATGATCTCGTTTTCATGTATAATCATATATTAAAGAATAAGAATCGAATAATACATTTCCCTAATAATTAATTAATGGCCCGTACTCGAATTACGGTTTGATTTCGCGTCATCGAATTACAGTTGGATCGCAAACTAATGCTTCGGGATACGCAAAATATATGGCTCAGTATTAGCCATAGAGGAAGAAGGCTCTACGCTTTAGCAGATGTTGTCAAGCGCACAGCGAGGCGGAAGAAACAGAAAGGACTAAAGCGATATATCTATAGCAATATATCTATTTCTGTCTCCGCTCCCTCGCGCATTTGGTGAAAAAGGTAAACACGACGGATTTAAAATCCGTTCCTATTGGTTATTGGTTCGAGTCCAATAATGCGCATCTCTTATAAACTTCATGAGAATGATAAATTCCCGTGAAAAGCAAGATAAAATCCTACGACCTATGAAAGGTATAAATATTAATAAGGTTAAAGCGTCGTCAAGAAAAGACCACTGGGGAGCGAGTATATAGAAATTCCGTTTAGGATATTCGCCTCGGTATTATGATAAGCGTGTGGTTAACGAGGCTCCGGAGTGAGTGGTTCACCCGAAACTAAGAGCAGACAACGGGATAGCTTCGGTTTGGTAGGGTTCAATATTGGATTGATAACTGGCTACAAGCTCATCCTTGCTTAAAAAGCAACTATCCTTTGTGACAGGAGGCCTCTTTGAAAAAAAGGTCAAGCATAGGGTAACGGGTGACAGGATTTTGAACCCGATATCGAACCAGAAACACCATCAGGCAACCCGTTGATCTATTATACGGAGGAGGCCCCCCCCGGCTGACATGGGCTGCTTCAAATTGCTTCCAGCTTTTATGGCCTTGAAGACTTATATCTCTGCTTCTGCGACCCCATCCGACTCGAACATCCAGTTGTCTATCCGGTTGTTCATCCCCAATGACTCGTTGGTTATCTCTCGTGTCAAGCGGTAATACCATAATTGGACGAAATCACGTTAGTGGGCGTAAATTCGGATCGGTTTAATAAGCTAGATCTTTATTTTCGGAGGATAATCCAATCAATCATACCTATCATTCTGAGCCTCTCGAAACCACGCCAAAGGGTTCTCTGAATTTGCTCGACACACTCACTGGCCCGACGGGGTCTCGGGCGAGAATGATCTGAATGCTGGTCGGGAAATTCAGTGCGTAGCCATCCAGGTTCCTAGGAAGACTGCGAAACTGAGGTAAGCAGTTCAGGATAATTTGTCGAGGACTTAATTCGCCCGATCGCAAGCGACTCTTGATCAATGTGAATGTGTTCAAGGCGTATTCCGCCTACGATGCCCCGTTCGATAAAATACGCATTGAATTTGAGGTATATTTCCCGGTTCTACCGGTAGGTTTATGCGACGCACGGAAAAAGAAACTGCCCTACGCGACTCGTGCCGCGCAGAGTGGCTTTGCTTTTTTGATTCTGGGTCCCCGGCCTTCTAAGTCTCATCGATCGATAAGTGGTCTTTGATAATTTTCATAATTTCATCAATGGTCGACGAGGAATACAAAAAGGGCGGGGCAACCGCTGCA